CTGCAGCGGTTGCCCTGCCCCCCCCTTGCATTCCCCGTCGACCGTTGATGAAATTATGAGAATTATCAACGACCACTTATCGATGAGAATTAGAAGGCCAGGGACCCGGGGTCAAAAAAGCAAAGCCACTCTGCACGGCACGAGTCCCGTAGGGCGGTTTACTTTTCCGTGCGTTGCATAAACCTACCAGGAGTGCAGATTTAGGTGCTTTAGCCACAATTAATCTTTAGCTATTACCTCGTCTATTACTATGTTTCCGTACGCAGGAATACCACCGTTAGCTGGATTTCGTAGCAAATTCTATTTGTTTCTCGTCGCTCCTTCGGGCGGGGGGCCTACTCACTAGCCCTAATAGGAGTAATTACTATCGTTATCAGTTGTTTTTATTATATACGCTTTGTGAAAATAATGTATTTTGATACACCTAAAACAATGAAATATCCCTTAATTTTAATGCGTATTTAATCGAACGGGAGGGGCGTTGTAGGCGGAATACGCCTTGAACACATTCACATTGATCAAGAGCCGCTTGCGATTGGGCAAATTTAGTCCTATACAAATTATCCTGAACCGCTGACCTTAGTTTTGCAGTCTTCCCAGGAATCTGGATCGCTACGCACTGAATTTCCTGACCAGCAGTCAGATCATTATCGCCCGAGCGGTGGTCCAGTGGGTATGTCCAGCGAACTCAGAGAACCCTTTGGCGTGGTTTTGAGAGGCTCAGAATGATCCGTATGATTGATTGGAGAAAAAAAATGCTCCGAAAATAGAGATCTAGCTTATTAAACCGGGTCGAATTTACGGCCACTAACGTGATTTCGTCCAATTATGGTATTACCGCTTGACACGAGAGATAACCGACGAGTCATTGGGGATGAACAACCAACCGGCGGATAGACAACTGAATCTTCGAGTCGGGTGGGGTCGCAGAAACAGAAATACAAGTCTTCAAGGCCATAAAATCTGTAAGCAATTTGGAGCAGCCCATGTCAGAGGGGACCTTCTACGTATAATAGATCAACGGGTTACCTGATGGTGTGTCTGGTTCGATATCGGGTTCAAAATCCTGTCACCCGTTACCTTATGCTTGAGCTTTTCTTCAAAGAGGCCTCCTGTCACACTGTAAGGATAGTTGCTTTTTAAGCAAAGATGAGCTTGGAGCCAGTTATCAATCCAATATTGAACCCTCCAAAACCGAAGCTATCCCGTTGTCTGCTTTTAGTTTCGGGTAAACCACTCACTCCGTAGCCCCGTTAACCCCACGCTTACCATAATACCGAGGTGAATATCCCAAACGTAATTTCTGTATACTCGCTCCCCAGTGGTCTTTCCTCGCCGACGCTTTAACCTTATTAATATTTATATTTTCCATAGGTCGTAGGACTTTATCTTGTTTTTTACGATAATTTATCATTCTTATGAGGTTTGTAAGAGATGCGCATTATTGGACTTGAACCAATAACCAATAGGAACGGATTTTAAATCCGTCGTGTTTACCTTTTTCACCAAATGCGCGAAGGGGCGAAGACAAAGATAGATATATTGCTTCAGTTCTTTCTGTTTCTTTTGCCTTGCTGTGCGCTCGACAACATCTGCTAAAGCGTAGAGCCTTCTTTCTCTATGGCTAATACTGAGCCATATATTTTGCGGGTCCCGAAGCATTAGTCTCTCCTTTGTGATCCAACTGTAATTCGCTGACGCGAAATCAAACCGTAATTCGAGTACGGTACATTTGTGAGGGAAGCTGAGCGAGAGACTACAAGGGATAGAAGCATGGGAACTCACTATATTATAAACGTAGGTTATATGAACCCCGGCCGACCCCTGAGGTTGCCCGAATCTATTCCGCGGATTAAAAGTAGAGCCTACATAAATTGGATCCTTTTTCCATCGATAAATAAGAATGCCTTCCGGCAGGTCGGATTCGAGCAAAAAAAAAAATAGTACTTATGTATTTACTTATAGTCATTTTACCGTTGATCGGGAGTTTTGCGGCAGGGTTTTTTGGTCGTTTTCTTGGTTCAAGGGGAGCGGCTGTAGTCACAACCACGTGTGTTTCATTATCTTCTATTTTATCGTGTATTGCATTCTACGAAGTCGCGCTGTGTGCCAGTGCTTGCTATATAAGGATTGCTCCTTGGATTTTTTCGGAACTCTTTGACGCTGCTTGGGGCTTTTTATTCGACAGCCTTACAGTCATTTTATTATTGGTCGTCACAATTGTAAGTAGCTTAGTTCATATTTATTCAATTTCCTACATGTCTGGGGATCCGCATAGTCCGCGTTTCTTTTGCTACTTGTCAATTTTTACTTTTTTTATGCTCATGTTGGTAACTGGAGATAATTCCATTCAGTTATTTTTGGGATGGGAGGGGGTTGGACTCGCATCATATTTATTGATCAATTTTTGGTTTACGCGCATTCAGGCGAATAAAGCGGCTATTAAAGCTATGCTCATAAATCGCGTAGGTGATTTCGGATTAGCTCTCGGGATTATGGGTTGTTTTACTATTTTTCAAACAGTTGACTTTTCTACTATTTTTGCTTGTGCCAGTGCCTTTTCCGAACCCCATCATTATTTCCTTTTTTGTAACATGGAATTTCATGCCATAACTGTTATTTGTATTTTAGTCTTTATTGGCGCTGTTGGAAAATCCGCACAGATTGGATTGCATACTTGGTTACCCGATGCAATGGAGGGTTTTATAATATTTGTTTGAGGGCTCTCATGTGCCATTAGGTACATTCCAACAATCTCACTGTATGCTGGAATCGTCGCCCAAATGAGAGTCCCTATCGGAAAAATATCTCATTTCGACCAATCAGCAGGAAACCTATCAGGGTCCCACTCGGCGAAGTCAAGGCCAAAGGAGCTCTATAGGATCCCCAGAGACTGTACGTAAGACCTCTTGTTCGAAATAGAATCTCTTCTTATCCCGAACCCGCTCTGCTAGACCAAAGGGCACGAAGACCAGAGGAAGAGGCCCAGGGCATCGTAGTACTTTCTTTGTCTGACAGGGCGGGCCCCCCGGACTATTTCTGTCAGACGGGAAAGGAAAAGAAACTGAAAAGAGGGGGGGAAGGAAAAAAACTGACGGACTTACGAAAAAAGATAGACGAAAAAAGAAACTGATAAGTTTTTGTAAGAATCTATATTTTCGGCGTTGAGTCCATTCATGTATGAAGGAGAGCCCACATCTTAGTGATGGCACAGCGGCCACCCGATTATTGGGAGAGCCCATATTTCATAAGTGGAAGATCCAGTCCCTACTCTTGCCAGAGGTAGACTCACCAACCAATTACCCAATGCTGTGGAGAAAATATATATTTTTTCCGGCCTTGCGAAATCGTAAATGGTTATGCAAGAGTGGCCCACTCCAGTATCCGCTTTGATTCACGCAGCTACTATGGTAACAGCAGGCGTTTTTATGATAGCAAGGTGTTCCCCTTTATTTGAATACTCACCCAATGCTCTGATTGTTATTACTTTTGTAGGCGCTATGACGTCATTCTTCGCGGCAACCACCGGAGTATTACAAAACGATTTAAAAAGGGTTATAGCTTATTCAACTTGTAGTCAGTCAGGCTATATGATCTTTGCTTGCGGCATTCCCAACTATTCCGTTAGCGTATTTCATTTAATGAATCACGCCTGCTTCAAAGCACTTTTATTCCTGAGTGCAGGTTCAGTGATTCATGCCATGTCGGATGAGCAAGATATGCGTAAGATGGGAGGGCTTGCTTCCTTGTTACCTTTTACCTATGCTATGATGCTTATAGGTAGCTTATCCTTAATTGGTTTCCCCTTTTTAACGGGATTTTATTCAAAAGATGTTATTCCGGAACTTGCTTACACGAAATATACTATCAGTGGTAACTTTGCTTTCTGGTTAGGAAGTTTATCGGTCTTTTTCACTTCTTATTACTCTTTCCGTTTACTGTTTTTAACCTTTCTAGCACCAACTAATTCATTCAAGCGAGATTTGAGTAAATGTCATGATGCGCCCATTCTTATGGCAATACCTCTAATCCTTTTGGCTTTTGGGAGTATTTTTGTAGGATACTTGGCCAGAGATATGATGATCGGTTCAGGTACCAATTTTTGGGCTAATTCACTTTTCATATTACCCAGAAATGAAATTCTGGCCGAATCTGAGTTTGCTACTCCAACCATTATCAAACTAATTCCTATTTTGTTTAGTACTTTAGGTTCATTCGTGGCGTATAGTGTAAATTTTGTGGTGAATCCACTCATTCTCGCTTTGAAAACTAGTACTTTTGGTAATCGACTATATTGCTTCTTTAATAAGCGTTGGTTTTTCGATAAAGTTTTTAACGACTTCTTAGCTAGATCGTTTTTGCGTTTTGGATATGAAGTTTCGTTCAAAGCTTTAGACAAAGGTGCTATTGAAATCTTGGGTCCTTATGGAATTTCGTACACGATTCGAAAAATGGCCCAGCAAATAAGTAAAATTCAAAGTGGATTTGTTTATCATTATGCCTTTGTTATGTTGCTCGGATTAACAATATTCATTTCCGTTATAGGCCTGTGGGATTTCATCTCTTTCTGGGTAGATAATCGATTGTATTTCATTTACATAGTTAGCTTTTTATTTATTAATATCTAAGGAAACATTGGTACGAACTAAAGGGCCACACTTCATTGTATAATGTATTTAATCTTTAAGGAACGCAATGAGAGGGAGGGGCAAAGCTAGCTATGAAAGACCCCGGGGGGGTCCCCCCCCCCCCGGCCTCCCCGGGCGGGTAGAGCCTGGTTTTCGGGCCTTTTCTCCGATATAAAATAACTCTCCCGCTGGTCACCTTCGGACCTCGAGAACAAAAAAAAATAACCGAAGCGATAGTTGCCCCCATCGGCTCTCTGACCTGACTTTTTTAGGAGCTTCACGGCGCACCAGCGCCTATTACACGTCGGTCCTTGGAAGGGCGTTTAGACTCCTGTCCCTAGTAGTATAGGTAATCCGCTCCATCTTGAACTCTATCCTTCCACACGAGAGAGTAAGTAGAGGACAAACCATTTGTGACCTGGTTGATATATACCATCAATAGGCATGGAGCGAGCAACGTACGTTCATGCGCTTCACCATTTGCAGAGCTCAGGTGCCAATGGTTAATTGCTGGTTGACAAGGACCGAAAGAGTCTCCGATTCGCCGGTACAGAACCTCATCTTAAATACAAGAGAACCGGCTTGCTCCATACTTTTGGGTTACCTCCCGCCCGGGGTAGGAGGTAAATGAAACCCCCTCAACAGAGCTTCTTGCACATGCTAAGGTCTCCGTGTTCGTTATCGAACAAGGATGAGTGCAACGCCTTTGCACAGAAATGGACTTGTGCTTTTTATCGTGCGGGATCTAGACCGGTCGCCCGATGGCAATAATCAACTTAATTCTCCAAAAACGGACCGGGTCCGCAGATTTTTAGTATCAAATGCTAATTTTTTGCTCTAGGCTATTTATTATTGTACCGGCATTTCCCATAATAATTAGATCAGCGCATTCTGATTCCATTGTGAATAACTATCTATTATCCAAAAACTGGAAGAGAAGAAACGGACGAAAAAAGGGCGGTAAAAACTTGCCTAACAAGCAGAGGCCTCCGGCCCGTAGGGCAGCGCTACGGGCCTTTTCGCAGCATATATATTCCTCGCAGCAAAAATATATATATTTTTTTCGGGATTCCTAGGAAAAAGAGTAAACGTATATGTTACAAGTTTTAGCTCCATTTTATTCCAATTTGAGTGGTCTCATTTTGCTTCCTTTGCTAGGAAGCCTTATTATTTTGGTGATCCCGAATTCGAGAGTACGTCTGATACAAGGTATCACAATTTGGACCTCTCTGATTACTTTTTTATATTCTCTTTTTTTCTGGATACGCTTCGAGAATGATACAGCAAAATTTCAGTTTGTGGAAACTATTCGATGGCTTCCGTATCCAAATATCAATTTCTATATAGGTATAGATGGTATCTCGTTATTCTTTGTGATCTTGACCACGTTTTCAACCCCTATTTGCATTCTCGTTGGCTTTTATAGCGTCAAGAGTTATAAAAAAGAGTATATGATAGCGTTTTTCATTCGTGAATCTTTATCAATTGCTGTGTTTTGCTCACTCGATCTTTTAATATTTTACGTTTTTTTCGAAAGCGTGTTAATTCCCATGTTTATTATTATAGGTGTTTGGGGGTCCAGACAGAGGAAAATCAAAGCAGCATATCAGTTCTTCTTGTACACCTTGATGGGATCCTTGTTGTGCGCCACGTTGGTACCAGTGAGTCTCCGGACAGCAATGAAATAAGCCGGCATGGGGTGTTCTATGTAAAGCGTCCCACTATCCTTGCGGGGAAAGCCCAAAGGGTATTGTAGCATGTGGGAAAAGGGGAACACGGCGTGAAACCGATAGCGCTAAGGAGTTCGTTCCCCGAGCTAGAAGTTCTATGGCTCGTCTTGTGAGTCCACTGGAGGTATCCCACTCAGTCTGGCTGGGAAACGGCCCAGCTATTACGTCGCCAGCGGGAACAGCGATCTTCTTCACAGCCACCGCCCCTGAACGGGGGGCTAGTAAAAAGAGTGGAACGCACTTGAAGACAGCTACCGTATAAATACGGGCAAGGACTCGGAACCTAAGGGACCGATTCGACACACTAGGATGAAACGTGGGATTGTCTAAGGTCACTCCGGGGAACTGGCTTTTTAACCTCTCCGGGGGAGGGTGTCAGACCCGGCGGGGTAGGCAACGGGGGGCCCGTAATAACGGACATGATTCTGCTAAGGGGCCCAGAGGGAACAGATGATGACATTATAAGTAAAACCCTTATACTGTTCATCTTGTCTTGAGGCAAGAGGCCGAACCCAAGCGAGAAGGCCCGGGCGGCGGGCGGGGTCCGACCTCGGTTAGTCGGATTGGAATTGAGAGGAACACAAGGTATACTGGGAGCGGGGGGAGGCCAGATGGCCCGCCCTAAAAACTTCCAACCAATCTATAAGCTCAAGGATCACTCGGAGAGCCGTATGCGGGGAGACTTGCACGTACGGTTCGGAGGAAGGCCATTGATACCTGATGAAGATATCACCATGACTGGGGTACAAGCCGCGCCTCGGAAGTGCAGAGAACTTGGTTTTATTGGGTAGTTGAGGTTGGTGGCCCATCTCTTACCATGCTCCTAGCCATTTTATTTATTTTTTTCCAAACAGGAACTACTGATCTACAAATATTACTAACCACAGAATTTAGTGAGCGGCGCCAAATCTTGCTATGGATTGCTTTTTTCGCTTCTTTCTCCGTGAAGGTGCCTATGGTACCAGTTCATATTTGGTTACCCGAAGCCCATGTGGAGGCACCTACGGCTGGATCTGTAATCTCGGCAGGAATTCTTTCAAAATTGGGAACCTATGGTTTTTTAAGATTTTCTATACCCATGTTTCCTGAAGCGACACCTTATTCCACTCCTTTCATTTATGCTTTAAGTGTGATTGCTATTATATATACTTCCCTAACTACAATAAGACAAATCGATTTGAAGAAAATTATTGCTTACTCTTCAGTAGCCCATATGAATTTTGTTACTATTGGTATGTTCAGTCTGAACATACAGGGAATTGAAGGTAGCATTTTACTTATGTTAAGTCATGGACCGGTTTCTTCAGCCCTTCTTTCATGTGTTGGGGCGCTATACGACCGACACAAAACAAGAATTGTTAAATATTATGGAGGTTTAGTCAGCACCATGCCTATTTTCTCTACCATTTTCTCATTCTCTACCCCAGCCAATATGAGTTTACCCGGTACTAGCAGCTTTATCGGGGAATTTCTTATTTTAGTAGGGGCTTTCCAAAGAAATAGCTTAGTGGCCGCATTGGCAGCACTTGGTATGATTTTAGGCGCCGCTTACTCCCTTTGGCTATATAATCGTGTGGTTTTCGGTAATTTCAAACCCAATTTTCTACTTAAATTCTCCGATTTGAATAGGAGAGAAGTTCTCATCTTTTTACCTTTTATTGCTGGAGCTATTTGGATGGGTGTTTACCCCGAAGTGTTCGTAGAGTGTATGCATACTTCCGTGAGTAACTTAGTGCAACATGGAAAATTTGATTAAAAAACATAAAAAAGAGGTTCGAAGAAACGTTTGAGCATGATTTTTTAGCGCTTTTCCCGGAGATCTTTCTTATTAACGCAACCATCATTTTGCTTATTTATGGAGTTGTATTTAGTACCTCCAAAAAATACGATTATCCACCGTTGGTGCGTAATGTGGGTTGGCTTGGTTTACTTAGTGTTCTAATAACCATCCTATTGGTCGCCGTTGGCTCACCTCTAGCTGTTGCCAATTTAGTATATAATAATTTAATAATAGACAATTTTACATATTTTTGCCAAATCTTTCTATTATTAGGTACGGCTAGTACCATAGTTATGTGTTTGGATTATTCCAAACAGGAGAGTTCGAATGCTTTCGAATCTATTGTATTAATTTCATTTTCTACTTGCAGTATGCTCTTTATGATCTCGGCTTATGATTCAATCGCCATGTATTTAGCTATTGAGCTTCAAAGTTTATGTTTTTATGTGATCGCAGCATCAAAAAGAGACTCTGAATTTTCCGCGGAAGCCGGCTTAAAATATTTCATTTTAGGTGCTTTCTCCTCCGGAATATTATTGTTTGGTTGTTCCATGATTTATGGGTTTACTGGAGTCACCAACTTTGAGGAATTAGCTAAGATTTTCACTGGATATGAAATCACTTTGTTCGGTGCTCAATCTAGTGGTATCTTTATGGGAATTTTATTTATCGCTGTAGGTTCTTTATCCAAGATCACTGCAGTTCCTTTTCGGGCGGCCGTTAGACGGCCTATGGGTACCGACAGATTGCGGCCAATCTCAATACTTTCGGGGCGCCCTGTGCGCCGAGCGTGGAGAACTCATCACTACCTCGTGAGAGCGTTGAGACCATAGCATGTCACAAAAACGCGGTTGAGAGCTAAATAGTTTTTTGCTGCTCAATAGCACCGCGTGAGCTCTAATAGTGTCACTCACACGAGATAAGCCCGCCTGGCGAATCGAAGTTATCTTCTCGTCAACCGGCTACCCAGTTCACCCGTCGAAGGGTAAACGCGCGAACGCACGCTGGTGTGCTTCCTGCCTGTCGAGGTGAAAAGGCGGCAAGGTCTAGATTGGAGCTGTAAACTGCATGGAAGCTGATTACCCAACTCTTTGGGGACAATTAACAAAACGATATCTCGAGGCACCAAAAACCATAGGCTGTACCGGCGAGATCCAACGGTGAAATAAATCCCCGGCTGGAAGTCAGAGGACCTTTAGTACCTTACCTTCCTTAGAGGCCAAATATTTTGTTTCTATTCGGCCGCAATCAAGTGCGAAAGCGAGAGAAGAAAACAAAATTTCTTATCGGCTCAGTGGAGCGCTGGCAACGACATAAGGGAAGGGGTCTATGCGGTACCTGCCTATACTTGGCGGGTTGAACTCTACAAAATCAACTGATATCATTCCAGGTGATCCAAGTGGATCCGGCTGCGTGTGGAGTGGAATAGCTGAAAGCACGAAGGGTCCGAAGGCGCGAAAAGGGAGAGGCCCAGGGGAGCTCGACCTGCCGGTTAAAAAAAATATATACTTCTCGCTGTGCCCCTTCTCCCTGAGGGGGATAGTGCTGCGGCGGCGCCCTTTCGATATATAATCCGAGAGTTAAGTAGAGTTAGAGAGCCGTATGATGGGCCACTATCTAGTACGGTTCGGAGAGCACTGTAGTAAGTCATTTGGGAACTTTCTCAACCGTTTGCTAAGCGAACAGCGAGTGAACGACAAATATAAAATATATATATCTATTTCCAAAAACTTATCAGAATCATCTCTTTCTTTGTCTGGCAGTGCCCGGCCCTTTTTTTATAAAACAGAAAAATTGACCTACCGGCCTCTACCGCGGGTCCCGGCCAATAAATAAGTGCGCGGGAATCAATCCACGAGCCATTTCCGGCCCTCGACCTTTTGGAGGACCCTGTGAAGCTAAGGAAGTCTCCCTCGGAACCATCCACAAAGTGCTGCGCACCTCTTCCCACTTACAGTCCCGCGCCTCTGGCGGCCATAGGGACGCAGTGCGCGGGGAGGGTGCTCCGGGAGAGAAGAGAGGTACATAGCACTCGACCAGAGGGGGAGCGCTTCCCGATTGAAGGGCTTTTGAGCCCTCGAACCAATAGGGGATAAGATAAATATAGATTTTTTATTGACTTGTTGCGCGACTCGGTGAATATATCTTTGACTCTATATATGTGGGCACCCGATGTATACGAGGGTTCACCTACTATAGTTACAGCATTCTTTTCGATTGCACCTAAAATCTCTATTCTTGCCAATATGTTACGCGTTTTTATTTATAGTTTCTATGATCCAACATGGCAACAACTATTCTTTTTTTGCAGCATTGCTTCTATGATTTTAGGAGCACTGGCTGCCATGGCCCAAAACAAAATCAAAAGACTTTTAGCTTATAGTTCTATTGGACACGTAGGTTATCTCTTAATTGGTTTTTCATGCGGAACCATAGAAGGAATTCAATCACTATTAATTGGTACCTTTATTTATGTATTAATGACCGTTAATGCATTCGCTATGGTTTTAGCGTTACGTAGAAATCGTTTCAAATATATAGCAGATTTAGGTGCTTTAGCCAAAACTAATCCTATTTTAGCTATTACCCCGTCTATTACTATGTTCTCATACGCGGGAATACCCCCATTAGCTGGATTTTGTAGCAAATTCTATTTGTTTTTTGCCGCTTTAGGCTGTGGGGCCTACCTACTAGCCCTAATAGGAGTAGTTACTAGCGTTATCAGTTGTTTTTATTATATACGCTTTGTGAAAATAATGTATTTTGATACACCCGAAACATGGATTTTATATAAACCCATGGATCGTGAAAAATCCTTACTACTAGCAATCACTGTCTTTCCTATTACTTTTTCCTTCCCATATCCCTCTCCCTTGTTTTTAGTTACTCATCAAATGGCACTTTGCCTATGTTTATGAGCCTAATGATTTCTCGGGGGGGCGCAGCACGAAAAAAAATCTTTGTTTTCGCGGCTGATTATCTATCATATATAGAGAAATCCTCCCTCAAGGCTTTAGCTCTCCGCAGGCCCGTAGTGCATAAAAGGCTTTCTGATTTCGTGGCCCTCTGGTCTTACATCCAAAGGGCCACCCCGCGGGGAGAGCAAAAAAAAATATGTGTATTTTTTGGGGCTCAAACGGGACTGTCATCAGGTTCTTCGCTGAGGCACGATAGTGGGTGGCACTTGACTCGGTTGGCTCCTTCGGCCCTTCTTACGCATTTCTTTAGCGGCCCTCTTTGCTTCATTCTTTACTGCTCAATCTGGTATAAGGAAACCCAAAAAACAATGTCCATTGTTTACTGTTCCTTTGCACATATTTATCTGACTCTTCTACTTAGATATACGAAAATTATATCAATCTTTGCGTAGTACTTTATTTCCCGATTGCCTTTACCACGCTAGACTTCTCGGATATTAACTACTATGTTGCTTTCCCCAATCTCCTCCTCTTCTTCCGCATATCCGTTTATTCCATTTCTCTCCCGGGACCGCAATCCAGCCATAAAAGAATGGCTTATTGACAATCAACCAATCAATTCAATAAACGCTATCTATGCTTTTTCAAAGATTTTTTTTAAATCCCGCTTTTTTTTAAATCCCGCTTTTATGTAAATATTTATCGTAAACTTACGAGGTTTCAGATACATTATCTAAAACCTTGTAGGCAAAAGGGATAAAACCGAAAGCGGAAAAGGAGCGCGTCTGCCGTATAATGGGAATCATTGATGGCGCTTTGAAAGATGGGGATTTGGTTAGAGTTTTTACATATCTCATTACGAACAAACATATATCGTCACGAGTCTCTGATTTTGTTTTCCAAATAGCCATAAAAATAAAAGGGTCCAAGGTCTGTCCGACCATCTAACCTCAGCAAAGAGGGGGAAGTACCACCCGCGCAGGAGTAGCCAATCCAACCGGTTACGGTCTGTGAAGTCTTCCCCAACGGGCCACAAAATTAGATGAATGGTTAAATCCTGACGATTTTCATCCATTCATCTAATGTGGTGGCCCGTTCCTACCCATTTCTCTAATATGGTGGCCGAGAACTCCTGTCGGATCTCTTACTTCGTGAACTCATATGATTAAATATTATTATTTGCTCCAAATTTACGGATTTAACCCTTGCCTCAATCTCTTGATTTATAGATTGACTCTCTCGACTTATGGATTCAATCTCTCGATTTATGGATTCGTCGTATATGCATATATAATGATTATAATTTGCTCCCACCCAAATTTATTGATTTATGTATTATTATCTCCGTATACACGAAGCTCCATTACGCTTTCTTCTTCCATTATCTCTCTACCCGGCTCGGTCTCCCGTTTCATATTATTTTTTCCCCCAAATAGCATCTCATATGCGTTTGTGCCGACGCTGTTGCGAAAATATTTCATTTGCCGCGGTTCTGACGATTTTATTGACTCGATATAATTGGCTACATCCACCTTGTTCTTACTTAATGGGTTGGTCGAGTCCTCCATCGAATAATACAACGCTTAAATCCGGTAGACATTCGCGGATGCTGGATGATTGCCGATGTGAGCTGTCGCATAACCCCTGCGAAGTATTCCACAAATAGCTTTGTCATTACCTCGAAGGAAGCGCAAAGGCTGAAATTAAGCCTAGAACGCATCAACCGCAAACTGCGCAGACTATCCATCCATGAATAAATGAAAGGCTCGGAAAAGTCCAGTACGCGCTGCCGTTCCACGTACGGGGGGTAGAAAAACATATAAAGTGTACGATACGCGGGCTAACTCGGGCGGGCACTCCGAATAAATAAGTAACTTTCAAACAAAATTTTGGGTTGAGGGACATTAGGTATAATAAACGCGGATTAGCACATAAACGCCTCTGACTGCTGCAACTAGATAGTAACTTCGGCAGCTTAGTTCCATCAATTCTTTCCTTTCGATGTGCTCCTCGACAACGAATGTGAAAAGCGATTATATAAACGAAACTGAAGTTTCTCTATATGTTGTATATACTATTTGAAGTTATATGTATATATATACGAAACTTCAGTTTCCGTATATGTATATGCTATTTCCAATGATTTATCTGTATGCGAAACTCCAATTTCGTGTATTCTATACGATAGAGTCCTCCATGCTATGCGTTATGCCGCCGCACTCCGCGACACGCCCTGGGCCGCCGTCTTCTCGAACCAATAACATGTAAACTATGTGAAACTGGAGCGAATCGATATACAAAAAACACGAATTATAATCTTCTCCAGAATAGTTTTTAATTAATACAAAATTCATTATATTTCGTTATGTGTTGAACCTGATCAAAACCAGGAAAACGCAAAGCAAAAAAAAATCTTTTTTGTTTGTTTTATTCCATCGGACCCTTTCCTCTCTTTTGGCCTCCATTCGCGATGCGAATAAAGCAGGAGAGAAGAAAGAAGCAAGCTTCTTTCTTCTCTGGAATTCACTTTTTTTTTGCGAAATGGTTAGTAATGTGCCGCATTCTTAGCTCAGTTGGATAGAGCAACAACCTTCTAAGTTGAGGGTCACAGGTTCAAATCCTGTAGGATGCGTGGAGTGTGCAATGAATAATATATATCAACGGTACATCCTTCTACTTGTTCGATCAGTACATAGGAACAACGGTACACGCGTGGATTGACCTATTTTTCGTCAGAGTCCCATTGCACAGCCGGAAAATAGAAGCTTACTTATCATAGGGAGAGTGGCCGAGTGGTTAAAAGCGGCAGACTGTAAATCTGCTGAAGGTTTTCTACGTAGGTTCGAATCCTGCCTTTCCCAAGTATACTTCGTATTTGAAAAATGCAGGCTGGGATCCAAGCCTCAGAAACCACGATATCGACGGGGGCACGTAGTGTTTGTCGGATTATGTCTACGTTTTTCGCGCCGAGTTGATGTTCGCCTCCCATTTATCTTTTACCAATTGTTCCCGATTTAGCCGCCGGAAAGAAAGGATCTAATGAAACTGAAAGCGAGATGTCCGCCAGGATCCGTAGAGTGGAGATACAACCGCAATGTCATAGTTCTGTATTGGCCATCGCAAGAGCCTATGTCGTATATATAATGACACCAGGGCAATTTGTAGCTGTTGGCCCAAAAAGAAGTACTGGGGGGTTACAGGGCGATGAATGCAGCGAAGCCAGCAGTAATCACAAGAGCAAGTTATTAGCTATACGAAGAGAGATCACGTTCTAGATGTCGGCCTTATAGAAGCATCTAGTAGCCCGAAATCTCTGGAAGGAAAGAATACGCGTCCTTTATCGACTATTTTCTAGTACTTACATCCTTGACACGCGCTCCCGAGAAAGCTTTCGATAAGACATCTTAAACCCTTGTTCGTAGGGGGCCAATGCTACGGATTGCTGCCAAATTTTGTTCAGATCTGCTTGCGTGGAAAGTCTGGGCCTTTTGCATGTGATTAGATATTTTCCTTGCCTAAGTTTCCATCCGCCAGTCATTGTTGTCGATCGTCCGACCGGCGCAATACGCAGCTTTACCTAAGCCGTGCCTCCCGATAGCCGAAAACGGCGCGTTTCCCGCCCCCCTTTTTCCCAGCTGGGTAGCGGTAAATTATCGCTCGAGCCATTTCTAGAATGCCGGTAAAACATGCAATCCCGAAGGTCATCCCATTGAGGACACATTGCACTTAACATAAGGAATTGAAACTCCGAGAGCCGCATACATAAAAAAAGCAAAAACATTATTGGACCAAACGTCGAATGCAGAAACACATAAATAATAGATCCTCTACCTTTGGTCGAGCGCCACCTCGGATACATATGCAAATAGAACTCATGGACCCATAATCTTCATAATTTACAGAAGTTTTAATGAAAAAATTCCCTAGGTACTTGAACCCTTTTCTTTCATCCACTGCAGGGTAGGCTACGCCTACTCGACTCCCGAGCCTGGCGGCGGCTCGGTCAAGTCCCTAACTTTCGGGGCTGGCCCCCCGCCTTGCCTTCCAAGGACTAGGTTTTTTAGGACAGAGCGGATCAGTGCTTAAGTTACACAAATGGCGTCTTCTTCGAACCTCGATAGCTTGAAATTCCTCAAAAGTAGTAAAAGCCTCTTGGGCGAGTGCCTTTTGGGTCATAGGGTTCGGGTTGGGCCTGCTGGAGGGCTCGGGGAGCCCCGAAAGTGCGTAAGCACTTTTTTTTTCGTCAAAAGGATAAGAAAATTTTTCATTTCGTTTTCCATCCCCTCTCAACGAAAATAGCAATAAAACTTCACCGAGAGCTAGTCTTTGATTGATTGCTAATTGAGAAACAATCGCTTGATGCTCGATTACTAGCGTGTTATACTGACTGTACGAGGCCAGACTGCGGGACTGCGATCAAGATGTTGACTGACACAGTACTTGGCGCCGAACTGTAACGAAAAAAATATATATAGATTTTTCTGCCCGTAGGGCCTAGCACTCTGAGGTAGGTTTTATTTGAGTGAGATCTAAAGACGTTAGGAGGGAGGCAGAAAAGGTAAGTTTTGTGGCACGAACGCCTGCCTAATAACGCAATATGCTAGTCATGCGGCTATTCACGATGCTTTATACCGCGGCTTAAGCTAATAGGATGAAGCATAAATATGTATATATATATCTCTTTTTTTCATTTATTTCGCAGCGATCAAGCGTATACGACACGTAGTGCTTAAGAATAGCCAACTAGTGCTTGTAGCTCAATTGGATAGAGCACCAAACTACGGATTTGGGGGTTGAGAGTTCGAATCTTTCCAAGCATGGGCCTATCCATCGGATTGGACTAAGAGAATACGTCGGATAAGTAGAGAATAACTAGTTCCAAGCAGACGTTCTCTAGCTCCGCCCCCGCGGAAAAGGCTACGAGAAAAAATATATATATATATACCTACGTCCCCCGACTAATGGCTTAAGCACACTGTGCTCTTGTATTGTCCGACTATCTATTATGGACTCGTGGCGCCGAGAGATCCAAATCGTAAATAGTCCGGGGGTGGTGTGAACTATCGCCAGTTTGGTAATCTTACCACACATGTGGTGGACTGCTCGCCGTAGGTACCACTAGAGCCTGGTGGCTTTACCCTAAAATTCGGTATAGGACTAGATATGAGTATTAAATTACTCGGTCTACCCCAGTCTCTGGCTTCGGGAGAGGGGGGGGGCAGAAATCCAAGGCCTGACTGGTCCGCCGTAAGGCGGACGGAGGAGCCATTATACCCTGTGCCAAGTCATGTATATATATCGCAATTTATGGCGGAAATAGCTTAATGGTAGAGTATAGCCTTGCCAAGGCTAAGGTTGAGGGTTCAAGTCCCTTTTTCCGCTTGTAGGTACTGGGTCTTTAGTTTAACAGGCACGAAATGATCGTGATCATCGGCGGAGCAAGCAGAAGGCGCGATAAGCTTCTCTTCCCTCTGTTCGTCTTTCATATTTTGTGTTCCTTGGATTTTATTTTCTCCCCATTCCCGTGTCGGGAATAGAGCTGAAGCCGGGAGAAAAGGCCCATAGCGCGGGGTACTGTCAGACGGGGGGGAGGAAAAAGACCGACAAAAAAAGGGAAACCGCCCGGGAGAGGGCCAGAGGCTATCTCCCCGATAGGCTATAGGGCTGAAGCTCTACCGGGCCGTACGGATATATATTTCTTCGCTTAGCATTTCTCGGACGGTTCTATAAGCGTTATATGGAAGCGCATTCCATTTTGTTTTTTCGAGGAAACAAACTTTTTTTGGACGTGACACTCAAATATCGTAAGGGGCGGCGAAGCACCTACCGTTAGATTGCTCCAAAAACAGAGCCGAAAGGCTTTCTGGTGCACGGGTTTCGGCAAAATAAAAAAATACTTTACAATCATAAATGAGAATACTATTATGCAACAAGAAAACTTGTAGTTTTCTGAACCGTCAATCCCAAGTTTGGAGTACCTATTGAGATTTTTCGAAACCGTATAGTAGCTTACAGATTTTATTCGAAAAAGATGCTCGTATGACTTTTGGTCATTAATTCGGCCAGTTGCCGTTTTTTCACAACGGCATCATTTACTTATGACGTGTGTTGCTCTTCCGTAATATTCCGTTCTTTTCGAAAACAACACCGGTAAACTAAGAGCATTTAGAGTCAGGATTGGGGTTATATAGCCTGTGCGATAATTGATTGCTCTAGTAGAAAGTGCTTCGTGCAAAATGTATGGGTTGAATGTCTAGGATCTTTGGAGGCCTTCAATTGTGGGCGGGAATACACATAATACGCCGTAAGGTTGACATAGCATCATCGATCTTAAATTTAGTCTCCATACATCTGATAAGGACGAAGAATCCGAAGCAAGTAATTTGGAGTTATCTCGATAGGAAAATAGTCATTCGTTTGCGACGGCCCCAAGTGCTGCTCAAGATCCTATTCGTCGTGCGCACTCCCTTCGCGACCAACATCATAGAGAAACTCGGATTTTGATAGAGAATCGAACATTGAAGCTTTACGTAGACTATTTATCCATCCGGCGGTACGAAGGGGATGGATACATCTCTTACAGTATTGGAACCCGTAAAGGTTTTATACCCCCTTTTTTGTTTTCGAATCCAGCGTCGTCACTGTTGAACGAGGGGGCGCTATTCTCCTATAAGTCGTTGCGTACGGGGATCTTTAACCTGTAATTCGTCATCTCGAATACGCAAAACTACCGCAGGTCTCGACCCTCGGACCTCGAAATATACAACGGGCAATTTCATTCTACCTGAGAACCTTTCCAACCACTTCCAGTGCAATACAACGCTTGGCTTGCAGCCTCAAACGGATATGGTATACTGCTGAGTGGTAGTAAAAAGATGCTACAAGAAGTCCTTTATGACTTCGATATCTATTTCCATCGATCGATGAAGCGGCTGACCCGCCGCAGAGCCATTCGGTCTACGGGCCCCGTAATGCTTCGGGCTTCGCCGCCTAGCGGATAATGGGCCTTCCGGTGAATACGGACCACCGATAGAAAACCCAAAATATTTTCGTTTTTATACTTTCACTCCGGAACGAAATAGTAGACTTGGGGCACCGTTAGGCACTTTTGAAGCGATTTCGTCCCTTTCGTCTAGGGGTATAGGACATCGGCTTTTCATGTCGAAAACACGGGTTCAAATCCCGTAAGGGATAATCTTACTTACCTTCACTGAGGTTGCTCCAGGAGCGAGGGGAAAAAGGCTTTATGGCGATTTCGACAAAAAAAAAGAATAAACTTCAATGTTTTTAATTATCCCGGCTCCCGCTCGGTACAAAATTATTCACTTTTTTAATATTGAATCAAGTTTGAAGATATTTGTTTCGAATTCATTATTTTTTTACCTGCATGGGTTTTTGGCATTTTTTTTGGAAAGAGCTTTCACGAATCTTATTGGTTTCAAAAGTGTCTTTTTTAATGTCTCAATCTCAAAATTTATTATTGTCAGTCTCAACCACTTCTATTACTTGTAATTGTATCATCTGCACATTCGAGCGGTCTATCAGACATTTATGATTACGTTTTCGTGTCTTCCTAACCATTATCGTAACTGCTGCAACTTCACCCTATCCTCTTCGTATGAGGCTTTGGCTCCACTTGCACTACATTGCACCCAACGGAAAGTTCCAAATAGTTTACTAGTGCGCCCTGGGAACGTATCAGTGGTGCCCATGAACCATATTCGAATTGGGGTGTCGCCGGCCGGCAGGGAGGCGCTGCGCACTGCAAGTGAAAATTGGATATCGCAGGTTAACCATCTGCCCTGCAGGAAGGGCTCGCTTCGTAGACTAAAGGTACATATTTTACGCATTAAAGAAGACGAGATCGAGTTATCCCCGCAACGATCGAAAAACCGTATGAAGGGGATACGTGCAAACGAACGTATTAAGCAAACAGAGTTGGGTTTTAAGCAACAAAAACGAGATTTAAATCTATCTGATTTGTTGAGACAGCACGAAAATACAGGGGATGCCCAAACTTTAGAATACCCAAAAAACTCTTGTAAGAGAGCTACGCCGACATGAAGAACGGTGGCCGCCCTTCTCTGGTAAAGCCGAGAAGAAGTCGTCTCCCTCGCTAAGACTACCGGTGAAGGCATGATGCTGAGCGAATCGTTGCGCTTTGTAAGAAAAACTTATAATCAAATCAAACAAATGAGTTTTTGATTTCATACCTCCTCGACTACGTTACTACTTGGGTACCCACCATTGCGCTCCCTTGGCAAATCAGTCAATTTACTCGTCGACATAAAAAGAAATAAAAAATATGTCCATCCATTCAATCTTCTTCATCTTTCGATGTGCGATACATACTAATAACGCTATCCCGTGCAGAGAAGCGAGAGGTTCATGGCCGCCAACCTCTTCGGTGGGTGGTCCCCGTTACCTTGTACTAGCATCGTACCCTACAGAACCACTCCGGTTGGTTACCACATTGGCTGGCCCGAAGAATATGCTAGCCCAGCTACCAAGAAGAGTATCCCCCCCCCCCGAATTCGCCATCAATGTAATGTGCCATTCATTCCGCACAATATGCAGCTAGCTGCTAAAACAGGATAAAAAGCTTGTCTGATGTCGGGGGGTTGGAGAGATCCGTGTTCGTGGACGAGCATCATCCATGAAGAAGTACGTCCAGACTTAGCCAATCCTCTTCTTCGCGCGGGACTTGGGAGGAGTCGAGGATGACGATCTGTTACGCCGCTAACCTCCCATCCTTCAGTGCGAAATGCTTCTAACCTTCGAGCGGCGATGGAGGAGATACTTTTTCACTCGCCTATCGGCGTCGTATGTTCAAAAGACCGCCTCAGCGCGACTTGAAGGAAAATTGGCGAGCCGGCTGGTGTTTAACAGGACTTCGAAACAACAAAGGCAAATTTGAAGTCGGACCATCGGACACCTACGGCCGGCGTCCCTTCGGTCGAGCAGCAGTAACATATTTATTTTTTTAGTCAACTTTCTCAGCATAATGAAACTGATGCTAGCAAAGAAGAAGTTTACTTCGAGCCCCCGCGTCGGCCTCTTACCCCCCCCAGGGGGAGGCCGACGCCCGAAGACTAGTAATTGTAGGCCTACGCAGGCCACCCAAATCCCTGTTCCGTAACGTTTTAAGGATGCGAAACTAGTATGTACGGTTCGGTGACGTAAACTTAGTTCTACCTATTACGGATGAATCGTACCAGACATCGGCTGAGCGATATGCGAGAGGGCCGAGGGTGGCGCGAGGAGCATAAACGAAATGATAAATTTTTAAAGTCTCCACGACAAAACAAAGGAAGGAGAGGGGCCGAAGGGCTTGAAAATATCTAGAAATTAATATTTCTCGGTTGGGGATTAATCAAACGATTTTGAGCCGAATTTTGGGTACGAAGGATTGAAAAATTAATGTAAAAAAACGAAATAAGCGAAATATGCCAACAATGAATCAGCTTGTTCGTAAAGGCAGAGAGTCGAAACGACGGACAAAGCGTACTCGAGCTTTAAATAAATGTCCTCAAAAGCAGGGGGTTTGCCTGCGTGTTTCGACAAGATCGCCGAAAAAACCTAATTCAGCTTTACGCAAGATAGCTAAGGTACGTTTAACCAATCGAAATGAAACAATTGCTTACATCCCCGGCGAAGGGCATAATTTGCAGGAGCATTCCGTGGTTATGGTTCGAGGAGGTAGAGTGCAAGATTTGCCAGGCGTAAAATACCATTGTATTCGAGGAGTTAAAGATCTTCAAGGAATACCGGGTCGACGTCAAGGCAGATCTAAATATGGTACGAAAAAACCCAAAGATTATATATGAATTTATTCGAAAAATCGAATTTCAACTGTGTTTTTAGTTCATCTCTTGATTGGTTCCACTCATCAGGACTTTCAGAGAGGGTGGGAACGAAAAGGAATAGATTTTGTCGCGAAACAGAAAGCGTTTATGCGCTTTGCTTATCCCACCGTAGAGATTTATGCTACGCCCTGGGAGGGCTTTTGCCATCAAGACCTAGGGGCCGTGGGGCAAGCACATACAATTGCTCAGACAATTTGGGCTATATCCGGGGCTTAAATGGTAAACAAAAACAATTGATAAAAAAATTGGTTCACATTTGCATGATTGATGGGAAAAAAACGAGATCTCGTGCTATTGTTTATAAAACGTTTCATCGGCTAGCTCCTCATGGCGATGTAATAAAACTTTTGGTTAGCGCCATAGAAAATGTCAAGCCTATTTGTGGAGTGAAAAAAGTAAGAATCTCAGGCATTACTCGATTAGTACCGTCTATTACAGCAACAACTCGTCAAGAAACCTTAGCTATTCGTTGGATGCTCGAATCAGCAGCCAAACGACGTATGGGCAGGAAGAGCATAAGCTTGGATCAATGTTTATACGCTGAGATACTGGAGGCTTCCCAAAAGATGGGGATTGCCCGTAAAAAAAGGGATGATCTTCATAAACTTGCTGAAGCCAATCGTAGTTTCTCCCATTATAGATGGTGGTAAACTATCTACTTTATCGATTATAAAAAAGCTCACCCGCGAGCAACTGAAAACATTTTTTCATTTCGATTTAGCAGGGTGATCTTTTGCTATACTTAGGCGAATACACCATCCCAAACTTCGTTCCCAATTCCGACTTGGCAATGAAATATCTGACTATGCGCCGAATTTTATCTCACTTTTATTGTTTCGCTATATTCTGTCAATCTAGTAGGGAAGCCCGCAGCGATTGTAAAGCTTCCAGTACTGGATGATATGATACAAAAAAGGGATAAACTACTAGACTATTGGTTATTAGAATATTCATATGGTTGGTACGGGATAATTGACTTATCTCATATAGAGATTACTCGGATGGATTACCTTTTTCAATTAATTTAATCCCTCCGGGGATGAAGAAAAAAAGTTTACCCGGGTCTAAAACGCGCAATCAACGGGCATCGGACTCTCCCCTATCTATCGGGTCTTCATGCCGAACCCTTAGCCCCTTCTTCCGTAGGAGTGTTTTTCGGACCTAATGGTCGGTCCGAAAAACACTCCTTTGCGGGCACTACGTGCTTCTTTGGCCTTACGGATCGGAAATGATAATTTACGCAAACTTATTTGCCCCATGAAATCAGATTTGTTTTACTGTTAGAAAGGTTAATTGGTATCAAATTGTTGGAATTTTTATACGTATCCCTTTCTGCCTTCAGAAAATATGTAGATAAGGATTCATTCTTACGTAATATTTCCATTTTCGTTCGTGGGGGCCGGTTCGAATTTTTAGGTGTTTATTACCTCAGTTTGGTTATTTTCCGGATTCGACATTGTAAGAAATTCATAATGATAAACCGGTTCAAACCGTTTCTTTGGTATACACCTCATTCATCAAAAGCTATGGGGAGTAGCTAAATTCTGTGTGTTATGCGTCGGGACTATAGTAGACCGAGTCGGCGGCTTATCACGGAACCTTTTCTGATTCCTGCCCAGTAATGCTTAGGCCGGGTAATGGCATTTCCTACCGGACCGGTTATCCAAAAAAATAATACGCCTTTTTTGCCCAAACTCAATTGTTTATCTCTTATTATGGTGGGTCGCTATCAGCGGCCTCCTTTTCTAAAAAAAATAGAATCAATTATGGCGTGCAGCCCGCTAGAACAATTTGCAATTATTCAATTGATTCCTATTCATATAGGAAATTTGCATTTACCATTTACCAACTCCTCTTTGTTCATGCTACTAACTATCGGTTCAGTATTGCTTCTGGTTCATTTTGTCACCCTGAATGGAGGACACTTAGTACCAAATGCTTGGCAATCCTGTGTGGAAATGATTTATGATTTTGTGCTTAACTTGGTGAACGAACAAATAAGTGGTGCCTCTTCGGTGAAACAACGGTTTTTCCCCCTAATCTATGTCACCTTTAGTTTTTTATTATTCTGTAATCTTATCGGTATGATACCATATAGTTTTACAGTAATGAGTCATTTTATAATTACCCTAGGTCTTTCATTCTCTCTTTTTATTGGAATAACTATAGTTGGATTTCAAACACATGGGCTCCATTTTTTTAGTATCTCATTACCGCAAGGAGTACCCCTGCCGTTAGCACCTTTCTTAGTACTTCTTGAGCTAATTTCTTATTGTTTTCGCGCATTAAGCTTAGGAATACGTTTATTTGCCAATATGATGGCCGGTCATAGTTTAGTCAAGATTTTAAGTGGGTTCGCTTGGACTATGCTATCCATGGGGGGTATTCCGTATCTGGCGCAGCTTGCTCCCTTCTTTATAGTATTCGCATTAACTGGGTCAGAATTGGGTGTTGCCATTCCACAGGCTTATGTTTTCACAATTTTGCTATGTATTTACCTAAATGATGCTATAAACCTTCATTAAAGGGCCTCACTTCCTTCGCGCGTCATAATCGACCGTAATAAAAGAACCGGGTTTGCTGTTGCTGACGCAAAGCAATGCACACCAATGGTCCCTCTCGCCCCTAATTCTTAGGGGTTGGGTACTCATGCGCTACCCGCAAGGGTGCGCAAAACAAAACTACACGAGTATTACTCAGCATGTGGAAATAATAAACTTCAGACAATGAAACGACAAGCAAAAAAAATATATATTTTTAGCCGCCTCTTCCCCCTGCCCCTACGGGGATAGAGCTAAGCCCAGCAGGCCATAGCAGCTCAAGGTCAAAATGCTTCATCGCCAAAGAATTCTTTTTATTCGCTCTATGGACTCCGTCAATGCGGGCGGCTTGAGGTGGCGTTATAGAACGAAGAAAAAATCTATATTTATTTTTCCCAACCCGGCGGGGCCTTGTATTGATGGGTCAATCCTGCCCATTATGCGTGACGTCAATCATGAAGAACACAAAGTTTCCATGATACGCGAGAAAAAGGCACGAAAGTTATGGCGAGACGACTATCGATTCCTAAACAACCTATATCTCCTACACTTAACAATCACTTGATGGATCATCCAACTCCTAGCGATATAAGTTATTGGTGAGGTTCTGGTTCGTTGTCTGGTCTTTGTTTGGTTATCTAAATACTTACAGGGGTTTCCTTAGCTATACATTATAACTTCATGTGGATGTAGCTTTCTCAGGCGTAGAACACATCGTGAGAGATGTGAAAGGAGGCTAGTTGCTTCGTTATATGCATGCTAATGGAGCCAGTATGTTTTTTATCGTCGTTTATCTCCATTTTATTCGCGGTCCATATTACGAAAGTTATGTGAGTTCTAGCAAATTAGTTCGGTGTCTTGGGGTCGTCATGCTATTCTCGAGTATGGTAACAGCTTCTATAGGATACGTATTATCTCGGGGTCCTCTTCATGGAGCCACAGCTGGCGCAATACCTATCGTAGGAGACACTATAGTAACTTGGCTTCGGGGCGGCTAGACAATGTGACCTTAAATCGTTTTTTTAGCCCTCATTACTTACTTTCTTTTATAATAGTAGGTGCTAGTATCCTGCATCCGGCTGCATTATCGATATGGTTACAATAATCCAAATCCATTGAGTATAAATTCCTATGTAGATTAAATAGTTTTTATCCCTATTTTTATGGAAAGGGTAAGGGGTACGAATGTAAAGCCGAATTATTCGTAAAAGGGTATAATGCTTGGAAGGTCGCAGATTACGACCTTTTCCAATACATCTGCCCTCCTCTTTTGGTTTCACTCATGATCGCCTCAGCTTTAGGGTTACGGGCCTACGCAACAGCACTCTTCGTTGAATCCGTCCTTAGCCCGCCACAGCGAGCTAGGGACGGAGTCTGGTTTTGATTTTCGCGATTTAATCGGATTTTCGGGCTTACGACCGCGATTATTTCGCTGGCCGATTGAGGCGCTCGTATCAAGGCTCTACTTCCTCCTAGACGGTAGAGGACTTGGAAGGGAGGGCTCTATCACAATTACCGAATGTTATTTACAGGACAGGCGGAGACAGCGAAATGGGATTGCATCGCGTTTCTTATGTCCCGAATGTCTAAGAGATAATTTGTGGCAGCTCGCACTACTACACGAGTTTGGTTCGTGGAGTGCTTCCGTGGATGAGATGATCCGTCGATAAGGTCTAAGGACCGGTCTCTGAGCTTTATCAACGGACCGAATCTGCCACAGTCTCAGATATTGCCGGGGTCTCCTCGGAGCTGTATCAACGAACCAAATCCGCTACTGTCTTCGCCGAGTCAGTTTCAGTATCTGCGCTCTCTGGGTCCGCCGAAGGCCCCCAAAGCCGGACTTTTTATCTCTGCCTCCGGACTATGTCTGTCAGACGAAAACGGACAAAGAACTGAGAGAAGGGAGGGAAGAAAGAAAAAACGGGGAAAAAACAAACTCACAAGAAGAGAAAGAAACTGCCAGGACACAGGACCTTAGGGAGAGGCTCTTTCTCAGTACGAGTTCTTAATACTCTCGTTTCGGGTATTCCGGCCCCCCCGGTGCCGGCGATTGGGCAACTCAAGCAACAATATCGGGTCGAATAGAAGTGTAGGTCCCTATGGTACCAGTAAAAATCACCGCAGTAACGGAAAATATACAAAAACCCTTACTGATTTCGCCAATTGCCTAGGGAGGGCGGATACCGCCGCGGCGTCGAATCGGCGCAAGCTATGGGCACATTTGGTTATCAAAATCATTTCGGAGACGATGAAAAACCCATTTAATTCCAGAGCTTTTTTGGCGCTTGCAGGCACCGACGCGGGAGGGAGTACCTTGCGGTATGAAGATGATCGATCAACATTTCGTCGATGTGTTGGCGCCGGAACAACCTGGCGTAGGTCCAAAAACGAGGGCACAGTGTGAGTTCATCTCGTCGTAGCGAGTGCTACAAGCAACTAGACTCTGGCGAGGGTGATTGCGGTGGCCTCAGCGCTAATTAACCCGCAGCGCCGTGGCCCTTGTGGCCCCGTAGGATATTTCGATAGATTCAACAGCCACGGATCCAGGTTGTTGGTATATATCGCCCGCCAATTCTTGGTAATGCTTTTAATCTGTTATCTTTCTGGCATTTCTATGAAATTGGTACAAATTAAGTCTATGGAAGAAAAGCGAACCTTAACCATCGTAAAACAGAAACCTTGTATTAGTATTAATCAATTAATACTGTGGTTTAGTGGGAGGACTTTACGTATATTGTCCTTTCAGCGTAAAATCATAGCTATTATTATTATTCACAGCGATCCCTCTCTGTTCTATATTTTTGCTAGAATCCTTAAGCACATGACTATGTTTTTGGCTTAGTTGTTTTTCAATTGTTTGGGTGCTAGTTTCGAGACCTTAGGTTTTAGTTTACCAGATCACAAAAGAAGGATTTCTTTTTCTACGTTCATTACTGTATCCTCGCCCGGGTACACCCGGAATTGTGGGTCTGGTGGAAGGCCCCCCGGGTACGAAGGAGAGACAAAGTCTAAACCCGCGGCCGGGTTCGAATCCTAACAGTTCCTATTACGCGGGATAGGGCATTAACCGGCGACCCAGAGGCCACGATATTATAGGCACGGAGTGCGCGACCGCCCACGAAGTGCGTAGCACCTCTCTCTATAGTCGTCCCGCCAAAGGGTTCGGGTCAAACCGGGCGGGCCTCTACCCATTAGGTTAGAGGCCCGAGGGCTTTGTCTGAATATACGAAAAAGAGATTAGCGATACTAAGCTCGCGAGCAAATGACAGAGCTGCTCGTCAACTCTTCTTGTTGATTTGCAGAAATAACAAGGTGCGTGCGGCTGCTACGCCGGGCCCCCCCTCCTCTCTTTAAGAGGTTCGTAGAAACTATTTCGTGGAAGTTCAAAGCGGCTAGCTCGCGATGTGTGTAATCTCCCGTTAGTGAAGTTGGGACTCATAATCAGCGTGCCGAATGCCGTGATGGAAAGATCTCAGACATATATATGTACGTCGTTGGAAAATTTCGGGCTGACGATGCGGTTCGCAGCAAAAATATAGATTTTTTGTTCACAGCTAATAAAATAAAAGGGAAAAATTTCACCACGATACTTTTTTATGTTTTTGTGGTCCTCGCTTTAGTGTCAGGCGCTATGGTGATACGTGCCAAAAATCCAGTTCATTCTGTTTCATTTTCAATCCTAGTTTTTCGCAATACTTCTGGTTTACTCGTTTTGTTAGGTCTTGATTTCTTTGCTATGATTTTCCTAGTGGTTTATGTAGGGGCTATTGCCGTTTTATTCTTGTTTGTCGTTATGATGTTACATATAAGGATAGAAGAAATTCACGAGAATGTATTGCGCTATTTACCTGTAGGTGGTATTATTGGACTCATTTTTTTGTTGGAAATCTTTCTAATGGTAGATAATGATTACATCCCAATATTACCAACGAAATCGGGTGCGACCTACCTAACATATACAGTTTATGCTGGAAAGATACATAGTTGGACTAATTTGGAGACATTAGGCAATTTACTTTATACAACCTATTTTTTCCTTTTTCTGGTTTCTAGTCTAATTTTATTAGTAGCACTTATTGGGGCAATAGTACTTACGATGCATAAAACGACTAGGGTAAAACGTCAGGATGTTTTCATACAAAATGCTATAGATTTTCGGAATACTATCAGAAAAGTTCGTTGAAAATGCTGTCAATTCGTTTTTTGGTGAAACATAATGGTATCAATTAGAATTTCAAATGAGGTTGTCTGGAACTCGGGTCTATCTTTCTCTTTATCCTCGAGTAAAGCCCGTAGGGCTTCTCCTTTCAAGACTTGGGCTTGAAATCCATCAGGCCACGAAGCGGCTTGATGGTTTCGCCTTGCTAAGGATCGGAAAAAAGAAAATTAATCATATGGCTTGGAGTCCGCTAAAACAATTTGCAATTATTAAATTGATTCATATAGGGAACTTGCATTTTCTATCTACCAATTCATCTTTGTTTATGCGACTAACTATCAGTTTAGTATCGCTTCGGCGTTCATTTCGTCACTATGAGCCTCGCGCGTACCAAATGCTTGGAAATCCTAGGCCTGCCCTGCAGCGGCGGGACCTATACCAAAACTGGATAAGTTTGGGATCTCCTAATAAATGACCCCTTGCACATGCGCCCGGTTAAGAAACAACCCGATCGCGCTTGGTGTAAACGCCGTAGCCCCTCACTAATAAGTTGTTATTTATTGCTCAATTCTCGCTATTTGTGTATAAATCGGTTAACCTGAAGCCTTTAGCCAACTGTAAGTTGGCACTAGCTACTCTAGGTCCCGCCGCAGGGGGCGCTACTTTGCTCGTATATAAACTCGAAGCGGGAGCAAGATATTATTACAAAAAGTATAGCTCTGCTAAGCACGTAGCCAGTAAATCTTTGAATAATTATGAAAATAATTATGACAGCTAAACTAACTAATCCCCTCACAAGGGCTACGGCTCTTTACCTTCAGAATCTGCTCATGAGTAGTCGTGGAGAGCCCATGGGCTCTAGGGAAAAAACTGCGCAGCAACAACAACCAGGCCTACGGCCCTGTATTTTAAACGGCGGATCTAGTGCCCGCCCATCATCGGGTGGTATGGATAACTGACCGGGTTATTGCAGTGTATACAACCTCGGCGGTGTCGAGCACCGGGATACAAAGAAAGGCCCGTGGGGTGGAGCGGGGAATAAAAGAAATAGAAATTGGCTAGCCGGGACCTTAGAGAGAGGCGCTACGTGCTCGGGAAGAGTTAAAAATATCTTTTTTGACACTCGACCAACAGAAACTTCTAGGAATGGCTGATAAAGAAGAAGCACTACGTGCCTCCGTTTACGTGGGTAGCTTCGGCTTATGCAACATTGGGGCTTGAAGTGGTTTATCCCCTAGTCTCGAATTTTTAATAAATTCTAAGTCCTCGTTCCGTCGGGGAACGCCATTAAGATAACCGCCCGCCCGCCGCAGGGAGACCGCGACTGAATTGACTCCTATTTTGAAGTTTCGAATAGAGAAATATATAGATATATCTATAACAAAGGCCCCCAGCATCATTTCTTCCGCGAGCTACCCGTCAGACAGAAGAAAGGGCAAATAAATATAAGTAAAAATATCTATTTTCCATTTTTCCTCCCCGCTACGGCATTTTGGAATATGTCAATGATGTGTTAAATCCTATAGACCGCAAAAACTTTTACTAGGATTTATTCAGTTTCTTCAACAAAACACGCGTAGTGCAATTGGAGTTCTATACGAACCTGAATTGGTTCGCGACTCTTTCATCGTTCCCGGGCCGTCGGGCCCGGCGGCCCTCCACCTTCATCCAGTTGAAAGAGGCGCGGACTAAAATTGACGCTTGTATAAAGGCTCCAGAATTTCTTTTTGTTTTTTCCCGATTCGTTCCTTCGCCGCTTATTCTCCAGTAGCTCAGCGGTTAGAGCAAATGGCTGTTAACTATTGGGGCGTTGGTTCGAATCCAACCTGGAGAGACCGAATCAGTGGGAAAGAGTGAGACCAAATAAATGTTATGTCGGACGTTCTACACCTTATCAATTAAAGTATTTCACGCAATTTTTTTTATTTCCCTGTTTGTTAACCCACTCGAAACCGACCGTATTTAAATCCGATTATCCGACTTGGCGGGGATTGCCAGGCCGCCGGTCAACGACCTTTGCCGAACCTGGCAAAGGCCAGACACATAACCTATGGGCCATTGAACACGGGCATGGGTGGCACGCACCACCTAGTGCGCAGGGAGCGTATTCAGGTATCGTGCGCGGTAAAGCCATTTCTGGCCGTAGGACCTAAGACAAAGAAGTGTGCCCTTTGGCCCTAAGAGGTTTGATTCGGCGATTCGCCATCGCTAGTTCGGTCGCTTTTTTGGCCGATTACGTTTCGCCTCTTTCGGACCCTACGGGCCTGTGTTTTACTTAATGTGATGTCGTATGGGGCCACGGGCCTTGTGCTTTTTCTTCACCTGATAGATACACTGCTCTAAATATACGGAGAAAAAAAAACTGCATAATCTTTTGGTTTTAAAAGCTGCTGAATCGAAAGATAATGCAGCGACGAAGGCGGGGGTTTTTAAGTTGATGGATGGGGAACAAGCAAGGTCCGGAGGAGGGTTTTAGGCATTTTGATGGAAAATAAGAAACCCTTTCTTCGTTCGGTCCTTATTGATTGCAGAACCCAGATAAGTGCGCCAGCCTTGGTGCATCGTGGACTTGTAGTTTTTCTCGCGCAGGACCTATACCGGTTATCGGTCGTCCAGGCGCGATATCAGGCGTCGGGAGGGACAGATGCCTCCGTCCTCGCCGCCCTGAGGCGCTGTTCGAGCTTCTTACCCGGGCAGATTGGCCCGGTACGGTTCGTAAGAGACGACAGCCCCCCCCCCCGGCCCCTGTCCGACAGTCCAACCTCTCGGGGGCCCTGTCAGCCGCCAGTCCTCGGCCCTTCGGACCCACAAAGTTTCTCGTGTTCTTTGGTCAGTCGTTCCTCCCCGCTCCTTTGTTGTCTATTTAGCACTCTTCGCCGCGGCGGTTGTATGTGAGCCTTTCGTCATCCATCTCACAAGGCGGGATATCCATTGCGGCAGCTTTTTGGCCTAAGCGCTAAGTAGGAAAATAAACCTTTGATAGATTATGGAATGGCAAAAGTTATCCAAGCAGATATCCCGTGTGATGGGGCTCACGTCCGCTATAGCCCTTAGTGTCAGGTCGATTAATATAAGATTAAGGTTTTCTGCTGCCTACTCGCACGCATCTTTCAAGCCGTATTATGTGCTTCTTTGGTCGACTTACTTTTTGCCCTTTCCTTAATCGTTTCTCTATTCGTGGCTGACGGGTACCTAGTACTTAGCCTCATATATTGATACATTTTTATGAACAGAGCAACCCTTTTTCCCGTTCTGTCGCCCCCGAGTGTTTGAGAAGTAGGGGGGCCGAAAGGCGCACAGTGGCGCCCTCTTTTCTCGGCAAGCGGGGGAGCCACCGATAATTTTCGAAGAGCGAGTATATTCATTCGCTTTGTTCCACCATCGCAATTTAAAAGATTGGAACATTACATATATATATATATATATATATATATATATACGTGGCAATTCATATAGAATAGTTGCTTACGGGCCAAATAGATATATATATATTTCTTTATTTCATTTATTTATTTATCTCTCTATATGGTCCAGGAACTTCGAGCCCCTTTCTTTTATACGTAAAATGAAATTATTATTATTGGACAAGATATTAAGGATAGTAATAATTATTAGGTTCGGAATGAGAACTGATACTACTAAATACTGATAATTTTTGAATGACTAATTCGGGTTTTCAAGTCAAGTCGGGAAACTCGACTTCAACTTTTTATAGATAAAACTAAGAAGGGACCTTGACATCCTAGTAAATAATCCCGTTGGAACCCTTTGTAATTACGATGGGACAGACTCATTCCTACTACATGATCCGATAAAGGGAACCTGGGATACGGACGCTATGTCCATACTTGAAGCCGAGATAATAAGCTTCCTCGGATTTCCATGACTCCAACACTCCGAGAACTGAACACGAATGCCTTTGAGCCAACAAGTCTAGTTGATTGCGGAATTGCTTTTATATCTGCCGTCGAAGTTTCTTTTCTCAAGGGGACATGGCAGTTCCAAAGCAGATAATAGAAGGTGATCGTCTCATGAATAGGATCAAGGGTCTACCTTCCTCGTCGCCCATTTATCACTCATGTCGCCGGGTCATACCACCATAATCCCGTACCCGGGACCTCTTGCCACGGAGCTAAGTGATTTGCTCCGGGCTATCAAGTCCTTCGAAGCAGAACGTATAATACAATTTACCGCGCTTACTTGCGCGGCGGCCCCCCCCTGACATAGCTGCTCAGCGGAGGCCCCGCCGGCCTCTGAAGAGCTGGTAGACGGCGGAGGGAGAAGGGGGCATATGTTGGAATCCACACGGATAAGGGGCCGGTGAAACCAAAGAAGTCTACTTGCTTCGGAGTCTCGAACAAAAGTCGGATTACCGGAGAAATAACAAACAACTATTAGGAGCCCTACAACCCCGATCATTCCCCTAAGCAGGAGGGCCGGCTCCTTTAATTCTGTTAAGCGCGCTGTTAGGGGGAAGAGGGGGCTTGGTAGTGGGTTCCCCCCCCGGATCATAGATGTGGATCTGCCGTCGTGCTACTTTGGTAATGAATCCGTCCGACAGGGAGAAGGTGACGACCGTAGAACAACGCCATGCTCCAGCAGGGGCTCTTGAATTCGGAAAGGGAGGAGTCTGTTGGACTTACTATGAAGGAATTCAAGGGCCCGCCGACCGGGGACTGTCAGTCGGACATAAGAGAGAACAAAAATTTACGAAAAAACAAGAAGGGGATGCCGCGAGCTGAAATGGCTGAGAAGGAAGGCACATAGTACTTCAATCTACAAGCCCGAACACGCTCCCTGCGCACTCCGTGCCTATGGGTCCTCCGCCGCCGGACGGAGGAGGTGCGTAAGCACTTTCAGACGGGATACTTCTTTACGGAAGAAAGACCTGATGAGGGGCACGAGACAACTATAAGGAGAGGTGCTACGCACGGACCAAAGGGCCAAAGGTTTCGGATTTTACTTCTTCATCGGGTCCCTTATCGCCTCTTATTACCTACCATATTTCCCTATGAGGATTCATCTTCAGCCTTTATCCATGAGGGTTCCTCTTCCCCATTCATCATGGAATTACATAGTTAATGGCATAACTGGAAAATTCATCGTATATTCCGATGAATGATACTTTAATACTGCGATTACAACGATACTTGAAAATGCAATTACATAATAAATCGCATTTTTAAGCAAATCAATAGGGCAGACAATGACCGACTCGGACTCTTACGGACTTGAGCGCACCTATGGCTGAGGAACTAATACACGTGAGGCCAAAAATCTCTTTCTTTTTTCTTAGCCTTTCCCATTACTAATGCTGATCAATCAAATTCTAAGCATTCATATAATATTCTTTGGGCGAGCCAAGCAAGGTGTAGCGCAATCTGGTAGCGCGTCTGCCTTGGGCGCAGAAAGTTACAGGTTCAAATCCTGTCACCTTGAATCAAAATCGGAGTCAACTAAAAAGATGAAAATAAATCGACCGTTATCACCCCACCTTACCATCTATAAGCCGCAGCTTACTTCGACGTTTTCTATTTTCCATAGAATATCCGGGGCGTTCTTGGCCGCTATGGTTTTGTTCAGTATTTTTTTTTTCAAAATAGGTGATCTCAGCCTCACGTTTTATCATTTTTACCAGTATTTATTCCTTCTCACTTTCTATCTGAATTGGGTCATTATAAGCTTAGTCAATTTCACTTTATTAGCGTTGTGCTATCATATGAGTAATGGAGTTCGTCATTTATTGTGGGATTCGGGTCTTTTCCTAGAATTATCCAAAGTGTATACTTCCGGAATTATTATGTTACTCTGTGCAGCTTTCTCAGCTTTATTGAATATTATCCGACAGCACTGGTCAAATGGCCAAATACCTTATTGAATTAGACAAAGAAAAAGGAAATATTCTGAAGGAATCATTATCAGCACTGGCCGGAATGGCCGAATACCACATTAGCCGGCTCATTCTCGTGACCTAGTCTCAGTATTCCGTTTTATATTTTGAAACTTATGCTATCCCAAGAACGGTCTCAATCTTAGCCACCATTATAACTCTCTTGATATACTTCGGACTTGGAGTCAGTCACAAACTGCAAACCCATAATTTCGTATAATATATCCGTCAAACAAATTCTACAGTGTTCCAGTTCATTTTGTTCAAAATTCTATGCTTCGAGCGAACGTTTTGCCCTTCTGGCTGGGGTTTTATAATTTTTGACCTTTTCTGAACTTATTTCTGCTATTTTCATATTTACTTCCAGTAATGAACTCGTAAGTGTTTTAGCAAAAATAGTAACTGTGTTTATAATAATCTACTATCGATTAAGACGCGATTTTTTGGTGTTTCAAATCACCAAAAATTCGCAAAAAATAATAACGTGGGATTTTATATTGAGTCAGCTCCGAGGTGCTATTGAGCAACAGTCGGCCGGCTACAAGGGTAATATTGAATTCTCGGGTCTTTTTTTGTAAATAAACTATCGAACAAATGCTCTTAAATCAGTGATCTTCCCGTTTTTTACAAGGCCTTCTTATGCTTCAGTTGCAAGAGAAGCACCCGGTGATGGTGGATCTGCGCTGGAGCCGTCGGGAAATCCGCGGCGGGACAATGAGCAACTGATTAGGTCTATGAAAATTCTGGGGCGTCTATTGCTGTCATTGTAGGCGGGGTTTTTCGGTTATAAAATATATGTCAATGAGCGTGGAAACGCTCGAAAAGACCAAGCCCTGGAGCATAAAGATGAAGAGCTCGCCTAAAATGATAAGAAGTATGAGCTGAATAGGGAAAAGTATGAGCTGGATCGGGAAAAGTTGGAGTACGAAAAGTTGAAAAAGAGGGAGGCGGCCATGTAAGATCTTAACGCCCCTGAAAAGACTCCATAGGATCCACAATCGGTATTTATTAAAAAGCATGGAGCGCTTTCAGCCGGGGGAGCTCGTAACAAAAGCCTTTTTGAGCCTACGTTTAATATCTCCGATTTGTTTTTTTTAACTTCCCCAAGAGCAACGCTACGCGCCTGGCTTTGTTGTTCTAGCCAAAACTAATCCTATTTTAGCTATTACCCCGTCTATTACTATGTTCCCATACGCGGGAATACCCCCATTAGCTGGATTTCGTAGCAAATTCTATTTGTTTTTTGCCGCTTCAGGCTGTGGGGCCTACCTACTAGCCCTAATAGGAGTAGTTACTAGCGTTATCAGTTGTTTTTATTATATACGCTTTGTGAAAATAATGTATTTTGATACACCCGAAACATGGATTTTATATAAACCCATGGATCGTGAAAAATCCTTACTACTAGCAATCACTGCCTCTCCCACTACTTTGTCTCTTTTCGTGGTTATTTGTGCAGCTGTCAAAGGTTACTTAAACCAAATACCCGTCGTTCTCATAACGCACTATGAGCAAGAGCTATTGAAATCTATCGACCCGGGTCTACAAAACATCACTGAGCAAATTAGTAGTCAACTGGCTACCTCTCGCCATAAATGTACGCGGAGCTTCTTGGCGATTCATCAATCATAAAAAAGGGAGAGGGGCAAAGCAGCTATTTGCTTCACCCCTCCCCCCCCCTCCGGGTACCGGGTAGCCGTGGCTTATGAGAAAGGTAGAGCATGGGCAATTTGTCGTTGGGAGTTTGTAAAGTCTCTCATTTTTTAGTTATAATCGTAACCGCGCGCCCTACGCAACGACGCTTCCTTTCCGGAATTCGGGATGGGAGAAACAAGCGCTTAGCGCCTCGGGTTTCCGCATTCGTTGTTAAATCAGGAGAAAAGGGATTCGAACCCTTAACCTTTGGTTTTGGAGACCATTGTTCTACCATTGGAACTATTCTCCTTCAAAAAAAGTGGTTTTTGGTTCATGGAATTTGCACCTATTTTTGTCTATTTAGTAATAAGTTTGCTACTTTCCTTGATCTTAATTGGTGTTTCTTTTCTATTCGCTTCTTCTTCCAGTTTGGCTTACCCAGAGAAATTGTCAGCTTACGAATGTGGTTTTGAGGGCGGCCGTTAGGTTACCTACAGTCATAAACGTGTGTGGCCGAACTTCACACGAGGGGTATATGGCTCACTGGAAGCTGGTAACGGCGGAGGAACCGAAGCATGCCATAAAAGCATCACTGAGGGCCGGAGGCACGATAGGGGAGAGGGCCAACCAGAGCGATACACTCGACCAAAGGGTCCGTCCGAAGGATACTTATTTGGCAGGGTCAATCAATAGGCCGGAAATGGCTTAATGATTTCAGCACGCGAAGACCCGTCGGCGGGCCCAAAGGGCATGAGACTTGCCGTGCGAGGTGCTACGGACTTTGGGCCAGAGAGTTCGGCGGGTCGAAGGCGCTTTGGCCCTACGGGCCACCTCGCTTTCCGCCCGAGACCGTGATGCGAGCCCCCCGGCACTAACGAGATGAGGTGCTGTTATGGCGAATCGGAGTCGTTTTCGGGAAAGCATACCCTGCCTGCTGGAGCTAACTCCGTGCTGCCTTGCGCACGCGAGAACGCACGCGAAAGGACGCAGCAGTCATGCCCTCTGCCTGCAGATGATCAGAATCGGCCAGGCCACAGGTCGGAGTGGAAATATGGGGGCGGATTACCCAACACATTGGGGACAGACGACTAAACGACATCTCGAAGTGCTACAGCCTGTAGGCGATACCGGCGAGGTCCAGCCGGATGAGCGCCGGCCAAGGCGGGTTGGAAGTCAGAAGGCCCGCAGTACCCGCCTAAACCTCCGCTTCGAGAAAGGGAAGGCACTGGAAACACCAGTAATCGGGAAAGGGGCCTAGGTATCTGCTTGGTCTAAGCGGATTTAACTCTACACAGCTTATCAAAGCAACTCTGACGGATCTCAGATTGGCTATGACCGACACGGTACGGTATGCGGTTTGCTCCCCGTTAGGCCCTTGGAACTCTAGCTATGGAAGAAAGCGAACAGGCGGACAAAGCGGCTTGAAAGTCCTCTAGCTTCTCCAGCAAACTATAAGGTACGGCGCGGCACAAAATAGTTTTAATTCACAGAGATATATAAAAAAAATATATATATATATATATATGCTGCGCCCGTGGTGAAAGAGGGACCAAAGTAAGTAGAGTTAGTGAGCCGTGTAATGGGCAACTATTTCGCACGGTTCGGAGGGCACTTCAGTAGGCCCTACATGCATGGGCTGAAGTCTTGACCCCTATTCCTTTTGATGATGCCAGAAGTCGTTTCGATATACGATTTTATCTCGTCTCTATTTTATTTATTATATCCGATTCGGAAGTCACCTCTTCATTTCCTTGGGCAGTTTCTCTTAACAAGATTGGTTCGTTTGGATTCTGGTCTATGATGGTATTTTCACTTATTTCGACGATTGGATCTGTATATGAATGGAAAAAGGGCGCTTTAGATTGGGAGTAACTCTTCATTCGCGAAAGCGAATGGAGTGGAAAGAAAAAATATAAGCCCGTAGGGCTGAAGCTCTCATCGCTCTCTTTCTCCCTCTCCGGACACTTTTTTGGTCCAAAGGACACGAAACTTGCCGGGTATCGTGTGCGGATTCCAGCCAAAAATAATTTTGGCTTTTCCGTGCCCCTGATCCCCTCGGCGGTTAATCCTCCGGATTGGAAGTATATAAAGCGCTTCGCGGGACTCTATGTCCCGCACAGTGAATGCTCTCTCCCGTAGTACTATGTGCCTAAAATAAGAGATCTTTCTTGCTATGGGAAAACCACGAACACCATCGCAAAAACAAATCACTCGTTGTGTCTGCTCAATAGTTTATTATTGGACACATCGGGTAATTAGCTCAGTTGGTAGAGTGCCTCGTTTACACCGAGAGCGTCAGCGGTTCAAGTCCGTTATTACCCAAGGGTTCTCCATTATCTTAATCATGGATTGAATCTAGCGTCTGAATACATGTAATAATTCGATTGATGTTGGTTACGATAATATGGGAAGGGGGGGGGACAAAGTGGATTCTATGGTATCGGTAACCTGAGCTATGGAGATTACGGTAGATGGGATGAACGGGCCATACGGGATAATGAAAGAATCCTATTACTCAAATTTGAGTAACGTGAACGAGGAGGGATCTCATTAATAGACGACGGATCACGTGAGGAGTAGAGTAGGGGTCGGGATAGCCAGGGAAAAGACCAAATGAGGGTATTACAAGCAAGATGGAACCCCCGTAAATGAATGTGATCCAATTGTGAAAATAACTCTGCCGCGAACGTGACGATATGACAGATAGATTGATATCTAGAAAAATAAAATGAGCCGCCGCTAGTTCCCGGGCGGGGACCGAAATGCGCAATGGTGACGAATTCTCACGAATGTGACGTAGATATTAGGAAATGATAATAATAATAATAATAACAATTGTTTCATATTATTACTATTATTATCACCACCAATAATGGATAACCTTATCCATACAATATGCCCCTATTGTAACTAAGAATAGCCCCCGACGGCTTCCTAAACGGTGCCGTCTATCAAAATATTTCGGCGGGACCACAAGACGTCCCCGCCGCCGTCGGTCGACCAAAAAACCCAGTATAAGGATTTGGAACCAAAAAAAGCCATTTAAGTCCTTGGATGGGCCCATGTATCTTACGGAGGGTCGATCAAATCAAAAACAATTTTTGATTTGCCCATGAAAGAAAGACAAAGGAATAATATGCTAATACCTCGAAGAAAAGGAAAAGGGATAATAATATTCTCATACCTCTATTGACGGGCACAGCGGAGTGCTATCCAAGTCCAATGTGGTGTGGTGCTGAGCACCATTCCCGAGGAACTCGGCGGCGGGCGCCCGACACAAAATGGGCTGTAGGGGTTCGCCGGATTATTGAAGGCTCCGGTGTATAGATAATCGAATCTATGTAATATGTATCCCGGTCGGGAGTGACTGGACAGCGCCTTCTAGCTCCTATCCCATACGGGGGTTATTATATAACCCCATAATTGCGCGTAGCGCACCGATTAAATTATTTCTATCAACAGCGAAGATTTTATATTTTCGGGGAAACTCGAGGACGATTCATCTTTTTTTTGAGAGTTCATTCATATATCTTTTTTTTTCCGGTGGTTCAGCTATATAGAAATAGATGATATTTATTCCTACGATGGTTGTTTAGCGACGACCTACTCTTAGATGCCCTTATATATCAATGATAAGAAATATATAAGGTTCTACTAAATTGAATATTGGCCCGAAGAACGAAAATGCTAGTCGATATAAAGCGACGAAGCAAATACGCTTCGCGCATCCTGAGTTCGGCGGGGGCCGACGCTATAACGTGTCATTTCATAAAGGCAAGAGTACCCGTCTTCCTGGCATCTGGCAAGTAGATGGATCGAACCGCCGCCGGTCGAGCCCTCACAGGGCCGATCGAGCCCTCATAGATCGGGAATGATTTTATCCCACCCCGGTACCGAGTGAGAAAATAATAAAAAGAAAATATATATCGGCCATCCCGCCCCCGTTAGTAATGGAGACGCTATACTTCTCAAGTACTAGGTCCCTACTCCCCTCCTTGCACCACGTCTACGAAAGAACGGCGGCCGACGCATCCCGGAAAGCGAAGGTATCATTTCCCGTCTGTTGTCCGTCGTAGACGGCTAATTGTCTACGATGCTTAGCCGTCCACGACGCTTCGCTTTTCGCCCATTTCCCTATCTATAGCTACAGTTCGGTCCTTCTCCTCTTTCTATATTTCTTTCAATAGAAATTGCTATTTCATATAATATTACCGTACCGGAATACTTCATATACGATCCATCATTCTCTATTTCTTTCAATAAAAATTGTTATTACGTAGAGAAAAAAATGCGTTTAAGAATTTTTAAACTGCATGGAAATTTGTTTAAAAAGATCCGATTCTACTAATGGTTTCAAATTGACTGAATTAGTAGTATCCATCAATAAAGCCCAAAATTCTGCAGGCACGGGTAATTAAAACGAAGTGTAATGTCTTTCACGAAATAATTCAGAATATCACTACCCGAGCGAATAATTATACCAATTCCCGAAATGAACCATAGACGGATCCCAGGCTATAGAGAGGATTTGCTATAGGTGTAACTTCGGATATCTCGACTGTGTTACTGGTAGAGGCAACGGATTTATCTCTATTTCTTTCTTGTGAAAATACTGAGATCGTATCTCCGCTGCGTCCGACTTTTTCGAATTTGACGTCCATAATTTTTAGAGTATTAATTACCCCGGGACGGTTTAGTTCTCTGTAATCCGTAACGGGAGGGCCGCGGCGGCCCCCAATTTGATATCAACATCATCTTTTAAAAGCGACTGCATTCGGGCATCCGGAAACTTAAGCTGTTTATCCCTATTCTCTTTATAGTTATGAATTTTTCCCATTCATCATTGGCTTTATAATTAGCTAAATAAGCGAGACCCGCACGACCAACATATCGGCCACAAGTCTGCCTCCTTCCACGATCGTATCAACAGAAGGAATTTTAGATTTTCAAGCTGCTTCAACCGCGCACGCATTGCCCCGTGTTTCGTTTAGGTATAAACCTAAAGCTGTGTTGAAAATCCAATTTATCATCCATAAACCCTGCTACGTGCTGTTCGATGAAGTACTAATTCAAACCACCTATCACGGGGGATTCCCACTTGAAGTGATGGTCAGGGCCATAAAACTCCAGTTGATCGTCGTTCACCACATGATGACGCAAGCGTATATAATAAATGGTGGCGGACACGCAAGTGTGGAATATGAAATTGGCCACGTGGGTTAAAAAATAAGCTCATTATTGGATGCGAAATAAGGAACAAGATGAAACAGCCACTCCAGTAATCCTCCCTATCACGCTTTTCTAAACGAGGCCCGAATGAAACAAACAGTTAGAACAGATCCGAATGGAACGAATCAGATGGAGCGGCAAATTTGGTTTTCTCGAATAGATATGTGATTATATAGACAGTTGAGGAACCAAGTAAAAAATATAAAAACATCAAACAATGAAATTTGTGAAACCAGAAAGGCAAAAATATAAAGAGATAAAAGTTCATAGTAAGTCCCGTCTGATCACATTAATTCCATTCCTTTTTTAGGACGATGAAAAGGGGACGACCCCGTCATCGCCAGTCAGAAGATATAGCATCGAGATATTGGCTCCCATGATCCCAAACAAATGAGAAGACGGGTAGCGTAAACGCCTAGTCAAGGCTTTTCAAGGCATGTCGGTATCGGAAGATGAATTCGAACCCCCGTGTACGGATGGGGATCCCGCCACTGTTCTACCCTACTAAACTATATTTTCTAAAAAGCGATTCCGAGAACCCTAAAAATGGTCAGTCGAACACGACTCGCGCCCAAAAGACCGTGGGAAGAGCCATCGGCAGGCACTATGTATGTGCGCCGCGATCCGAGGGGGCGGTGGCCCGTAGTGCGTAGGGGTTAAAATAAAGATGGGCCACCAACCACGTGACTGCTGAACTCATGTTCTCGTTTGATCAATGGCCTTCCCACAAACCGTAGGTGCGAGCTTTCCCCGCATATGCCTAATTCGACTTTGCGTGCTCGCGCTGACGAGACCTTAGTCCCAATTTCGTTTATAATCTGCCGTTTTTTCGGAAATTAACATTTCGCGTTCGATTTCGTATCCGAACCTCGCAATAAATTGGCTTGCTTGTTGAAGGGACCTAATCGATAAGTACATCGAGTTGTTGTTATCGGCAGAAAAACCCTACAAAGAGAAGAAGGGGGGTGTCTTGAGGTAGCACCCTACTTCTATGGTCACCCTAACCAGTATGAATAGGATCTTAACCTTTCAAAGCTATAGAAGAAGCCCCTAGTCCAGACCTACATATTTTTACTGGTTTAGGTCAAATCAAAAATATTTTTGATTCGACCACGAAGAAAAAGGATAATATTCTAATACCTATATTTGCGGAGGCGGGGTGCCTTCTAATGACGTGGTGCTGGGCGCACTCCCCCGAGACACCATTGGCCCGGCATCTTGGGGGGTTTAGAACCAACCACTAGGACGCTGGGCTCCTGACCCATTACAGGGTTCGCGCCAGATGCTTGTTTTTTCCGGTAAGCCTCCCAGGCCCCTGTGTCTCTGGATCTACTAGGGCGCCGGCGCTTGACCCTTCTTTTCTTCCATAAGTTTCCCACATACCTCGATAATATTTGGTTGTAGTATTCGATTCCAATGCAGCTTTATCGAAAGCTGCCGAAATTTTATGTCTGGGTTTTTACCTAGCCAATAAATAGGCAATCTCTACCTTTAATTTAGCGATATAATTGCCGTTGGGCGAACGCTGCGTCCGCGAACTTCCGTTTATCGAAATAATTTTTACATAATGGGAAGTCTACAGCGTAACTAATAGTCTTCAGGCGAAATTCGGAAAGGGTTGGGGTGTCAGGTAATGGTGCATCATTATCCTTTTCTTGTTTGGTGTGTCAATTGGATCCGTAACCTTGCGCGCCTCCTCTAGGCTCAGAACCTTTCTTATTTAGGCCACGAGGCTGGACTCTCTATGTCATCCAGCTCACGATAACCTGTTTGGAATTTTCTTGCGCCAGCCATATGACGAATGTAGTAAACGAAGCTCGGTATAAGTCCCGGAGTCATACGCCCTCGGCTCTACTTCCTTTTTTTCAGCACAAGTAAGTTGCATCTCCCGCTTCATGTTTTGCTTTATGTTTCGAGGGACGGCGTAGGCACCTATGAAAGAGCCTGTATTGAAACGGCTTCGGCCTCCTCCACGGGTTTACGGAACTATAGAGCTGGAGCCGGTTTGAAGGAAGCCATGTTAATTATGATGAAGTTGCGTTCTGGCATGTTAAGGCCTGTCCCAACAACGCCAGCCGCGATATGCCACAGGTCGCCGGGCCTCACCCACCTCACCACCGAGAGTAATTTACTTACCACTCCCGATGGGTCCCAACCTGACAAATGGGTTTTTGCGAGTTACATACATAATTGTCAAACATGCGGGCTAATGGGAACCCCATGGTATAGAACGCGGCGGCTCCGGGAGCATGTTCTTATAACGCTATCCTAGAAAGCCTTATCCATTATATTGAACCAGTTGGAGGGGGTTAGGATAGGCAATCCAACACTTTTTTAAATTTGTGTTTCTGCTGCCGAAACACACTTTTATCCGGGTTATGAGGTAGATCGGCCACACGTTCGAACATGTAAAACCGCAGAAGTTAATGGAACCGCGCCGCGTGCAACGCATGGCGCCTCCTCGTCGCAGTCGGGTTGCCTTCCGCCAGCCTTCTTCGAGAGCGATAATTTGCGTATTCGTTGAGTTCCATTATTCGTTGAGTTCCTTACCACGCGCTCCGTCGAAAGGTCTGTGGAACACGACACAGGGCGTGTAACCAGGACCAATAATATTTGCTATTCAATATGTCGCGGGTAGGTTCGGCATTTGGATTCGGGAATCCTCTTGACTTGGCTGATTCAATATACGTTCGAAAATTGCCACCGGACTCACAGGCATTGTACGGGGTTTGCACTGGGAAGCCAAGTAGTTAGTGCTTGGCTTTGATTAACTAAAATTCGCTTGACATATGATGGATGTTGAGCTGAGCTCGACTTTATTATCTCCAAGCTTCAATTTGTACGTGCACTTCGAATACCCCGCGTGTAGCGTTTGAACAGGGGTTTGGTAGTGATAGATGAAGAAGACCTCACCCTCGGGTTTCCGAAACCGGAGAAATCACATCAGCGAGTGAGCGCGCTTGTTTGATGCCCTCCTGCATGCTCCAGTAGCAATCCCTCGCCACGCGCACGATCCGAGATGTACTTTATCGACACGTATATGGAAATGCTCTCGTCGTATTTTGAGAAAACAGCCGCAAAAGCTTGACTTGAGGCGCATGCCCGCCGCTCCGCAGCGGCGTTGAGAGCAGCCACGAATGTCGGCAAAACTGCCGCCGAAGGCCACACGCAGTGGTTGTACGAGCATTCGGGATTTGCTGCCGGTGGGCTGCATCAGAAATTCCTACGGCCGCTCCCGATAACCCAGATTTTGATGACTGGGGTTCGGCCCTTCATACATAGGCTGTTCGTGGAGGGTAATCGTTTTCAATAATTATGGTTTCTTACTAATGTTTATAATGCAAAAATTCATTCAATTTCTGCTTGCTTATTTCGTTCCTTATTTGCTCGGTGCCACATGGCTTAAGCATCCGTTAGTACCATAAATAATTAGAAGATGGCTTTGGGACTGGGTCCGAAGGATACTTCTTCGGCTTTACAGGGGGGTTTTATCCTTCACTCGCTTAGTTATTGCCAGGTCACGCCGGTTAATGCTTTCATTACCTTATTCGCTCGAATCACGAATAGGCATGTATGAATACGGTATTGGAATAAGCACTGTTTATCCCCCCCTCCCATCCTAGGTATCGGGTGAGGGGGCTACGATAAAGAAAGCCTGGACCTTATGGTTGCTTTTTATTACTAATTTTCCAGTCTCTCGAATTCAACGGAGTTGCAGTTAACTCGGGATTTGGTTATGGCATTTCTCCTTTCGTTACTCGTACGGGGCGGCGGCGAGTCCCCACCACGTTCTGTCCGGTGCGTATACCTTCTCGCTTTTACGCTCAAATGCACCTAATGAAAGGTGTATTTCACTTGAGAAGACACGGAACTTGCTCCAATTGATTCTAAAATTTACGAGTTTTCTTCTGTTACGCGGCTTGGATTTTTCTTACGCAATTCGAACCAATCCCAATTTACTTAAAAGGCCCCTTCACGCTTCGTTATAATACAAACCTCCGCAGTTATGTAGGCGACGGGTGCCATAAAAAAAGCTTTCACTATTTATTCTGCTTTATAATTTCCTTTTACCCAATGCAGATGAACCCTGAGACTCTGGCGGAGGAGGCCTTTTTGTCAGTGCAGAATCCGTATCAGTATAATAGCAGGACTCTGTTCGAATAAACTGATACATACGAATCCGTGCGTGAACGGGGACTGCCGCATAAAAATGAACTGTAACTCTCGAAACCTTTTTTTTATTTATAAGACCCGCCTCTACCACAGCTGCATGTCTCAGGACATCCGTAGACGGATTGCCTATCACCTACATTTCATCAAGATAGGTTATTAAAAAACGTTCTATATCCAATTCGTGAGAACTGAAAATGCGGTAACAGTAATATTTACCATTTTACCTAAAACCCTGTCAGTTTTGTTCCTTTTCCCGTTGGTCTTTTTCCTTCTTGCGTTTGACAGCCCGGGCGGGCGGGCCCTGTCGTCAGACAGTCGCGAGCCCCTTTCTCGTGGGCCTCTGGCCCTGTCAGACAGTCCCCGGTCCCCGCCGCCCGCCAAACTCCACCGCACACTGTACAATTCCTCCGAGATGTACAATTATATGTATTATACCCGAAATCATCAACAACAAAAAAATATAATGTCTTTTTTTTGTAATAAATCATCGTAGATAATTCATTATTTCTGGGGAAATAGCTTAGTGGTTTATAGCGCTGGTCTGTCAAGCCAGAAGTCGCGGGTTCAAATCCCGTTTTTCCCGGTGAAACTGGAATCCGATTGTGAAAGAAACCAGTTCATATATATATATTTTTTTTTTCTTTCGAAAAAACCCAGCTTACATAAGCTCTCTTTTGAGCTCCGGCATACTGGCGAAGCTCTTCTTACACTCCGCACCCCCGCGCATATGCCGAAGCCTGGGTAAGCAAAAATCTTTTTCTGTTTTTCTTTGGAGGTATGGCTGAGTGGTTGAAAGCATTGGTTTGCTAAATCAGTGCGACAAGAAACTGTGCAATGTAATGTGGTTCAATTCCACAGGACGTAACCCCCGTCCTACCCAACCTGGACATGCGTCGGGAGTAATCTCGAGGTGTGAAGCTCTAGGGACAATGTAATGATGCTTGGGATTCCGTACCGAGCTAATGCTAGGGTGAAGAGACCGGCGGGTCTTCGCGTGCGGAAATCGTCAAGAAGCCGGCCAGAAGACCCGTGAAGCCAAAGAAGGACGTAGTGCCTGTAAAAAAGGATCCTTCGGACCCTTTGGCGGCGGGCCCTCAATAGATGAACAGTTCGAACGAACTAATACAGAGACCTCGTAACAAACAATTCAAGGCGGAACCGAAAGATCTCCTGGATGAAATTAGGTGAAAAATTGGAATGGTAGGCATCCCGAGCAGGAAGCCAGCCGTGGAAGGGGGTGGTATCTCCGATTTTGATATCATCGTGGGTTCAGATTTCCATCGGGGTTTTTCCAGGTTCTTCCTGTTGAGAGAGATGGTACTACATTGCGCGGAACTTGGTAAACCCGCATCGCTCCTTCCGGGAGGCTCTGTGGTAATGCGGAGTAACGCAATGCGGGTAGAGGACAGCTCAAAAAGCGAAAACCCGTCTGTAATTGATGGGAGAGGATCTTGTGATCTACACCGAAAGGTGGCAGACTTGAGCATGGGTGACTTGTACTATATCTTTCTCGAGACTTTGATAAAAAGGATATAAAATTCATTTTTTTTCTTGCCACAAGGGACAGCAGGGGCTTAGAGCTGTGGGTTCACCCGTAACACTTAACTTGCCGCGAGAGTTTTATACATGGAACAACTTCTAGTAGCCAATGATGCAAGCATTACTCTTGCGGGGTTACGTTTCGGACAGGTTGCTTGAGCCGTATGCGGGGAAACTCGCACGTACGGTTCTTAGGGGGGGAAAGCTTGAGAGGGCCGACCTATCCCGACAAATACAACGATATTGTATCATGGGTTCAAATCCCATTTCCTCCGTAGGGGACGTAGCTCAATTGGTAGAGCGCATGTTTTGCAAGCATGAAGCTGTCGGTTCAAATCCGATCGTCTCCATATGAGTAATCTACCGGAAAAAAAATAGAATAAATGCTTGTAAGAATGCAACTTTATAAAAAGAGATCTCGTTATGCTTCGCACCTTAATTCGGGGCGGGGGGGCGCCAGCAAGCATGTGCTGGGATATAATCGTTGAAACTGGAGATGGAGAACGAGGTCAAAAGTTTTTATCCGAGCCCGGACTGTCTGACAGGACCTTAGGAAGAGGCACGTAGTGCGGAGACCTTTCAATCTACAAGCCGCGTCCCTAGGGTTTCCATCCCCATCCTCTCACGTTGGGTTTCGTCCCCGCGGGGCCTTCCATTGCTCCCCGCGCGCTACGTGCCTTTAGCCCTTCAGGTTCGGGTCGAGCACTACGTGTCTATCGGTGTCGTCCAGACCCACAAAGTTCAGCGCGGGCCATAGGAAATTATAGTTGAATGGAACGCCAGAATAGCGAAGTCATAAGGGAAGGTCGCCCGGCGTGCTTACGAACGTAAAAAAAGGGTGGATTATCCTCGGGAAGGGCTACATCAGGTGAGCGGCTCGCAGGGTCCGTATAGATAAATGATTGAGGGAGAGCACCTTAGACAACAAGAGAATCCGTTATATCCCGACCGACGCGGGCGCAACTTCTAGCGTACCTTCGATTTACGGAGAGTAGTACGGCCGTTTAAGTTTGCTTTTTCGGCAGTTAGTTGATTTTATACAATTCTTAGAACGGCTTATGGTTGGGAGATAGATTTTGTCACGAAACAGAAAGCTTTTATGCGTTTCGCTTATCCCATCGTAGATATTTATGCTATGGTTTGAATGGTAAGCGGGAACAATTAATAACAAATACGAATTATTAGATATGGCTAGCACTAAACAAATCAAGAATGTGATTCTGAATTTTGGACCTCAACACCCTGCTGCTCATGGTGTTTTACGATCAGTATTGGAAACGGATGGAGAAGTGGTAGAACGCGCGGAACCGCATATTGGATGGATTACTGAGGCACGGAAAAATTATAAAACCAACGTATGAGCTTCACCTTCGCCGGCGTAAACCAACCGCCCGCAAGGACGCTTTCAACGAGGCAACAAGGACGCTTTCAACCGCGACGGGGGGGGGGCACGAGGGCCGCCCGCCCTGGACACTCACCACAGAGGGACCGCGAAGGTCTCCAGAATGACCCCAGCTGATGACACGATAAGCTGAGAACCCTGGCCATCATTCCATGGGGAGCTTATTTACCACTCAAGGCAGGATCGGATAACACCCAGGCGCGTAGCAAAGTAAGCCTCCGGGCTTACCTGTGCACGGATAGCCCGACACAGTCTCGGCCTACAGGCTGTACGCGGTTAGTACCCGGCCGGGGACCTCAAACACCAAACTACAGGGCCCAAACTCTATCGCTCTGATTCCGGCTTACAAACTATTAAAAAAAGACTACATGAACTACCTATATCTCACAAAAGGGCTACTCACGTTTCAAACGGACGGAAGGAGCTACCAGCTATATAATCTGTCCGGCACAAACTTACACATAACAACCTATGGCAAACCGAAATCAAAGCAGGGCCGGGGTCGACTCCAGGACTGCGGACTCCGATACGCGCCTGGATGGCATGAGAAAATTTTAAAAAGCCATTGCAAGACTCAAGACGCGTAGCGGAGTCCAATTCAAAAAACCTCGAATTCCCAAACCAAATAGAGAGGCCGGGTATACAATTCCCACGCGTTGTACAAGAAGCTATACGGGCAGTTATCGAACCCGACGCCCTCGGCTTCGGCTTACGCACCTACAGTCATGGTTCCCGTCCGAGCCGCCGGTCCGGGCACTGCACTAAGATAGATAAGAACGAAGGCCCGGAGGGCTCGGCAATCGAAGGAGGGACTTTGACAATATCAACCACTACAGACTAGATCCGTTCCCCGATGCAAAACTTCGGGACCCATTACAACTTTAATGGGAACTGGTCGGGGCAGGGTATGGGCTTAGAAAGGAGCCCCCCCCCGCGTAAGCGTCAGCTTTCCATGAGGGGGGCACATGTAAAAGCAAAAAAAAGATTTTTTTGCATTCTCTTCTGGGCTTTGCTCCAGCATAGAGAATGATGGGTAAGGGTGGAACGATGAAAGCGCTCGAGGCCCATAAAAACCATCAGGATTATGCCATTATTACGTAATGGCATAATGAAAAACTAAAAAACCACGTGGAATGACTGCCAAAATATGCATCGTTATCAAATCTTTTGAGAATCAAAGGTCGGGGCTTCTACTTAACACACGCAAGATTGGATTGCCTAAAAAACGAATTTTATATACAGTATTACGATCACCTCATATTGATAAAAAGTCTAGAGAACAATTTGAAACGAGAATACATAAACAATTGCTGGTCATAGAAACGGAAACGCATAAATTGCGTGAAAAGTTGAATTGGTTAAAACTACATGATCTACTTGGAGTTCAATTGGAAATTATCTTTTATTATCAAACCCGTTTGGATAAAGTTTGCAAACCCTAGTCAAATTGCTTTTAAGTAGGGGGGGGAAGTCTACATTTCTGAAAATACAAAATCACACCGCTTCTCCCAAGGGCGTAGCACTACGTATAATCGAATAAGGGCCAAAGGGCTACCAAATCTATGATGTTGTATTGCGTAACACGCGTCGAAACATGCCCGTAGGGCGGGGCACTGTCTGACCGATGCTTTCGAGGAAGTGAAAGAACTGACAAGAAAAGGGGGACTGTCAGAAAGAAAGGGAGAAATAAACTGACGGGACACGAGACGAAATGGCGGGAAAGGAGGCGCGTAGCACTTTGTGGGGCGGCCTCCGGGAAGTGCTACGCGCCTCCTTTCCCTAGAGTCGTGTGCCTTTGGCGGCTGCCATAGGCACGGAGTGCGCGGGGAGGGTGTTCGGAGAAAGAGAGGTGCGTAGCACTCGACCAGAGGGCGCTTTACGATCAAAAGGGGGCAGCTCTACTCGTCAAGAAGAGAGATGCACCCTTTTAATTTGCTTTTGTTTGGTTCGTGTGCCAGCTTTAAAGAGACTTGATCCGAGATCATATGGAATAGTGTCCGCATGCACACCCGGTGTACTTAGCTTTCGTATGAAATCGTAACACCTATGTAGTTAATTGGAAGGGAGTGCCTGTAGGCCCCCGCCGGCCACAGGCTGAGGCTCCACTTCCGGACCTTCTGCCCTACGCGATATATTTTACGGCTAGTAGCGGAGCCATCAATCATCGTAGATGATTGATGACACTGACAGTCGAAGAGAGGTGTACCTACGGTACATTCGGGTTTTCGGTGTCATTGATGCTTCAAACGAAATAAAAAGAGGCAAATACACTATGAGAAATAGTTGCTGGAAAGGAAGAGGTGCGCCAAGTTAGTAATAATGCGTCTCCGTCGACAAGACGGCACGGAGTGTTCTGTGTAAAGCGTCCTACTATCCTCGCGGGGAAAGCCCAAAGGGTATTGTAGCATGTAGGTGAGAAGGGGAACACGGCGTGAAACCGATAACGCTAAGCCGTTCTCCGAGCTAGAGGTTCTATGGATCGTATCGCAGGTCTACTGGAGGTATTCCACTCAGTCTGGCTGTGGCCCCGGCCCAGCCATCATGTCGCCAGCGGGAAGCGCGACCTTCTCCCCAGCCACCGCCCCCTGCTCTTCGGGTTAGAAAACGGAGTGGAACACACTGGGAGACAGCTACCGTACAGATACGGGAAATGACCAAAAAGCCTAATGAACCGGCCCGACACACTATAAACGAAACTTGGGATTGCCTAGGGTCACTTCCGGTAACCTGGCTAGCTAGGAAAATACAAATATTTACCATCCTTTGTGTCAAAACCAGGGAAGGGAGGGCAACGGGGGACTCGTAGTAACGTAAATACCGCGAAGGGGCCCAGAGCAAGAAAGATCGGCGGAGATTACTTTAGTGAAGAAGAATCTTATTCCGTTCATCCTGACTGGGAGCCTACCCGAACAAGTACGGACAACAGTCCCGTGTGGAAGGACTCCCGTTAACGGATACTCTTAACCAACTGGCTAAGTCAAAAGGATCGCTTGGAGAGCCGTATGCAGGGAGACTCGCACGTACGGTTCGGAGGAAGGCCTTCCAACCAGACGAGAGATCATGGGGGTTGGTGGCCCATCTCCTACCACTAAAACAATTAACTTTTCATTTAAAACGGAGTTCTGCTGGAAGAAATTCATCAGGGCGTATTACGGTTTTTCACCGAGGGGGTGGATCGAAGCGATTGCAGCGAAAAATTGATTTCAAACGAAGCACTTCGTCTATGGGCATTGTAGAAAGAATCGAGTATGACCCAAATCGTTCGTCTTGGATTGCTTTAGTACGATGGATCGAAGGGGTTCTACGCCCTGGAAAGCACCCGGCTAGAGCAAATAGTCGAAAAGAAAAAAATATGTTCTTTTTCGGCCTCTTATTTTCGTTCTCTTCGCTGCCTAGACAAGCTGAGGGAATAAAATACGAAAAAACGAGGCCCGGAGGCGGGCAGATACTGGAAAGTTCTTGGGTCTTAAGGCCACGAGACCTTAGGACCAAAAAAGTGGCCTTAAGACCTTTGGGTCTTGGTTTACCCAGCGTAGCAGTAGCTGGGGCAAAGCCCGCTTTCTTCGCTTTTCGAGGCCCTTCCTTCCTAACAACGGGAAGAGAGTGCCTGTCGGCCTCAAGGGGAGAAAATACGTTCTCTCGAAGCGGAGGCCAAAGATGGAGAACGCATAGCGGGGCGACGAGAATAACAAGCCTAGTACTCCCTTGGTCCCAAGGGCTGAAGGCCGGAAATAGCTTGACGATTTCCGCACACGATACTGGTAAGAAGGACGGAAGGCCAGAAATGGCTGGTAGATTCCCGCACACGATATTGGGAAGAAGGACACGAGACCCAAGGGACAGGCACGTAGTGCTCGACCCTTCTTTCTACAAGCCCGAACATGCTCCCCGCGCACTCCGTGCCGTCGGGCCTTCGGGTTCGGATCGAGTGCTACGCACCTCCGAGCCTTTCACTTATATATTAGCCAGTGAAAAATTGGAGGTAGGCAAGACGGTGATAAATTTTCATTGGTCTAAACCTTCGACCCCGTTAAACTACCATCAATCTTCCCAGAAAGCTAATGACCCTTCGGGCCTTAGGGTGGAGACCGAGCGAGATAGCCAAGCTTGGCTACACGGAGATTACGTTTCTAGTGAGAATAAATACATACTTGATTCATATTATCAAATGGTCGGAAATTGCATACCATTGGCCAAAATACCTATAGGCACGTGGGTACATAACATTGAAAGGAACCCAGGTCAAGGCGCAAAGTTTACTCGAGCCGCGGGAACCTTTGCTCAAATAATTAAGAAAGTTGAGAATACACCGCAATGTATTGTGCGGTTACCTTCGGGTGTTGACAAACTAATAGATTCCCGATGCCGAGCTACTATCGGTATAGTCTCCAATCTTAATCATGGTAAACATAAGCTTAACAAAGCGGGACAAAGCCGGTGGTTAGGCAGACGCCCCATCGTTCGGGGTGTGGCTATGAATCCAGTTGATCATCCTCATGGAGGCGGTGAAGGACGCACTAAAGGAGGTAGACCTTCGGTATCACCTTGGGGCAAGCCTACCAAAGGTGGATTCAAAACAGTAGTGAGAAAACGCAGAAATTAGTTTATGACACGCTCTATATGGAAAGGTCCTTTTGTGGATACTTGCTTATTCAAGCAAAAAAAGATTAGGTGGAGAATTTGGTCACGTAGATCTTGTATTTTGCCTCAATTTGTTGGTTGCTATGCACAAATTTATAACGGAAAAGGTTTTGTTGGTTTGAAGATTACTGAAGAAATGGTTGGTCATAAATTTGGAGAGTTTGCTTCTACACGGAAAACCTCCTCCTTGGGAGCTTTGCCCTCGAAAACCAAGATCAAACCAATCAAAAAGGTACGATAGTAAACTATGGCACAAAAAGTAAATCCGATTTCAGTCAGACTCAATCTGAATCGTAGTTCAGATTCCAGTTGGTTTAGTGATTACTACTACGGAAAATTGTTGTATCAAGATTTAAATTTTAGAGATTATTTTGGTTCAATACGTCCACCTACGGGAAACACGTTTGGCTTTCGTCTCGGTAGGTGTATTATTCACCATTTTCCTAAAAGGACATTTATTCATATATCTTTTCTGGATCGACTTAGCCAATCAAGACATCAAGGCCTTGGGGCACTACCATCTGTCAAGTCGATCGGGCGTATTAACGACGATACAGTAAAACAGAGAAATGAAGTCGGGATTTGGCCCGAAAGAGGCCGCTATGAATACCATGGTCGATCGCCATCAATACATAAGATTGACCAATTACTTCGAGTCAGCGATTGGATGGCCGACATACACTCTACTTTTCAAAGTATCTGGCCGAAAGACGAAAATGATGACGGAAGAGCCTCAGAAGAACGCTATGCGTTCTCTCGCTTCGCGCCTTCCATCCCGGTAGACGTGCGTGCTGAAAAAAAAAGAGATATTTTTGGGTCCGAAGAAGACTTCTTTGGTTTTACCGGGCGTGCTTCCTTGGATTATTTCGTAATGCAATATTTCTTCAATCTAAAGAACCAAATTCAATTCGATCCTCTGGTTAACAGAAGTCCCGTGGCACAAGGGCCAGCTAGAACATCCACGATTGGGGAAGCCATTCCGCCAGCCAAGCAAGGAACACAAAGCGGGGAGTCAATTAGTCAACCCAGGTCCACATTGTATTTCGATGCTATCATATTCTTAAGGTATGCCCGATTTAGGAAAGCTACATCTCTTTCCAGTCATTATTATTATTTGAAAAAAATGCAATCTTTATTTGCTAATCAAACAAAAACTAATACCTTAATTCAGCCAGTCAAAATAGCTTCTGTTTATCGAAGTGCCTCCCTAATTGCTCAGGAAATATCTTGGGAACTAGAACAGAAAAAATCATTTCGACAAATATGTAGATCTATATTTAAACGAATTAAAAAATGCCCATATGTGAAGGGGATCCGTATTGGTTGTTCAGGTCGATTGAATGGCGCGGAAATAGCTAAAACTGAATACAAAAAATACGGCGAAACATCTTTACATGTTTTTTCCGATCAAATCGATTATGCGAAAACACAAGCATCTACTCCTTATGGAATCTTAGGTGTCAAAGTGTGGGTTTCGTATTTTCTAACACAAAAAAAAGGGACAAGTTGTGCTATATCCAAAACGTACAAAATTTCGTAAATATCGAAAAGGCAAATGTAAAGGTTGCAAAGCAGACGGTACAGAACTTTGTTTTGGAAAATACGGCATTAAAAGTTGTGAAGCTGGCCGTATTTCGTATCAAGCGATCGAAGCAGCGCGTCGTGCTATAAGCAGAAAATTTCGAAGAAATTCTAAAATATGGGTAAGAGTTTTCGCAGATATTCCTATTACCAGTAAACCGGCAGAAGTGCGAATGGGAAAGGGCAAGGGAAATACTAAAGGTTGGATTGCTCGTGTGTTGAAGGGACAAATCTTATTTGAAATGGATTGCGTCAGTCTGTCAAATGCTCAACAAGCTGCTACATTGGCCGCGCATAAACTGGGGTTGTCGATAAAGTTTTTTAAGTGGTCATGAGAAGGAGAAAAAAATATGGCGGAAAGTCAAAATTAGCTTGTAACCTTCGTTACGTTAGTTAGCTCTAGAAGTCCGCGCTCGAGACAAAAGTGGCATTCCGCACGCTCTCTTTCTGGTCGAGTGCTATACACCTCTCTACCTGGTCGAGTCCCACGCACCTACAATCAAGATTTCTTTTATGTTCCGATCATCCCTATGTATATGCTCAATGGCGCTTCCCGCCCCTACTTATTTCATTACTGCGTTCTAGTGTTACCACCCTTGTGTCGGCCCGGATTATGTCAGACAGTCGCGGGCCCTTGTCGGACAGTATCTTGGTTTTGTGGTGTCCGACGAAACAAAGTCCGGGTCCCTTTCTTGTACAGATTAATACGATTCGATATTGCAAGGTTCGACATCGACCCCGATAGTAGGAGTAGACCTTGGTATATTCACGGGGGTCGCTCATATCTCGGGTAAAGCGGTGCCGCCCCGACCGGGAAACCCTTGGTAATTAGGGAGAAATCCGACAAACGGGGGCACTGAGCGAGCAAAATTTATTGCAACTAGTAATGATACGAAAGCAAGAGCTGCCGAGGCCGAAGCTACTCCGGCCATGTATGAATACGAAACAGAATTACTTGATGAAGCGGTTCTTCGCACAACTCTAAGAACGGAAGGTAGCCCTTGAACCCTAGGAGACCAAGTATTTGGGGACAACCATCCTGCCGGCTTAACCCAAGGATTTGGAGGGGCCCCCAACACGAGGGCTAGAAGCCGCCGTGAATCATTGGAAAAATAGGATGACACCTACTCCCTCCAGCGAGCCCAGCTCCCTCGAAATAGATCCCTTCCTTCCTATTTTGATTGAAGATCACTGTCTTTTTTTGCACCTTACTAGTGGATTGATTTTGCTAACCCCACAAATTGGGTCGAGGAGATTATAAGAGCCGGCGTTCAACGCCCGAAATACCCCCCGAAACTAAGAACGTTTGCTCTTGTATCTTTTCGATCGGTACCTCCCGTACTCAAAGTATACTAAGATCTTGATACTCGTATTGTTATATGTACAGCTCGGCGTAGTTCTATACGTATTATCCCGCTCTAATCCTTGCGGAAGGTTACTTATTCCCAATATCTCACAGTGGGAGACCTTATTCAAAGATCTCCCGCTCCCTCTAAGCATCCGTTACCCGACGGCAAAAAATAAATACATTTTGCAGGCAGATCCTTCTGAGCTAATCATCCGTGACCCATCGCAAATAAATATGTGTATATTTTTTCATCGGAAGAGAGAAAAATGAGAAAAAAGATGATATATTTTAAATGAAAAACTCTTTGCAAAGAGACAACTTGTTTTCTCCTAATGAACCGTCAATAGTAACCCCATTTTGCTAATCCGGTGTTACTATCGAAAAGGAATATTACCTTTCACTATAAGTAGTCGCTTATTATTGGCAAGCATTGCTCACCTTCGGACCCATCGGCACGGAGTGCGCGGGAAGCGTGTTCGGGCTTGTAGATTGAAGCGCTTATAGAGGCGCGTGGTGCTTGCTATCTTTCGTACCGCGCTTACCGGTCATTCCGGCTACAACGTGACTTTAGCCGGGATTGGCCGCGCAAATGGGTGGGCTTTGGCACTTTTCCATGGTTGGGAAACCGGCATAGCTGCTTATTCTGCTAGTTGCACGTTGCACAATCAATATTGTGACTGACTTAATGACTAGGATAACAACGCCAAAAATATCTTTAAAATGTTATCGCCGGACTTTCCACGCCAGAAGACTTACGAAGGATTCGGACTCATTCCCGCCAAGAGCCGTCGTTTACGCGCAGTCTTCAGGAAGGGATCAAGAAGGTGGTTGGTCATTATGGGTGCTGTCAAACAAAAGTGCCTGCGATGAGGTAGGTCGAATCTCTAGGGTGCGTGGTCTTAACTTCGCACCATGCCATCAAGTATTACTGTCTCTATATCCATCGGGGTGAGCTGATGACTGCTCGCCCTTCCCGATAAACGATTGGGCTGGTACATTGGTTTTCGATGCCCTTGATGCTTCCATTTCAATAAAAAAAGGCCAAATCGAATTATGTTCTCCCCAAATAGACTCGAGTTTCATTACGATCAGGTAATACGTCCAGATTTATTGCTAAAAATTAATTACGAAAATATAATGGAAGTTCCCAGATTGTGTAAAACAATAGTAGTTCCAAAGGCACCCTCAAGTTTCATAAAGAATGTTAAATTAGCCATGGAAATTGTTTGTGGTCAAAAATTCATACAGACACGAAGTAGAGGTTCGACAGGAAAGTCGTTTCGATTCAATAAATTCGTAGTAAATCAGGAGTCCAAGAGAGACACAGGATATGTCACTCACCTAGCACGAAGCACTCTACGAGGGCATATCATGTATAATTTTTTGGAAAAACTTGTTACAATAATATCCTTCTACGATTATCCGGTCAAAATACGTAAAAACTCCATTCAATTATCAATGGCAACGTCGTTGTTACGATTATTTCCCGAAATACAGGATCATTTCGAGATTTTCGAGCATATTCGAGGGTTTGATGTAACTATTGTCACTTCAGCTAACACACAAGATGAGACTGTAATTTTGTGGAGTGGCTTTTTGCAAAAAGAGGTTTAGTCATATGTCAAATCAAATTATGCGAGATCACAAACGTAGATTGCTTGTGGCTAAATATGAATTGAAACGAATGTATTACAAAGCCATTTGTCAAGATAGAAATCTTCCTAATAAGATAGTGCGACCTGTTCACAGGTCAAGACGTTGAGTCACGCCTGTGCGCTCTATTCCGCATTCATCCGCACCCGGATGGCGGAGCGAGTGAACTGAGTTTCCATGAAGGTGAAAGTCCTTCTCCCTTGAGAACAGGGTAACAGCGTACCCACATGCGTTTGGAGTGGCATCCAAAGGTGTGAAGCTGGGTGAAAAAGGGATGAAGAACCCGGAAATTTTAAAGCAAGCCTTTTCCGCAGTCTTCGCTCCCCCGCGGGGATAAGCGAGTTTCGCCCCCTAGGAAGTGGGGAACGAATAATCTCTAGCAAGGGCGTGACAAATACCCTTTGTTGGGTATTGTCCGGGTGAATACTACAGGGTGGTTATTCTACCCACGAAGGCTAATTACTGAACCGTAGCATCTGAAGCGTCGTAATAGGAAAGCGGGGTGGTATTGCTTTCTACTCTTTAGGAGACCCCCCGCCGCGTCCGGAATATCAGACAGAGGCCCAGGGAAAGGAATTTTCTGCCCTTTCCCGTTCTTTTAGTGCGCCTCCGGCGTAGAGCGGGAGCCTTACGGCCCAATCCAAAAGGATGAATGGAATCTCGGAACTGTGTAATCCTGCGCACCTCTGAGCTTGAACTCAGGCGGGCTAACTTCATGGTGTGTAGGATTGGGATAGGGCAAAAAGCTAAAAAAAACTTTTTTTTGCCCGGTTGTTACGATCGGGATACGCTAAAGTGTCCATGCATCCCAGAGGATGAAAGAGCAGTCAACATATATGCTTCAAAATCGAGGATGAGAGACACAACGTCTCTTTAAGTCGTAATAATTTATCAATCTGGGTGCAAGGAGCCGTATGATAGGAGACTATCACGTACGGTTTTGAATCAGGGGCGTCAGAGGAAATTCCACGTCTACTGTAACCGTTATGAATATTTCTCCAAGTTGTCTAAGTTGCCAAGAAATAGTTCCAAAACACGAGTAAGAAACCGGTGTATTTTCACAGGGCGCCCTCGTTCCGTATATAAGTTATTTCGCATTTCTCGTATAGTTTTTCGTGAATTAGCTTCTAAAGGTTCTTTGATAGGCATAAACAAATCGTGTTGGTAGCCAATAAAAGCTCTTCGAGGAGTACCTATATATAGGTCTTCTTCCACAGCCTCCCAACCTGCCAAGTATACGAGGCGCTCATAAAATGAAATACGTTTTTTCCCTCGCTTATGATTCGAACATTTGGTTACTACACGCTGAACTTTCTCCAGGTAGGATCTAATAGCTAAATTGGGAATGGAGCGAAAAACAACAAATATTTTTCCGAACCCTGCGGCCGCCAAAGGCACGAGACCTAATAGGGAGGGAGTGCCCGAAGTCTTCTAAAAATGGCTTAGAAAGAAGGCGAGAGTGCCCGAAGGGCCCGCGACTGACGAAAAACGCTTTTTTCGGGCACGGGACTATAGGGGGGGTTGAAACCACCAATTTAGATATATGTCTCTTAATAAGGAATAAATCAAACGCCCCGCGAGGCGCGAAGTGCTGTTCGAATCGAAAAAATCGAAAAAAAATATTCTTTTTATGCATACATTAAGTAATCTTTTATCCGGTATAAAAAATGCGCAAAAAGCTCAAAAGCGTGTTCTTTATTTTTCCCCCTTCAAAAAAATAAGCGAGAGAAAAAAACGCTTTGTCTGCTCTGCTTGTAAAATTACCCCTCGTGTTTTCGTTTCGCGTCTTTGTTGGGATTTTTGCAGAATTCTGTACGATGAGGGTTATATCCACGGATTCTCTCAGGAAGCAGACGGAAGCTTGAGAATAGTCTTGAAGTATCATTTTTCTGGAATAGGTGTAATAAAGAAAATGGAAACAATATCTAAACCAGGGTTTCGGATTTATTCATCAAAAAATCGTTTATCAAAAAAAAGGGAAGGACTTGGTATAACCATCTTATCCACTTCAAGGGGAAATTTGATATGTGATCGTGAAGCACAAAAAACCAATTTTGGTGGCGGTGAGATTCTCTGCCAAGTTTTTTAAAAAAATAAAGTAAAGTTTATGGAAGCCAAATTCTTTTGTTTTTTGGAAATAATTGGAGTTGGATATAAAGCCAGTACTAACGCACAAGGCTCTATTTTATATTTGAAATTAGGATTTAGTCATGAGATTCGACTTCAAGTTCCACCTTCAGTTCGCGTTTTTTGCTTAAAGCCTAATCTTATTTGTTGTACCGGAATGGATCATCAAAAAGTAACTCAATTTGCTGCCATTGTCAAAAGTTGTAAACCTCCCGAAGTTTATAAAGGGAGGGGTATACAATATCGGAACGAGATTATACATAAAAAACAAGGGAAAAAAAAATAAATCATGTCATATATTTTAGGAACCAATCTGAATTCCAATAAACAGGTGAAAATTGCCTTAACTCGAATCTTCGGAATTGGGCCTAAAAAGGCAATTCAAGTTTGTGATCGATTAGGCCTCAGCGATAACATTAAGGTTAATAAGTTAACTAAATATCAATTTGACCAAATTCTAGAAATAATAAGTCAAAATTATTTAGTCGATTCGGAATTGGAGAGAGTCATTCAGAGGGACATCAAACGATTAATTAGTATTGGTTGTTATCGCGGGTTTCGCCATAATGCAGGATTGCCCTTACGCGGCCAACGGACTCATACTAATGCTAAGACTTCTCGCAAATTGAGATACATTTCGATCAGAAGTTGAGAAAAGTTTTTTTCCAGTTCGTACAAAATATCTCTGTAATTGGTGAACGGATTGGATGGATCATAAAAAAACGAAATCGATGATATCGAGCAACACCAAAAACATTCAATAAACAATCATGCAAGAAAAGCACGGTATTACTAATATGCAAAAAAAACACTGTATTACTTATATTCAATCAACTTTTGGTAATACAATTATTACTTTAACGGATTATGACGGAAATACAAAAACTTGGTCCTCCTCGGGTTCAGTGGGGTTTAAGGGATCTCGTCGCTCAACCAATTATGCTGCTCAAGCAACCGCAGAAAATGCCGCGCGAGCTGCCATTCAACTTGGATTTAAGTTTGTTGAAGTGAGAATCAAAGGATTGGGTTATGGAAAGGAATCTTCGCTACGTGGTTCAAAACCAGGAGGTCTTATTATTACCAAAATTCGCGATGTAACCCCAACGCCACATAATGGATGCCGACCCCCCAAAAAACGTCGTGTTTAAATATCATCATAAAGTGCTATGTCATCATAAAATGGTAAATTGAGGTTCAAGAGTAAAAACAATTTTTTTAGGGTCCGAGGGATACTTCTTTGGCTTCACGGGGCTTAACCCGTCCTTCGTAAAGGCGAAGAGGGAAATCTACAAGCCATGTCTGGCCTTCGGCGGCCCTTCGGACCCACAAAGTGCGTAGCACTTCTCTCTATAGTATCGCGCCCTTGGGCCGATAAGGTTCGGGCTTTAGCCGATACCGCAGTGTCTCCAGCCGGGCCGACGCCGGGAAAGGGCCGGAAACGAATAAAAATTTATATATATTTTTATTCTCTCGTTCCATGCCCTATGGGGGGGCCTGCGGCTTACGGCTGCACGGTTATCTCAGGTTCTATAAAATGAGAATGATAGAGCTTGGGTCGTTTTCGTTCCCGGCGAGTCTCGTCGACTTCAGGCCTATTCAACCATCTGGGATGGTTCCAAGTCGAAATACGGGAAGGCTCGGCGCAGCACAAAGAAATAATTTTGTTCTCCCCCTAGCAATTAATTACTATGCCCCAAAGGCCTCATGAAACTTATTATGAGGGCACTGCTTAGAAGGCCCTTATAAGCAAACGAATTGGGTGACAGAAGTACTGAAAAAGGAAAAGGAATAAAAATGAGCTTTAGTCAATTATTTCCCAAATATAATTCTAGTTTTAATCCATTACGTGGGAGTGCTATACAATGTTCAGTGATACAATTACAACAAAACAAGGTCTTGGTGGATACGGGACTGAAAACTCCAATAATTTGTTTCCAACATGAACTGAAAAAAGTGCCAATCACCAAGCAAGCAAGGTTTAATTTTGGAATTGAAGATGTAGAAGTGTTTGGTGAACCAAAGATGCTTCTGCCGAAACCATTAGAAATAAGATGTAAAGGAAAACTAGTTTGGATTGAACTCACCAAGATTTGGCGAAGTGACCAAAATTTGGTCAAAGGATTTATTTTGAATTCAGTGAAAGGAGGTTATGCTGTAGCAATCGCAGGGTATATAGCTTTTCTACCCAAGAGTCTTCTCAAAAGTAGAAAAGTATTTTATAGTCAATGGAGAATATTCTCCATTTTGAACATGAAACCAGAAATCAGTAATATCGTGGTAAAAGAGATTGGTGATGGCAAAATAGATTATTTTTCGACGCCAAGATCGCATCAGGAACGAACGAAGCATTTAGGCGCGAAGGTAAAACACCGGCGAGACGTGGAAAGGAACACGAACGTCAAGAAAAAAAATCTTTTTTCCGAGAAAGTTCCTACGACCAAAAGGACCAAACAGAGCTTCAAGCATTTAGGGCCAAAGCCTCCTTTCACCCATACCGAGAAAAAACGTGAAACTACTAAACAATCCACCAAAAATAACGTATTTCGACTCAAAGACCAAGGCCGGGGCAAATAATTAGTTTTTGTTGGTGCGTTAACGCGGTTAAAAACTAGACGCGAAGAAGGGATGTCACGCAAATAATCCAGTAGTGCGACTACAAGCGATGTCTCATCGCCCCAAGCCTCAGGTAATGCAGGGGGGGGTATGCCCACATGTATACTCAGGACCTCAGTAATGAAAAGGGGAGGCTGCCTGCGGCCCTTTAGCTAATCACTGAAAAATTATTTTCTTTGCGTTCCCGGCCGGATTTCAAATTTCCGGCCCATGGCGGAGTACCCGGTTTCGGGCGGGTCCTTTGCGAAGCGAATAAAAGCTCTGCTTTTTTGTTATGGCCCGATACAGGCATGATTCCCCCGCGTCCTTCGGACCCAGACTACGCGGCGCATGGCCTCGGATGAGAAAATAATTATCCCCCACCCAGAACGACTCAGAGCGCAAATAAAGTATATATTTTATTTGGCTGGGCGGAGCGCGATTCAATAAGTATTGGAATCGGTAAAAAAAAAAGTGGAAAAAAATGCCTCAACTAGATCAATTTACGTATTTGACACAATTCGTTTGGTTATGCGTGTTTTATATGACTTTTTATGTATTATTATATAATGATGGATTACCCAAAATAAGTCGAATTATCAAACTAAGAAAACGACTGGTATCGCAGGAAAAAGTAGGCGCAAAGCAGAGCAATGACCGTGTAGAACAGGATGTGGTTTTCAAAGAATGTTTTCAAGCCAGTGCAAACTATTTGTACTCAAGTGTATCCGGAGCATCTAAGTGGTGTAAAGGAATGGTCCAACTCGCAAATACTAATAAATTGCAACGAATGAATAAAGATTATGTATCTTCTTTGGGAGAGATTAGTGTATCACAAGTGATCAAAAAGAACGCACTTTCAACCCTGAGTCCTTCCACTTATCAAACAACTTTTCTAGCTTTACGTCAAAGCACCGCTCTTAACAAAATCTATGTTTTACGCGGACAAAAGAGAACTCTGGCGAAGATAAAGAACGGACCGAGAAAAAAAAAAATTTCATGAGATGTAGCGAAAAAGGGGGAAAGGAAAAAAAATGTTATGTAGAACTAACGCCCTATATCTCCGGCCTCAACTAGATCAATTTACGTATTTGACACAATTCATTCGGTTATGTTTGGTTCATATTACTCCCCATTTCGTCTTATATTCAGTATTGGTTTTTACCAATACTGAATGGCCGCCCTGTATCCTACTGAGAAAACGACTGGTACCGCAGGAAAAAGTAGGCGCGGAGCGGAGCAATCACTGTGTAGGGCGGAATGTTCTCACGAGTGAACCAAGTAGGTCCGGGAGTTGGATAGCTCTAAATTTAGTGTACCCGACTTCCATTCGCTCCTTTCCTATTCTTGGTTTTTTTATCTGAGTCTTAAAAGATCAAGTGGATTTTTTGGTATATTCCGTGTGTATTTCGCTACACGTAATTTCTATTTATTTTTTACAGGAAAAGTATTTTTACTACGGGTCTCACACTCCGGCTCTAAGATTTTACAAGACCTGTGATTTCGATGTATTTCCATGGATCAATTATTCAAGGAGTACGTTTTGATGGCCTTATAGAATTTCACTTGGAACAGCTGTTTGGTTCAGTTTTCAAAACTACGGAGGATTTCTTTCACTTTCACCAGGTTCGAATTTCTTGACCGATGCCGTGGAGGGCGAAGGCCTTCCACCCACATGGGAGTATTCTTCTTCTGGTGCTCGAAGGGTACCTCCGGGCATTTGCTCTGCAAGAGCAAATAGCTGTTGAGCTACCGCCAAGACCTAACCGTTATCCTAACAAATCAGATGTGCTGTTTGGTCACTTTCGTAGCACCAGCCGCCACTCCCATATCCCCACGCAAATAAACCTCATGTATGGGGTTATATACTCACTAGGCACTACATTTAATAGTAGCATCAAAAGGGCCGCCCGAGCGATTCGGGGGGTCTCGGTGTCTGACCGCATCAAGTCTCAACCTATGGAAGCCATAAAGACCGTGCTGAGTACGACAGCCACGGCCGTGGGGAACTACCGAAAAGTCGAATTGAATAAATCGAAGGCTGCTAACGGGGCAGCTCATACCGCTAATGGCTTGGAATGGCATAAGCTTTAAATAAGCATTTGGAGCTAACGACGCGATTATCTTAATAATAATATAACACACGCAGAACAGGAACTAAGGGATGCTATACGGCACGATGAGTCCCGGCGCCGCGTAACAAACAGCAGGGGCGGGTGGTTTGGCTCTACAGTGAAATACAGGGCCAACAAATTGCAATCTGAGGAGTAACATACCAAGGCCTTGATAACTCGCTACCACCTTGCATTTAGCTAAAAAGTACGGGGTTCGTTATTATCAAACGAAAAACCGGCGGGAGCAGCTTCATATTTGGCAAAAGGGAAAGATTGGTGCGTGCTGTCGGGTTCTGGAGAATCTCGCGTCTCTTTTTCAGGACTTGGGATTAAACAACAAGCTTATGGTTCTATTGGACAACGTAGGTTATCTGTTCACTGCTTTCTCATGCGGAACCATATAGATTTATTAATGACCATTAATGCTTTTGCCATAGTTTTTTTTAGTATTACGTCGAAACAGTTTCAAACTAACTATGGTTACAGCATTTTCCTCGATTGCACCTAAAATAGCTATTCTTGTTTATCTCTTGATCGGTTTCACTCATCAGGACTTTCAGAGAGGGTGGGAACGAAAAGAAATAGATTTTGTCGCGAAACAGAAAGCGTTTATGCGCTTTGCTTATCCCACCGTAGATATTTATGCTACGCCCTGGGAGGGCTTTTGCCATCAAGACCTAGGGGCTGTGGGGCAAGCACATACAATTGCTCAGACAATTTGGGCTATATCCGGGGCTTGAATGGTAAACAGTACCAATTAATAAAAAAAAGGGTCTACGCTAGCAATCCCTGTCTTTCTCATTAGTTCTTCCTTCCCATAACCGTCTTCCTTGTTTTCAGTTACTCATCAAACGGCATTTCGCCTATGTTTATGAGCTTGATAATTTCTCGGGGACGCATCACAAAAAAATATTTTGTTTTTTCAGAGTATAAATCATTTAGGTTAACACGGGCCGGGCGCTTGCGTTTAGCGGAGACATTTATTCCATTAGCAAAGCCGCGCTGGGTGGAGCCCTTGGCCGAGCGCCCCGAAAGGAACGAAAAGAAACGAATTTCGCGGCTGGAAAAAAAAGGTGAAAGCGATGAAAACTCATAGAGAACCCTTGGGGCATTGGCTTCTTCAAAGAATTACTGCTGCTTTTTCAATCCCTACCATTCTTATAGCAAATGTATCCACTCTGATTCTGCTAAATTTATTGTTATTTTGGCATATTCATGTGGGAATCGAAGAGATTTTGGCAGATTATGTTCACCATGAAGTAACACGAAATTGGATCTTGATTCTTCTTAGAGTATTCTGTTTAATAATTATCAAATATGTTTTTGTGTTTTTCGTTTTTTGAAAGAATTAAGAACCAGAGTTCAGATGGCGCCTTTAACCAAAGGTAGGCGCCGAGTAAGTTCCTGTATTACCGTAGGGGGGCGGGTCCGAGCGAGACATGAGACTAACGGCCCAAAGGCCACGAGACTCTTGTAGGTAGAATAGGAACGACTACGTACTCTCCCCTCTCCTTCTAGTCTTCGTGCGCGTAAATGAGCCATTTCCGGCCTCGTCGGCCCCTTGGGCGGCGGCCCTTCGAGTACTCGACTATAGGGAGAGGCCCCGGGACTGTCAGACGTGAGAGGGAAAGAAAGGGCTTTGGGAATTATTTATTTATCGGGTTGCACGTCCGGTGATTACTCCGGGCCCGGCGCTTCCCCCGGAAAATAGGAAAGAAATATATTTTCCTGGAGCACTTCAATCGAGTTGGCTTTCGAAACGGAGACTATTATTATGGATCTAGTAAAATATTTAACATTTTCTATGATTCTTTTTCTTTTAGGTATTTGGGGAATTTTCTTAAATAGAAAAAATATTCTTATTATGTCAATGCGTGCGCCGCGTAGAGTAGAGTGTGCTCGTACGAAACGTACCATGAATATGTTCATCATGTAAAGCATCCCGCTATCCTTTAGGGGAAATCCCAAGGGGTATTGTAGCATGCCGGGAAAAGGGGAGCGAAACCGAAAAACCCAATTTTTTTGCCCCGAGCTATTAGGTGCTATGGATTCGTTCCCAAGTTAGCTGGAGGGTGTAACCTCAGTCTGGCAGCGACGACCCGACGATCCTGAGACTATATACCGCCAGCAGTAAGAGCGGCCTTCTTACAGCCACCGCCTCTGGCATTGGGGTTAGTTGAAAGAGTGGAAACATACTGCGGGACAGCTACCACAAAATGTGGGTAATGACTCGAATCCTAAAGAACCTATTTTGACACACAAACACGAAACGTGGGAATGCCTAAGGTCGGTGACGGCTAATCTACTTAGGGGGTCGGGGGAGGGGCGGCGGCCCCGTCGTGGAAAGGCATCGGGTGTTCCGTAGTAGCGATTATCGCGAAGGGATCAAGAGAGAGATCACTTACCGGGGACGACTGGCTCGTATGAGTTGTATCGCCCGTTGTGGGGAAGGCTCGCCCCGAACTAACCGGACTCGGGGACGGAAGGGAAGAGATAACCCTGAAATCGTCAAGCCGAAGGGCTAGAGGCACGTAGTGCGCGGGGAGCGTGTTCGGGTCGTGCGCGGAAATTGTAAAGTCCTTCGGAACCTTCGGCGCTTCCTTCATAAAGCCAAAGAAGTCTCGGTCGGACCGAGGGGCGACCAGCGGCCCGGGGACTTTTTTCTGTAATTTTCTGCCCGCGGATACTTGAGGGGTCTTCGTCGGTCCGAAGGACCTAAAGGTCGAAAATAGCTTGCAGATTCCCGCACCCTAACGGGAGAGAGAACTCAGGCCCACAGGCTGATGGATTTCCGAAAGTAAGAGTTGTGAAAGACACTTGAAGAGGTCGATCCAGCTACCTCAGCGACTCTCTAGTCATGGTCATTTACGTACGGAGGACTCCGTCCGTAAGACCATTGTGTGGGCCTCCCGGTCAGGAGACTCTCTCTTTTGGCTTTACAGGCCCTCCTCTTCTCTATATAGTCGAGTGCCACGCATCTCTCCTCGCTCCGTATGGGCCTTCTTTCGTAGAGGCATAGAAGTTTGCGGAAATAACTTATTTCCGCGAACGAGTGCCATAGGGAGAGGTGCATAGCACTTTGTGGGTCCGAAGGACGCCGAACCTATCGGGTCTCGCGCCCCTCGTACCTGCCGGGAGAGGGCGCAACTACCGATCGAGGATTTGCTTTTTCATCTCGGAGAGCCGTATGCGGGGAAATCTTGCACGTACGGTTCGGAGGGGGGCCACCCAAGCATAAAAAATATTTTCTTACCTTACGCAACCCTCCCTTCCCCTGGTCTTCGCACCACGACGTGCTTCTCCCTATGGTCCGGAGGTGCGTAAGCACTTACAGACCATAGGGAGACTTACTTTTTCGGCTTTGCGAAAGAAGCGCCGAAAGCCGGAAATGGCTCGATGATTTCCGTGTACGAAGACTAGAAGGAGGGGGCGGCCAAGTGCCCGAAGGGCCGTAGGGTTCGGGTCTCGTGCCCTTTGGGCCTTTAAACTTAAAAGTTTCTGCCCGCAGGCTCGTAGTGCTCGACAAACAAAAGGGAGAAGGTCTCTGCTATCGGGCGGGTGGCCCACCCCCTACCAATTGAGTTAATGTTACTTGCTGTCAATCTGAACTTTTTGGTATTTTCTGTTTATTCGGATGATATGATGGGTCAATTATTTGCTTTATTTGTTTTAACGGTGGCTGCTGCGGAATCCGCTATTGGGTTAGCCATTCTGGTTATTACTTTTCGAATTCGCGGTACTATTGCAGTGGAATTTAGGGCGACCGTTCGCGTCGCTTACAGTCATTGTTTAGCCATATGGAGAAGAATTACTATTCTGTGCTCACCATATAGCAGCAAACCACGCGAGACCTTATTCCGCGTGCCGGGCATAGAGCTTACCTAAACCCCGTGTAAACGGGTGGGAACCGGAGCATGCTCTAGAAGCGTAGTTGAGGGGGATAGAAGGGAAGGTTGAACCCTTAGACTACTAAGTCAGCTCGCTATTGTACGAGATGAGAACCAGCTGTGACAAATCGAAGTCTCTTTCGGTTAAACTGGACCCGCCGCGGTGAACCGTGCGAATGTGGTGACGCGCACGAATACGCGCTGTCAAGCTCTCAGTCTGTCGTTGATAAATTACGGTAAGACCAGAATGGTAACTTCCGGTCTGCAGACATTGCAGAGCCTCAAGGAGGGAGCAGATTACCCAAACTACTGGGGACAAGAGACTAAACGACATCTCGCTACGAAACGGCCTTGCACGAACAACCGGCCAAGAACTGTAGGCAACACCGGTGAGGTCCACTTCAGTCATCTGGACGGAGGTGGACGTCAGAGAGCCCGTAGTACTCGCCTACCGAAGGGTGAAAAAAGAAAAAAAAGATTTTTTCTTTCCCTACCCGGCACAAGGGAAGGGGCTTAAGCGTCTGCTATATCTTAGCAGATCGGATTCAACCAAGTCCTCATCAAATAAGGATCCCAAGGACCCCGCCGGACGGGTCGATACACGGAAAAAGAATATTTGGGCTGACGCGGATCTTTGGATTTTTAGATTTTGGAAAAAAAATACGCTACGCGCCTCGTTTCGTAAATGCACCATGTTCGGCGGGGTCTCAAGGACAAGGGGGGCTCGTATAAGAGAATGCTTGGTTTTATCCCTTCCCACCCACTAGAATCGCACATGAGCGCTATAGTGGGAAAGCAAGTTACTTCATGTAACTCACGCCACTTGTAGGCCCACATAGGTCACTGGAAAAACAAGCCAAAACCTTGCGACAGAAGCGAATCCAAAGTAAGGTTGAATCGGAGAGCCGTATGATGGGCGACCATCTCGTACGGTTCGGAGAGGGCTCGAGTACCAATGCATTCAATATGTGTCTGGGAAAGAACAAATATATATATATATATTTATCCACTCTATTCAATTGCATGAAGGGTTAAGCACAAAACATGTGCTTCGCCTGCATTTTTCAAATACGAAGTATACTTGGGAAAGGCAGGATTCGAACCTACGTAGAAAACCTTCAGCAGATTTACAGTCTGCCGCTTTTAACCACTCGGCCACTCTCCCTATGATAAGTAAGCTTCTATTTTCCGGCTGTGCAATGGGACTCTGACGAAAAATAGGTCAATCCACGCGTGTACCGTTGTTCCTATGTACTGATCGAACAAGTAGAAGGATGTACCGTTGATATATATTATTCATTGCACACTCTACGCATCCTACAGGATTTGAACCTGTGACCCTCAACTTAGAAGGTTGTTGCTCTATCCAACTGAGCTAAGAATGCGGCACATTACTAACCATTTCGCAAAAAAAAAGTGAATTCCAGAGAAGAAAGAAGCTTGCTTCTTTCTTCTCTCCTGCTTTATTCGCATCGCGAATGGAGGCCAAAAGAGAAGAAAGGGTCCGATGGAATAAAACAAACAAAAAAGATTTTTTTTTGCTTTGCGTTTTCCTGGTTTTGATCAGGTTCAACACATGACGAAATATAATGAATTTTGTATTAAAAACTATTTTGGAGGAAGTTCGAATTCGTTTTTTTTGGATATTGATTTGCTCTAGTTTTACATGGTTTACGTGTTATTGGTTCCCAGAAGAGTTCATTTTTTTATTAGCTAAACCCTTTCCTAGTTTGCCTTATTCAGACTTATCTTTCATTTGTACACAATTAACGGAGGCCTTGAGCACATATGTTACTACGTCTTTAATATCATGCTTTTACTTCTTATTTCCTTTCCCGGGTTATCAAATTTGGTGTTTTTTGATGCCCAGTTGCTATGAAGAACAGAGAAAGAAATACAATAAATTGTTTTACTTAAGTGGTTTTTGCTTCTTTCTGTTTTTTCTCGTGACTTTTGTTTGGGTAGTTCCCAACGTTTGGCACTTTTTATACGAATTAAATACAACATCAACTAATTTACTTATAATAAAGTCACAACCTAAGATTTTTGACCATATTATGTTAACCGTTCGTATCTTATTCATTTCATCAATATGCTCTCAAGTACCTGTACTTGTTATTTGTTTGCTGGAATCGAGAGGAGTGAAAACCCCTATAAAAAATCGTCGTTTCTTCATGGTTTTTTCGCTTTTCGTAGCAGCTTTTTTGACACCTCCGGATATCTGGTGTCAAATCGTCGCTTGTTTACCTATTTATTTTATAATAGAGTTGACCATTTCTTACGCATCGATTATACGAGTTTATAAGAGGCGACTAGCCCCCTTTAACCAACACTGAGCCATGGCCAAATTTCGCTCGCTACTACGCGCCCGCCGAGCTTTAACCATTTCTTTTTTCGTCCAGCAAATTTGTCTCCGGGTTATGCGTGGGGAAGCGCTGAAGCCCCACAGCGTCTGTTCGCGCTTCGCGCTCCCCCTCCCCCCCCCTAGATGGCTTATCGTTTAGACGTACCTGGCCAAGCGCATCGAGGCAATGCGAATCCATCAAGCAACAGAAAACCCCACGTCTTTTGCGTGCCTGCAGGGCGGGCCACCGGAAAAAAATTTCTCTTGCCCTTGCACTCGCGTATTCGGATTTTTTGCTTGCGCCCTGCGCATGTAGTGCTTATGGGTCCTCTCCAATGGAGACTTTTCTGGCTTTACAGGGGAAGTCGAGAGGACCCGAGATAAAATTTTTTTTGGTTTTCGACTCAACATCTTTCCCGGTTGGCAGGCCCTCTCGCGTTGGTCGAGCACTAGGGGCCCTTATATTGAAACCGGGGCTGGAGTAGTTCATAAAAGAACCAGAATATACCCAATGAATTTGATATGGATATTTCCAATCGCTTTTTGTGATGCTGCGGAACCTTGGCAATTAGGGTTTCAAGACCCCGCCACTCCTATGATGCAAGGAAGTGCGACATGATGACATTGAGAGCAATATGGGGGGAGGATTCTCCATCTGGCAACGGTTTCTGCCGGACCCTACTCAAGCATGCCTTGACTCGAAAGACTGGGTTTGAAGCCTTGGGGGTAGGGTTAGCTGATAGAGGCAGTGTAAGCGAATGTATATAAACCTCGTCAATCGTAAGGCTCGACGTGAACGGATTAGCCTCTTTCCTTTGGGCATATCGAAACCGCAAGTTCACCGGGGTAAAGTACAGTCGGAAGAATCAGCAAAGGTTGGGTGCTATTAATGTAACATGGTAAGCCCGGATTTATCCACTCCCTATGGAGGTGCACCCGTAAGGGCACATAACGAGATGTGGGTAGAGGAAGCCCCACGAAGCGGAAAGCAAAAAAGGTGGCTGACTTGGGGCGGCATTCAGCACACTGGGATCGAAGCAAGTCTGGGGGCAGCTCGGCACAAGCAGACTGACGAAAAAACGAGTACGAAAAAACGAACAAAACAGTCGGGGTGTAGATGATTAAAATTGGGCAACAAGGGAGACTGGAACGGCCTACGCATCAATATTCCCGGCAACCTCGAGTGAGAAGCGCCGCTCGATACAATATACCGTAATGACCGGTGTGTAGTCTTTCTTCGGGGGGTTGCAATGGGAACGAGTGCATCTGCACCACATGAAAGTAGGCGGCTTCTACCCGTGACACAAAATTTGCAAATGAATCTAGAATGCCCTCTCTCTTTGGTCGAGTGTTTGAAGGACACTCTTCGCCGAAATGGCTGAAAAGAGAGGGTCTTCGCACTACGTGCCTCTCCTTCCAGTCTTCGTGCACGGAAATCGTCAAGCCATTTCCGGTGCGTAGGCTTGTGGAGAAATTTTGAGAATGAAATGGAGCTGTATGAGGGTAAACTTTCACGTACAGTTCTTAGGGGGGGAAAGCCCGTAAGGGCCTACCTATCCAAACTAATTGACTTACATCATGATATTTTTTTCTTCTTAATCGTTATTTTGATCTTCGTATCATGGATGTTGGTTCGCGCTTTATGGCATTTTCACTATAAAAGAAATCCAATTCCAGAAAGGATTGTTCATGGAACTACTATAGAAATTATTTGGAGGGCGACCGTTAGGTCACCCATAGTTATGTCAATAGGGCTCAACACATGGGCTCTAAACCGCGCGAGCCTATTCTCCGCGCGCCAGGTATACGACTCATCCTCGCCACGTAAGTGGTGGGAGACCGAAGCATGTCGTAAAAGCGGGATTGAGGGGTCCTTGTCGTTCGCAGCTGGACTGTGGAAAGCCCAAGATCATCTTGCTAACCTGCCATCGCTATTCGAGATGAGGAGCTGCTTTGGCGAATCTAAGTTCCTTTCGGTCGAATTGAACCTGATGCTATCCGGGTCCAAACCGGTGACACGCACGAGCGCGCGCATTCAAGCTCTCAGCCTGACAATGGTCCGAAGTGTACAGGCCGGAGATAGTGCGGTGGCTACACCCCGCATGAGAGCAGATTACCTACATCACTGGGGACAGGGAACTAAAGGACATCTCGTGGCGACACGGCCTATCGGTGATACCGGTGAGATCCCAGCGTGGTCACACGTCTTGGGAAGTCAGAGGGTCCATATGACCTGCCTACTGTTAACGCAGCCTCGTAAGAGGAAAGCGCTTTGCGAACACAAAGCAACGGGGAAGGGATCTAAGCATCTGCCACACCTTTGCAGATTTTACTCGATATCGTCTACGGACTCAGCCCCCTGGGATCCCAAGGTGGATGTGTCCGACTATGTGCGGAATGGGGCTGATGCCCTCGTGGACCTTTGGATCTCGTCTTTTCGAAGGCGTGACTGGATATACCATGATCTAAGCAATTACCTAAAGAGTATGGACATATGGAGCATAACCCACCAAAAACTGAGACCAAATCCAGGGTCAATGAGCCCTGGGATTGACGGCCTGACCATCGATGGCACGTCTTTTGATAAGCTTCAAGAGCTGAGAGATGCAGTCCTGGACAGCGAAAGCCCATACGAATGGGGAGGCGCAAAAATTCTTTCCAAGCCGGGTAAGCGCAAGAGAATAATATCATTTGGAATTCCCTGCTTCCGAGACCGTATCGTGCAAGGGGTGCTGAGAATGCTTCTAGAGCCTATCTATGAATCAGTATTCTCCCGTAGATCCCACGGCTGGCGATCGGGGCGTAGCGCGCACACGGCCCTACGAACCATACGCAGCGACTTCAAAGGAACTAATTGGATTGTACTAGGCAACATTAACAAATTCTTCGACACCGTGAACCATGGCGTACTCTGCCACATCATGAGACGTAAGATCCGAGACAAAAAACTGATAAAACTCATTAGTGGCGGATTAGAAGCGAAGATGCACATGCCCTATGGGTACATTGAGAAGTCGAACTTGCTAACCCCGGAAGGCATAATATTGAGTCCAATACTGTCCAATATATATCTACACGGGTTCGACATATGGATAGAAGAGCGCATCCAGCAATACAACCTAGAAAGGAAAGATAATCGTAGCTGGGTGCTGCTTCGAAACCAGGGAAAGATGCGTAAAGCGCGCCCCCGCAGTGACCCATTCGACCCATTGTATCGAAGAATGGAGTACAGACGGTACGAAGATGACTTCCTCATAGCTATCCGTGGCGCCCTGTCTGATGCTAAAGTCATTCGTCAGGAATGCGAAACCTTCCCGGGAGAGAAACTCAAATTGCTACCGAACATGGAAAAGACCCATATAAAACATATATCCGTGGGAATTCCTTTCTTGGGGCACCGTATCGGACGCCGAGTAGTACGCACGAAACAAAGATACCAGACCCAAGAGGGTTGGCGATGGGAGAAAAGGAAGGAAGTTATCCTTACCATGGACGCAGACATGAACCAGTTGAAGCTGCGATTGCAACAGCAGGCTTACCTTGCTGGGAATGGGGATCCTTCACCAAACTTCGGCTTGATGAGGTTACCTCGAAGCGAAGCGAACCGACGAATGAATTCAATTTTGCGCGGATACGCCAATTGGTATCAGTTTGCCGGAAACAAACGCCGGGCCATCGCCTATTTGGCTTACGTCCTGCGTTCTTCCCTGGCCAAGATGTTTGCAGCGAAATTTAAACTGCACTCCCTGAGAAAGGTCTTCCAGATAGCAGGTAACGATTTAGGTGGGGTGCTCGAAACCCGATATCCAGTGGGAGTCACTGACTCACAAGTGGAAGCTTGGCAACGGTCTGTGAGTGGGAAAGGTACGCCTAGAGACATCCCGGGCTTTTGGGGAATCAGCCAACCGAACAGGGTCCGAAGTAGACTCCTTCGAAAAAGCGTTGATTGGCCCGAGCGATAGGAGATATATTGACAGAAGAGCGCAAAATTTCGGAAGTACGTGTACAGTTGTGCCGTTCCGACTGACCCAATGACGCGCTACTCGTGTGGCGTTTTGCTCAAGGAGTGGAAAAAATCCCATGTGGACGGTCTCCGGACAATGTAAAAATCATGTGCGGGGGGCTCCGCCGACGGCCCTTCGCCCGAACACGCTCCCCGGGCAATCCGTGCCTATGGGTCCGAAAAGTTTTTTGCTTTTACAGGGCCCGGCCGAAGAAGTGCGCGGAAATTGTAAAGCTGAGGAGGTTCTACAAGCTAAAGAAGTATCCCTCGGGCCCTTCCGGCCAAAAAAGCGCTACGCGAGTAGCGCCGCGCCTTCGTTCTAGGTGCCCACCGGGCAACTGGCAAACTGGGCCAGCCCCGCTATCCGAACCCGGAAAGTAATCCGAAGTAAGTCGAGTTAGTGAGCCGTAGCACGGTGACGTGCTCGTACGGTTCGGAGAGCACTTGAGTAATCTTATAATGAGGTGAAATTTTTACTCTATCTATTTTTCCAAGTATTATTCTGATGTTTATCGCAATACCTTCGTTCGCCCTTCTTTATTCAATGGACGAGGTAGTAGATCCAGCTATTACTATCAAAGCTATTGGACATCAATGGTATTGGACCCATGAGTATTCAGACTATAACAGTTCTGATGAACAGTCACTAACTTTTGACAGTTATATGATTCCAGAGGATGACCTGGAATTGGGTCAATTACGTTTATTAGAAGTGGACAATCGGATGGTTGTACCAGCAAAAACTCATCTACGTATGATTATTACTTCCGCCGATGTACTTCATAGTTGGGCTGTACCTTCCTTAGGTGTAAAATGTGATGCTGTACCTGGTCGTTTGAATCAGACTTCCATTTTTATTAAACGAGAGGGTGTTTACTATGGTCAGTGCAGTGAACTTTGTGGAACTAATCATGCCTTTATGCCTATTGTCGTAGAGGCTGTTTCGTTGGATGATTATGTTTCTTGGGTATCCAATAAATTGGACTAGAAAGCAAACAAAATACCGTCTTCCATTTTGCTTTTCCGTGCGTTCGATTCCCGTCGACTTGCTTGACTGTTTCATCTCTCAAAACCTACGGGGTGTAACTAATCATGCTTTTATGCCTATTGTCGTAGAAGCTTTTTATCCGAATGATTATGTTTCTTGGGTATCCAATAAATTAGACTAAAAAGCAAACAAAATACCAATTATGAGTGTCTCTCAAAAACATCCTTTTCATTTAGTAGATCCCAGCCCATGGCCTCTTTTGGGTTCACTCGGAGCCTTGGCAAGCACTATTGGTGGTGTTATGTACATGCATTCTTTCACGGGAGGCGGAACACTTCTTTGTTTAGGCTTGGGAATGATCTTATATACCATGGTGCGCCCGGAGATACATCGTACGACAAGAGGAGCTATCCACTCTTTTCTGTGCCGTTCAGGCTAGCTTATAAGCTAGGACACAGGCTCAACTTGCAGATGAGCCATAGTAACATGGCTTACTTGGAAGCAGCAAGTTTCAATCAGAGAACTGTGGGGCTGCCACCGCTAAGACGCTCTGAAAGAGCAGGAGGTAGGGCTAGGATAACTAACTTGATACGCAATGCTCGCGTCACATAGCTCCTCTTGTCTCAAGCAGAATATTATGGCAAGAGCACGGTAAGTAGGCCTAGGAGGCTGAAACGGTCCACAATACATGGTGTGTGTACAGTACCTGAAAGACCGTGGGGCACTCCGACAAGGAACTAGCTGAGAGATCAGCTAATTGCGCAGGGGCCTAAACCCTTCTGGATCATTGTCTCCCCAAAGACACAAAAATAAGTACTATGTTGAGTCGGGGAAATAACCCATCGGGTGATGGGGTTCGGAGGGCTCGTAATAGCTTCGGATGTGGCAGTCCAGCCTGGCAGTCAAGGAGCCTAGCTATCGATCGCACTGTTCTACCGTAGAGGTGTTGGATGTCGAGACATTGTCTCGTCTCAGCGGCGCGGCCAATCAGCCGCCCATAAAGTTGAATGGCCCGTCCGCGTTCGTATCTCCATTATTCGGAACAGAATCAAGCTTATCCTGGCTGGGAGTAATCCCGGCATTTAGTTATGAATCCATCTCAGGTAAGCTAGGAAATTTATGCTACAACGCCCTCGGGTGGTCCCTCCCATAGAGATTTGAATCATAAGATTTAAAGTTCATAGTTATAAGTGGAGATCGAAGGTGAGAGCTGTTTGAGGTGAAAGCCTCTCGTACGGTTCGGAGGGCAGATGTGTTGAAAGACCCGACTGACCCCTACTTTGTATGGTGGCGCGATGTCGTACGTGAATCCACCTACGAAGGACATCATACATTTGTGGTCCAATTAGGACTTCGCTATGGTATGATTCTCTTCATCGTTTCTGAAGTCATGTTTTTTTCAGCTTTCTTTCGGGCTTTCTTCCATTCTTCTCTGGCACCTACGGTTGAGATCGGAGCTATCTGGCCCCCAAAAGGTATTTCTGTTTTAGATCCTTGGGGAATTCCTTTTCTAAATACCCTTATTCTACTTTCATCTGGAGCTGCCGTAACTTGGGCTCATCATGCTATACTCGCCGGTTTAAAACAACAAGCAGTTTACGCTTTAATAGCTACCGTTTTACTGGCTTCAGTCTTTACTGGGTTTCAAGGAATTGAATATATAGAGGCCCCCTTCACTATTTCCGATGGAATTTATGGTTCTACGTTCTTTTTAGCCACAGGGTTTCATGGTTGTGCGACTTGAAGGACATAAGACAATGCGTATAGCCCACCGGACTATATCGCCATCCCCGCCGACGGGATGCTCCTACCCCACCCTGCGCTCCTGGAAACGGAGAGGGCTCGAAGCGTGAGGGACAAAGTAAAAAGTTTATGATATAGCATACAACCCGCTGGGAGTGCCAAGGCTACTGATCAACGCAAGTGAACTGTGCAAGGACATTCCGTAAAACCGCCCCTACGACGAGTTTTCATTGAGTAGGGGGGCCGGATGTGATTTGGGACACGGTGAATCGGTACGTGCCCCGATCGGCAAATGATCACCGGAGTATAGCACGGGATCTGAAACCTTGCATTAGAGTCGAAATGTCAACAGGGTAAACCCAATGGGCTCCCCGGCGTCGGGAGGTTTGATCGTGAGATCGGATACCGTCCAATGGGCAGAAGACGATTCAAAAAGCCAATCGAAGTTGGCCAAATCTATTTTTTTCAACCCCGGCCCCTCCTTTCTCAGCCATTTAGTCTCCCGGCGGCCCCAGGCGCCACACTCTAGGGGGTCGTAGGGCTGACTCTACCGGTCTAGAACAATCTACATTTCGCTTTTGGTGCTGACCTGAATCCTGGGTGACGAAACACTGAGAAAGCCACTCACCACGCGAAATTCGGGTGAATAACTACGAGCAGTGCGCGTGTAAATATTGGCCAATCGCGCAGTTGCGGCATAACCAACTCGCAGAGTTACAGAACACTTTGGTGATAGCATAGTGCATCATGGGCGCAAAGCGCACCAACAGTCGTCGAGTCGCGGCCCAGGTTAACCGGGGCCTGAACTAACTCTCCGTTGCTTGAGCCGCATGCGGGGAAACTCGCACGTGCGGTTCTTAGGGGGGGGAAGCTTGAAAGAGCCTACCTATCTCAATTTCATGTCATTATAGGTACTATTTTCTTAATAATATGTGGGATTCGTCAATATCTGGGTCATTTTACCCCGAAGCATCACTTTGGCTTTGAAGCAGCTGCTTTTTATTGGCATTTTGTCGATGTTGTATGGCTTTTTCCCTTCGTTTCTATATATTGGTGGGGTGGTAATTAGGGCGAAGCATATAGCTTCGCCCCCCCCTCCTTATGTCGTAGGGAAAGCACGGGGCGAGGGATGAAGGTAATAAAACGGACCCGGGGCCAATGTTATGCAAAAAGCTCAACATCTCATAAGTTTGGCTATAACAAGGTCATTTGTCTGTTTTAGCCTTAGCCATCACGAAGATTTTCCGCTCTAACTATCTATTATGCTAAAAGTTCCCGGAGAAGGCCTTGGAAGACCCTAAGAAACTGGTGGACATACGGATGTTTACCTTATTATGATTCCAATTCCTCGTATCCCTTTTCGATGACAAAGAAAATGCCCGCCCATGGTAAGCCGAAATGGACCGATGATCGAGGCCAGCACCGATGAGAAGAACGGATCTGGTAATATTTTCTGCCGCTGGCAATTTTCCACCTTTTCTACCACCCAGGTTCTTAAAATACCTTATTTTTCATTTTTCCCTGTACAAAACTAAAACACTTTACAAACGCTACGCGCCTTAATTTAAGAGGTTATGTATTCTCGGAAAGCCCATTTTCGAGACTTATTCGCTCACAATCGCTACGTGGGTACGCGATTCAATAACTTGCAGAACATGCCGAAAACGGCTGAATATGAGGAGGCGCGTCGCGGACTGATCTTTCAGCTACGCATACCGCAATCGGGACGCTTGCCCTAGGCGCCGCTACGCAGCTTATAAAGCACTAGGCGCGTAGCGGCCGCGATTTGCCTAGCCCTTCCTCCGATTTTGTGAATAATATCATATAGATATATGAATAAATAAAATATCGATATATTTATTTATTGCAGAAAAGCATAATGAGCGTATATATGCGGCATGGTTTACAAAATTATTCAATATTAATACTGTTGTACCGTCATTTTACAATCTATGCGTCCCATTAATATCATTCAGTATTTCTAATCAGGGGCGGGGAAAAAAAGAGCGTTAACCCAGTAATAGATTGGCGAGTGTGAAGTGTTTCATTAATCATCCATGGACCCTTTGCTGTATTACTGCATGCAATACAGTTTTAATTAAACGCCTCGAGTCCTCCTCTCGAGCTCGTCCACCAACTTTATCGCCATTTGCTAGAACGTGAGTCTATGTTTTGATAAGTTCGATTGTTTCTCTATACTCCGTCTGCAACTATTGCCTCTAAGCATTGATCGATATCCGCGCACTTATTATGTTTATCGGAGGAATATAAGCCACTAGTTTGAGATTGAATAATGCGTTATGAAAGTAATAATGCCATTATGTATTTGCTTTGGGAGTAGGACGAAGTGGGTAGAAATGTGTTTGATGTGGCGAAGGTCTCGCCGAGTGGAAACAGTTTCATTGATTTGTCTGTGAGTGACTACGTTAGTGTAAATGAGATGTTGTGGGCCAGGAAAGGCTGTGGGACAGTGGACTGTTTGTGTGGGCTCCCGCGATTGAGCAAATTGAATTCTTAAGCCCCAGCACTTGGTTCGGGTCCAACCTGTAAATGGTTGGTAACCCGATACAAAGTATGAAATCCCTAAGTGCGGTTCCATAACAACTCTGCGAATCAATAGCCGTATGAGTGGGGGGGCTCTCCCGCCCTGCCGGAAATGCTGAATTGTGAATGGTTTGACGTGGGAAGGAACAAAGATAAAATGAAATCTGGCTTACAAGAATAAATGAAGTAATTTATCTTTGTTTTCGGAATTGCATTCTAATTTTGACATTGCTCAACATAAATCTGGAACAGTGAAACAGTATTAATGAACATTTCCATGCATATAATTTGTATCAAAAACGAAAACACCCAAATTTATCTACCTTATGGCAAAATCAATCTTATTGGACCCTTGACTGTAAATCCACTTTTCCGAAGTAAGTGCCACCGAACTACCAATGGTCATTGGAATCTCACTCTGGGTAATGCAATCTTCTATTGGAATTCCAATCACTTCATTCTGAACCCGGCGCACCAGATTCACAAAAGATATATAGATTGAAACCAGTTTATTAGCGTCATCCGTAGAATATTTAACATACAAATCGCGCAGTTGCTCAAGCGCGTCTCGGGATTTTTTTTATCGATCCAAGTCAGATTTATTTATAGGTTCTATACTCACTGAATCGGCAAGATTCTATAATCCCCGACAAACCTCCCAAATCTTTTCTTGAAAGATCGTAATATAACAAAGTGAAGCACCTGTTTTCGCTCTTGTTCAATCCGTTGGTTAATATACATAGATTGGCAATTGTTCCAGCCTATCGCAAATTCCGAATTTTTCGGTAAGTCGAACATACATACGGGGTAAACTTTTGAATCCTTTGGAATTCTCAGGAATTAAAAAACCTCTCAGACGAGAAAAAAAAAGATTTCTAATCACATACATGGACGAGTTACGATTGATTGGCAGTCGGAGATTTTAAACGATGCGGCCCAACTAAAAAAAAAGAAGTGTGTCCAATGTTGCTATTCAAATAGCCGCCGCGGCTACAATGGCACACGCCCGTCTTCCTATGTATCCCTGCATTAAGAAACTGCCATTATAAAGACACGGATTCCTTTTTTACTAGCAATCTTATCCTTGAGGATCCAGTTTCACCAGGATAATATCTATTGATAGGAATCTTTCGAGATTATAGACATTTCATGGCTCCGTTTACGAGTGAAGAAAAAAAGAAAATCAATATGAAATTAGACATAAGGGTCCGGCTAAAAATTTTGTTGACCGGGGTTGATTCGAACAACGGAATAAAGACCCACGCCGCGTCGCACCATCGAGAAAGGGTTCAATACAAGCGGTTTGAAGCTGTACGCCGCTTCAATCTCAGGGGTAACGCAAGCTGCCCCCTATCGCGCGGATCTCAGGAACCCGTGAGTAAAACGTAATATAAAATGAATATTTACTGGTTTTTCATTTTGCCGGCCGATTCTCGGGCTGTTGCCTGAGATAATCCACGTGTCTCCGGCTGGTACATCAGCCGTGTTTGTTGTGGTTTTGCCCCTAGTAAACCGCTTTGGTTGGTTACAAACGGATTATGCTTTTCAACCTTTTGCAAGACTCGGTTTTTTCCATTATTATTTGTCCCATTGCCCCGAATGGGATGGTTACGAATGCCCGTAGTTATTTATAACGGATTTCACGAACAGCGATCCCGACCGAATAAGAACCCTACGAGCTTGGATTTTGGGGCGCGATTAATCGGATTAATCGCGCCCAAAAATGCTTCAATTGAACGAGGGGGCCTGGGGGGGGCAACAAAGAAGGCTTGCCCCCAACATGTATTGGTACAGAAAATACCATTACCACAACTCTCAGGGAGTTGCATACGAGCCCCGAACCCACCCACCTGATCGATCGGTAAAGCTCTTATTTTTATTTCCGACAGTTTACCCTTTATCCACGTTCAAACAGGCAGTCGGGACGACACCGGAAGAACAGAATTTAGAGGAGGCTATGTCCGCGGAAATACTATGATAGGTAGCCGGTAACGCGCGCTTATTGGCGCTTCTTCCTTCACTGGCGGCTTTAGCCGAGGGATCTTCAACTACATAGCGGACCGGATAGTCGTCCCGGTTCCCCTGTCAACTCCTGGTGGAGGTTGTGCGGGGCCGGGATATGAAACTGGACACGGCAGAAATGTCTCCGGCGCCAGATATATACTAAAATTTATGGAGCGGCTGCAACCCTCTCTGGGACCGGTGCCCAGGGTGCTCTGAATCCATTGGCCGTGGTCCCACCCAGGACGAGCTGGTAGTATTGATGCTTGCGTGGGCGTTCAAATAAACGCAGCAGGATCCAGAGACGGTCATGACGTTGAACGTCGTAGAGCGCTTTACCCGGCTTATGAGCGTTGGTGTACCCGTCTTTCCCATCCCATCTAGAATCATACTCCAAGCCCCGAAAACTCGCTTGGATGCTATTAAGCAGCAATCCGGGACACTAAGGAACTAGGCACCTGGTTATTAGAACTCGATTACCGATGGATCCCCGCCCGGGTCTTCTGTTTTATGGATATTATGATTGGGTCATATCTATGTAGAAGTTATTCAGTCTGTGGACCGGGTACAATCTCGGATATCATTATCAAACGGATGGAGCACGAAATCAGCGGTGCGAGCTGCCGCTCACTCCGCGTTGAGGGGGGGGGATAGAGATCCAAGTGAATGACTTCGAGTCTTTGCCCGATTTCCATGATAAGCTCGAAAAGGCTAAAGAAGTGGCGGAGTGTCTCACCGGACTTTGATAAGGATACCAAGGCCCTGCCTCTACAGTACCTTCAGTTTTACGAATTTTCTATCATAACCGAAGCCATCCCTCAGGGCAGGTGCGTAGCAAGCACTTGACCGGAGGAACAGCGCTTGTGGGAAGAAGGGGTCGAGTTTACGAAGGACCGAGAGGTCGGAAATGGCTCGTAGATTTCCGCGCACTTCGCCGAAATGGCTGGGGAGAGAAGGCGCCACTTAGTGTTTCTTTCTTTCGTCGCGCCCTCTAACGGTAAAGCGCTCTCCCTCTGATCGAGTGCTACGCGCCCCCGCGAAGCGCTACAATCGTAAATCCCCAAGGAGTGCGGCCAGTTATCTGTTGAATATTTCAGGACCTTCGTCTTACTCCTGGTGAGTTTATTATGTAATTTTACGGATAATCCAAGATGACCAATCTTTTGGTTATGCCATTACTACGTAATTAATTTCGGTCACAATAAATAGAAAAAAAGCCAACAAATATGAAAATTTATCTAATTGGTCTTGTCGCTAAGATACTTGGAATTATAATACCCCTGTTATTGGGCGTCGCGTTCTTAGTACTAGCAGAACGAAAAGTCATGGCGTCTATGCAAAGGAGAAAAGGACCGAACGTAGTCGGCATTTTGGGACTGTTGCAACCTTTAGCAGATGGTTTGAAGCTCATGATGAAAGAGCCCATTTTGCCTAGTAGCGCGAATATTTTTATTTTTCTAATGGCACCCGTTCCGACGTTTACACTGGCTTTGTGCGCTTGGGCTGTCATCCCTTTCGATTATGGTATGGTCTTTTCAGATCTAAATGTTGGGGTTTTGTATCTATTTGCGATATCTTCACTCGGAGTGTATGGAATTATTACGGCAGGCTGGGCAAGTAACTCCAAGTATGCTTTTTTGGGAGCATTACGATCTGCCGCTCAAATGGTTTCCTACGAAGTTTCCATAGGATTGCTTCTGATATCCGTCATACTATGCGCAGGTTCCTGCAATTTTAGCGAGATTGTTCTAGCGCAAACACGGATATGGTTTGTTTTTCCCTTGTTTCCTGTGTTTCTCATGTTCTTCATTTCTTGTTCAGCAGAAACTAATCGAGCTCCTTTCGATCTACCAGAGGCCGAGGCAGAACTCGTGGCGGGCTACAATGTGGAATATTCTGCTATGGGGTTTGCTCTTTTCTTTTTAGGGGAGTATGCTAATATGATCTTAATGAGTAGTCTCTGTACATTGCTTTTCCTAGGAGGTTGGCTGCCCATCCTGGATATTCCTATTTTCCGGGTAATCCCGGGCTCTATCTGGTTCAGTATAAAGGTTCTTTTCTTTCTGTTTGTATATATATGGGTCCGCGCAGCATTTCCACGATATCGTTATGATCAATTAATGAGACTTGGCTGGAAAGTATTCTTGCCTTTATCATTAGCATGGGTAGTCTTTGTATCTGGTGTTCTAGTAGCCTTCGAATGGCTCCCTTAAGGGGAGTGCTGAAACAAAAATATATATATTTGGGGCCGGAGGCGCAAAGCGCGGGAAACGCAAAGCGAGAAAAAAATCTATGGATTTTTTGCCTTCAGCTCTCTCCCGGCCCGGAGGGTAAGCCCGAAACTTAGTAGGCTCCTCAGAGATTGAATTTTAATAGAGATTTAATGTGAGGCTGCGCAACTTTATGTATAAAGATATTTCACCATAAACGAGTGAAACAAAGATCTAGTGATAGAAAGTGATGCCTAAGTTCGCAATTTCCCAATAGAACTAACTTCGGCCGACGAAGATAGAGTCCGTCCCTATTTGAAAAAGGGCTGCCCGGACAGCGCTTTGCGCTTTCTCGGACCTTTCCACAAAAAGCACGCTTGAGAGAGAGGCAAAAAAATAGAGTTTTTTGCTATATTCTCCGCCCACTTCCTTCGCGTTCGCGAAGCGCTGAAGGGACTGTTGTGAGGGCGGATAGAAGCAGACTGCTACAACTTAAGCTACGATAGGCTCTGCCCTCGTTGGACCTAGTTCGTTCGCGCCGTATGTCCTAAGATTCTCGTATAAGCTTTTTATTCGGATGATCATATCTTTAGGGTATTCAATGAATTAGACTAAGAAGCGAACAAGGAACCTATTATGCCACATATCCTTTCGAGATTAACTCGATTTAGCCCTTATTTCTTACTTTCTTTTATAGGTGCTATTCTCCCCCATCGTGTTACTATTATACGAATAGCCTCAGTTGGTTTTTTATTTTCTTTTGTTATTACGCCCATGCCTGTCGAAAAATTAGAAGCCAGATCAAGTAATTCCATTCCTTCCTAATTAATTTGAATTGGGTAAATACTACTGCTGAGTTTTGTATACGCAATCCTACTTGGATTTTTTCAATTATTCGATGTTTGATTAGTGGTTTATATGCGCCTCTCACTACGGCTCGCACACTGTGTGCAGGACGCGGCGGGGAGGAAAGTAGTCTTCTGCTGAAAGTAGCGAGTTGACTGAATCTGAGCGTAAACGCGCTCATTCTGAATCCGCTTTAGCTCTTGTCCGGGATGTACCACAACTCAACGAAGGGGGCGGCTACCCCCCCCTGGCTTATAACTGGCTCCTGGCTTAGACCGGGGGGCTGACGATAACAGGGTACGTACGAAGCCCAAATAGTTGAAATGGAAATATGAGTTGGTCAGCTTTACTGGTATCTATAGAGCGACTAACCGACGTGTTTAATACGACCCTACACGGCGCCGCCTTCTTCTCGATTGTAATTTGGTTCGGACTGCCATGCACTGCGAGCCCGTACTCGGAATGTACCTACTGCAGGAAGATCATTAGTCAGTCGCATGGACTGGTCTTGCTCTGGGGAAGAGGTTAGCAACTATGAACCGGGGGGACAACACCAGCAAGCCCGAGACGTTTGGAAATGCCCCGAATTAATAGCGATAATCAGCCATTACAAAACCATCATGACGAGACCATGGCTCTAATAAATAGCGTCCCGACGTGAGGAAGATCTGGCAATGCTACAAAGACGGGCTAGACCGACTAATGATGCTACTGTCCCTACATGATTCCCTCTCCATATGAGGAAATCGGGAATTCCGTTTAATTTTTGTCGCAAATTTTCGGATCGGTCTTTGTCGAAAGAATCCAGGTGATTGTGGCCAAATATAAAACACCCTGACTGCAACGGGCACTGGATTGGTGGGACTCGAAATGGGGAATCATTTGTTTGAAAAATGATCACAGTTCTACTCCTATATTACGGGTTATCCCTAATCTCAACCACCCAAAAGTGGGGTTTAAGCACATATTTCATTGTGAGATAGCATGAATATTTGAGGGACGCCGTGGGAAGCAGGCCGTGTCAGCTCAATGGATCTTGTCAGCATCTCAAGCCGGATCGTTATTACGCTCCTGGAAGAAGACACGCCGGCCCGACGTGCTTTCCGAAAAACATAGGCGAGAACGGTGCCAAGATGAAAAACTTAAATATAGAAATAAAGAGTGTTTATTTCGTTTGGTTGCGCCCGTAACCAGCCTTTAATCGCATTAGTATATTATAAACAGCGTGAACGAGTCGTTCGAGAAAGCCGAGGCAAGAATACCAGAATTTAATTGAGTTTTCTATCGCGTAATGTGACTTCTGAAGATCCTAATTCTACTTATACCAAAGAAAAGATTTATAAACTAATAGCGGATTACCATGAGGAGCTCTTGTTTTTTCTCTGGAACCACTTGGTTGATACTGTCAATTCCACATAAATCCTGGTTGATCAAAAATCTGGAAAAGAGGTTTCATCAATTTCGTCAAATTGGTGGCGCTGCTGGCTCATGGCTTTCGGAATAGAAAGCGGATATATAGAAAAAAGCTTGTCGATTTACGGAGATCCTGCGAAAACATCAGGACTTTTGGATAGGATATTTTTTAAGGTGTCATCGATCGGAGATATTCCCAAGGAACTAGGGCCGGAGTGGGGCTCTGAGACTCAAAAAACATGGCTCACTAATTGGAAATTGCTCATATTTAAAGATTTCTAAAATATTAGTAATTTTGTAGAGGGGAACTCGCAAAAAAGAAAAAACGGGATTGGGGTGTTGGCTTTTTACCTAATTTAGTGAAGTAGACTATGCATTCTGTTTTTTTCACGATTCTTACTACTCTGTTCGATTCTTTTGTAATGGCCCCGTCGGCCCGAGGCATGAACCAGCCAAAGGTGACTAATGGGTAATATGTTGGGCTTGGGGCATTCGAAATGGCCGGGAAAGTCCTTCGGAAATACTGATTCGGCTGGGTTCCCTGGCCGACTCGACGAGTTACGCCCCGAAACCCTGCCGGCCTTCGGTTTCGCCCCTGGGCCTTAGGCCTGCTGTTTGTAGCCGGCCCAAGGCATGTAGCCAGCTGGAGGAGGCTGCCCCTGAATGAATCGTTAAGGGTTACAAGCCCTCCAGCACTTTAAGTCAATTTTCAGTAATCTCGACAAAAGTTTATATTTTCATTTGAAATGGAAGCCAAAAAAGAAAGGGAGTTTACTATATTAATTTGTACCTTCTTATCCGGTTACTCATTCCGGTTATATCGCCCAAGCAAATCCCCTGGCCCATCCCTATTTCATGGCCCGGTCACGGCAAGCATGGTTTTATATTTAATAGATCACTGGGTAAACAAACACGGATTCCGCCTTTTTGTCCTTTCGCAAAACTAGATTCGTCCAATACTATTTATATTATTATTGCCTTCGTCTGTAGGAATGGTTACGGGACAACTATTACGGTAGATTTATACTCGTTTCTCCGATAGCATATGCCATTACGTCTTTATTTGGTGAACCCGGCGAACGAAATGGAGTTATTTATATATATAGCATCAGTTTACTATATAAGACTCAGTTATAAAATTATGAATGATAATCGACTCCAATTTTATATAGCTTATAAGGATTCTTGGGGCGCGGGCGGGTTGAACGATGCCAACCGCACCCCTTAAAATCGTTCGGATTTGAATGGCAACCGAATACCCAAACGTAACATGGGGAGGAACTGTGGGCTAGCAAACGCAGCGCCCAAACATGCCCCGGAAACATTGCCAGCCGCTACGGGTACGGGCAGACTAGGCACAGTTGTGGCTGTACGGACGGCGGTTGGCGGCATTGCAACCACTAAGACGATCGCGGACGCGAACGGATAAATTCAGAAGTCAAAAACGGTGGCGCTGAAGGAAAACAGAATTTGGCGAATATGGCGTGGCATTGGAGCTTAAAATGAACCCGCCCAAGCACACGGCGGGGACAAGTTCTCATAATTTGCTTGAAAATACACGGGCAGAGTTGGATATTGCACGCGCGGCACGTAACGGCGCTAGGGCAAGATGGCAGAGCTTCATCGTATCGCACTTGCAGACACCCGTATCGAGTAAACATTCAAGTCAAGAGCTTTTACTGCCTGCTGAAAAAGCTATTGACGCCGAAGCGACCTTTGGGCTAGGCGCGACAGTGTAGATATCCGTTTCCCTACCCTTGGCCGCCGGTATTCATGTCCCCCCGAATCCTTTACAGCTATACAATGACCCGCTGCATTTTTTTTTTCAAGCTCCTATCGGCTTCGGATTTTTATATATAAAAAGGGATAATAAAAACGAATCGACCGCGGCTCCGCGCTAACGATCCGATTTATGTGAGGCTTGGCGGAGGAGGAATCCGATATATACATATAAAACGTAAATTTATCGAATTTGGGAATGCGGCATTGAAAAGGAGAAATAGGTAACAGTAACTACGCCAAGAATCACCGGGCTTCGTTTCAGCGAGGTTTGGAGCGAGAATCCGAATCTTTCTTGTATGGGTGCCGGATATAGCAGCCCATGGATTTAGCACTTCGCTTTACGTGAAAAAAAAAAATGATGACCTCTATTGCCTGCCACCCGGCGGACCCAAATCCTTACTAATCAAACGCTGCGTCCTTTCGGGCAAGAAATTAAGTAATGACCTAGTGGACGACCGCCAACAAATAATGACAGAAGTTATTTCCAATTTAAAAAGAGCCAAGCTATCCCAGCCCGCCATAAAATTGCTTACGATAGATATAGTACCCCAAATCTCTCCGCTAACATGAAGGAAGCATTGCTAAATGACTAAATTTCGCTAATATGGCTAAATCCCGAGGATTTGTAGATAAATATATGTAATTAATACTCTAGAAGCCTCATCGCTAATGACACCTTCGCTAAATGACGCATATTTAGCTAATATGACTAAACCTGTTGGGGATCTGTAGTATAATACGGAAAGGAATTAATATGTAATTAAAGGGTCGGGAGAGGAATATATAATAGGAATCTATATGGGATATGGAAGAATTCCATATAATTGGAAGAGTTAATCAATTGAATTGGAATAAATAGAATGTATTAATAAATGAAAGAAATTCAAATATATATATACATATTATATATTTGTGTATAACGGAGAAAATGCATAAATCAAATAGATTCTATTATTTTCTATTATTTATAGGAGAGATTATTAAATTCATGTTTATTCTTTCTCCGCCCATCTTCCAAAAGAAAATGAGCTACTATTTTTCTTATTCGAGAGAGACGATGAGCTGCAATAGATATCTAGATATATCTATATATATATCTATATATATATATATATATATATATAGATATATAATTTATAGGTCAGGGGAGGAGATAGCCTTGACCTCTAACCTTTAAAGATACTAAGGACCTGGATCTTCCCTTACCACGTTCTTGAGATCTGTTACATAGGCCTCTAGTTTTCCCTTGGGAACGCCCAGAGACTTTCATCGTAGAAGTGACATAGGAACTCCGGGCGGGGATCATGACTTCTACTAGAACCTTAGGTACGCTTTCGCTAGGAGCTCAAACTGGACTGGAGATGGGAAGCATAGATCGGGCACGAAGGAACTATTTTTTCGGTCACGCGGTACGTACCGCCCGTAGGTCCCTCCCGTAAGCATCTCGTCTTTATGGAGTTTGTAAACGGTGTCCGCTACATCTGGTTGTTGGTTGCGGGGCGGGGGACTTGGTTTTGTCGGCTACCATAAAACCGAAAAACTGTCCGACAAAACAAAGGGCACTTACGACCAACTCTGCCTCGGAATACCTTCCAGTAACCTATGGCAACTCCTCCAACTTATTGATGGAAATGGCTAGACCTTTCCTATCAACTTCAAGAATTCCTCGAATCATAATAGCTTTATCCCCTCCTAGGAAAAGAGGGGATTGGATTGCAATATCTAAAGCTGGCTAATTAATTATATAAATCTTCGTTCGAAACCTTTGTTGTGTGTGCTTGGGGAAATTCCTTCCTTATAGTCCCAAAGTAATAAATCCTTGCGTTGAAGCTTACATCACCGGGGGGGTCCTTCGGATAGGAGCCGGAGAGTATCATCGTATAGCACGACGCTGAATCGACATCTACGAAGCGATACCCCTCCCTGAGCAACAATTAATTCTGGGCCTGGGATTCTTAGGTACTTGTCCCTGATACACCGCTTTACCGAGTTGAAGGAGTCCTTATATAGTTAAGGGCAGCGCTGATTGCATTGATCGAATAATAGAACCGGGTAACAACAACGTTTTGCATTATCTAATGGACACTTGTAAAGGAGAAAAGATTTGTGAATTAGACCGCGTAGATTTTTGTATTGATTCTGAGCCAAAGAATTCTCTTTATTTGCTTTATGGATTCCGTCGCTGCTGGCTCAAGTTGGCGTTATAGAACGAAAAAAAAAATATATATCTATTTTTTTCAACCTAAGGCCCGATGGGTCAATCCTGCCCATGATGTATGACGTCAATCATGAAGAACACAAAGTTTCCATGATCCGCGAAAAAAAGGCACGAAATTTATGGCAAGACGACTCTCGATTCTTAAACAACCTATATTTTCTACACTCAACAATCATTTGATAGATTATCCAACTCCGAGCAATATAAGTTATTGGTGGGGTTTTGGTTCGTTGGCTGGTCTTTGTTTGGTTATCCAAATACTTACAGGTGTTTTCTTAGCTATGCATTATACACCTCATGTGGATTTAGCTTTCTTAAGCGTAGAACACATCATGAGAGATGTGAAAGGAGGCTGGTTGCTTCGTTATATGCATGCTAATGGAGCCAGTATGTTTTTTATCGTCGTTTATCTCCATTTTTTTCGTGGTTTATATTACGGAAGTTATGCGAGTCCTAGAGAATTAGTTTGGTGCCTTGGAGTGGTAATTTTAGTGCGCCTAGGAAGTCTCGTTCAAAGATGCGAAGGTTGAAAGCGATCGCCCGGATAAGACTCCTAACCCGAGGCGGGACCAGACCGTAGGGAACTAAAGCATGGGGCCTATCCGTTGTTTCGCCGCATGGCAAAAAAAATATTTTATTTTCGTACGCAACAGGGTCAAGCCACAGCCCCCCCTCTCAGGGGTCCGGAAGGCGAGAGGGTCCATGAAATATTCTCGCGCGAACAACCCTCCGGAGGTAACTGTAACTAACAGGAAAAGTCGTACATGGTCCTAAACGGCGAGCAAACGAACAAACGTGAAACCTAGGGATCACCCAAAAAGACTCTATAAGGACCCTGCTTAGAGAGAAGCAGGAACCAAGTCCAAGAGCACAAAGCTTTGGCCAAGAATGTATGGGTGACAGATCAGCCATAAATGTACTCCGAGAGAGACACCGGGCAATTAATGTCGAACATACGACGAAGCCCCGACGAGTGAAATAATGCTCGGGGGAAAGGGCTGTAGATGATAAAATGCTATGCCGGAAACACGCGGAAAGGCTCTCTGATAGTAACCGACCACCCCCCCCTTCCTCTATGTAGTGAGGGGTGAGCGCCCGCCGCGCCTGGAAAGCACGGCGGAATCGGATAAAGCGAAGTAGGAGTAGAGGCTGGCTTACTGGGAATTTCGGTCGAGTTTCGTGTGAGACAAACTAATAGCAAACCTCGAGGTTGGCTGCGTTTGAGCGGAGGAATCGGCGATGGACTCCAGAAACTGAAAGGGCAATAAACAAAGGTACCTTATGAGGTAGGGAAAGGAAAAAATATGTCTTGTAATCCTTCCCTACGACAGCTACAATCCCAACCTGGATGGCGTATAGCAGGTTACGTCCTGTCTGAAAAGGACGACTTACAGGAGACGTGCTACTGAAATCTGGGTTCCGAGGCGTATGTCCCGGACATGCTTAGTAACTCCAGAATCCAAGGGAAGGCCCCCTTGCCATCTGGGCCGGCCTACCCGGACAGGACCTGGAGGGGGCTAAAGCCCCAATGTAGCGGACATGATGCTCCATCCTAAATGCTTACGGGCGGCCGACGGCGGGTTCCCCCCAAAAAATCCAATCCGTACACCACGCTGGATGGCCATTTTGGAGCCGTTAAACAAAGCTTACTACGTCAAAAAGTCCAACCCTGTCAGACAGTCCCGGCGGGGGGTCCTGAATGGGGGATGAATGTAATAGCTGGTAAGCCGTTAAGCGGCCTTAATTCGGACTTAATTAATAAATATACCCCGAATCAGGTTTTTAAATTACGGCGGAATGCCCCGCCCGCCGGATGGGAGGGAGGTATTGCTTATGCGGGCCGCGAGGGCCGGTAAACCCTGAATAAGTTATCATGGACGAGCCACATGCGGGAAAACTTGCACGTGTGGTTCTGACCGGGGGGGGGAAGAACCCTATCGGTATTTATTAATGATTATAACAGCTTTTATAGGATACGTACTACCTTGGGGTCAAATGAGCTTTTGGGGGGCCACGGTAATTACAAGCTTAGCTAGCGCAATACCTGTCGTGGGGGACACTATAGTAACTTGGCTTCGGGGTGGCTTCTCCGTAGACAATGCGACCTTAAATCGTTTTTTTAGCCTCCATTACTTACTTCCTTTTGTAATAGCAGGTGCTAGTATTCTTCATCTGGCTGCATTGCATCAATATGGTTCCAACAATCCATTGGGTATAAATTCCTCCGTAGATAAAATAGCTTTTTATCCCTATATTTACGTAAAAGATTTAGTAGGTTGGGTGGCTTTTGCAATCTTTTTTTCTATTTTTGTTTTTTACGCACCCAATGTATTGGGGCATCCCGACAACTATATAGGGCGACCGGTCTAGATCCCGCACGATAAAAAGCACAAGTCCATTTCTGTGCAAAGGCGTTGCACTCATCCTTGTTCGATAACGAACACGGAGACCTTAGCATGTGCAAGAAGCTCTGTTGAGGGGGTTTCATTTACCTCCTACCCCGGGCGGGAGGTAACCCAAAAGTATGGAGCAAGCCGGTTCTCTTGTATTTAAGATGAGGTTCTGTACCGGCGAATCGGAGACTCTTTCGGTCCTTGTCAACCAGCAATTAACCATTGGCACCTGAGCTCTGCAAATGGTGAAGCGCATGAACGTACGTTGCTCGCTCCATGCCTATTGATGGTATATATCAACCAGGTCACAAATGGTTTGTCCTCTACTTACTCTCTCGTGTGGAAGGATAGAGTTCAAGATGGAGCGGATTACCTATACTACTAGGGACAGGAGTCTAAACGACATCTTAAGCACAGGGCGTTCGAAAGCGAAGGTTTTCGGACGAGCCGTGTGGGAAACAACGGTGAGGTCCTAGGGGGCGCTTTTATCCCTAGGAAGTCAGAGGGCCCGTATTACCCGCCTACCCGAAAGGGACCTAGCAATAGGAAAGCGCTTGATAACAAGCAGCAGGGAAGGAGCCTATATACTTACTGGATGGTTACCGTTTGGCAAGTTTCACTTTGACGCAGTCTATCAATCAGGCCATCTTCCAAGGACCGTGTAATAGGCGCTCGAAAGAGAAGGAATATGCGTTGAATAGACCTTCCGGGTTTGAAGAAGCTCCGAAGAAAGTCAGGTTAGAGAGCCGTGTGATGGGCGACTATCTTGTACGGTTCGGAGAGCACTTAAGTAGCCCGGATCGGTTAACGGGGTTAAACCTGGGGCCGTATAGGGTGGACTCTTGACTCTATCCCGCAAATCCCATGTCAACCCCGGCTCATATAGTGCCGGAGCGCGGTTCGGACCCAGCAATATCCGCTACCGACGGAAATCGGTGCCTTGAGGGCGTTAAGGCTAATCCCTACCGAAACTGGGGAGTGAGTGACCTCCTTCCCAGGGCAAGCTCTTTGGATGGGAAAATGCTCTTTGTGGTTCCTGATACAAGCCCAAGCCGCCTTCTTACTATAAGGGGCTGCCGCCTCCGCCCGGGCGGGCCGGCGGTCGCGTCGTTTTGCCGGACTCACGCGAGTACTCCTAATTCCGGGGGAGGAAAGGGCCCCTCTGAGGAAGGACCAAACGAGACGGCGTCGCCAAGTTCGCAGACTGGTAAATGCTTAGGGAGGACCACACCGAGTGCTTCGGATTGGTTGGGACCGAAACAAGATTGGCCGGGGGGAACCCCGGAACTGATAAGCGAAGCCTTGAATAAAGCCTTAGGCCTTTATGAGGTACGGGCCCAAGATGAGGCGAACCCGATCCATGGACAGATGGGTGGATCGATTAAGAATTCGAATCTTGACGTTCCTCTTAACCCCTTGGAGTTTTCACATCTGGCCCAACTTGTAGAGAAACAATTCATCGATGGCAAATATCGCCATCTGGTAAGGGAGATTATATCTAAACCGGAAGTGCTACTTACGGCCTATAACAACATCAAATCCAACCCGGGGAATATGACCGTAAGTCCAGGGAGCAACACGCTCTTCTTTCGTCGAGTGGCTTCGCCCGGCGGCATAAGCCCGAAATGGTTTCATGAAACAGGCCGGAAACTTAGGGAGGGTACATACGAGTTTGAGCCAATTTTGAGGTCCGAACGACCGAAACCGAATGGAGCTGAAAAGTTCCCCCCAACGATAGCGAACCCGAGAGACAAGATAATACAGGAGGCTTTCCGGATGGTACTGGAAATTATCTACGAACCAAGGTTCCAAGATATATCCCATGGCTTCCGAAGGAACAAGGGTACTCACTCAGCCCTGAGGGAGATCAAAATGCGGTGGAAGAACCCATCGTGGTGGCTTGAATTCGATATTCGGAAATGCTTCGACACTATCAACAAGAAAATACTAGTGTCAATATTAAGCGAAACCATTCGAGATAGTAGACTCGAAAGTACCTTGAACCAGATGTGGAACGCGAAGATTCTGGATGTCGAATTGGGAGACCCGACGGGGGGGGTTCCCCAGGGGAGCGTTATATCTCCTATCCTGACCAATTTATACCTCGACAGACTTGACAGGGAGATCCTAAGGATCCGAAAGGAACTCGAAAAGGGCTACCCGAGGCATCGTCGAGCCAATCCCGTATATGAGCGACTGCTGCACATCCCGAAAAACTCGGTGAGGAAGATGAGACCAGCAGCCGCCTCGCTTCGAGAGAGGGGGCTTAAAATTGTCGGAAGGAAGGGTATACCGGCGGATCCCAAGGACTCTAAATTCGTGCGAGTCTACGCGTGCCGATACGCCGACGAAATTCTGATGGCAGTTTCGGGGTCGAAAGCTTTGGCCCGCGAAGTCATGGAACAAGTCTCCCGGTTCCTCGAAGACGTTCTCCACCTGGAGATAAACCCAGAGAAAACCCGTCTGAGACACGTAGTGGAAGAGAAGGCAACCTTCTTAGGTATGAGTCTCTTGGGTCCGAAACCGAGTCAATTGCACGTGAGGTCAGACAAAGCGACTCGGGCCGGAAATAAATATCGGGGCCGCGTCCGAAAGGCCGCGTCGGAGCTTTCGAATGGGTGGGAAAGAGGGCTTAAGAAGCTCGGAGAGAAGTTACTAGTGTGCGCCCTCAAGAAGGCCTCGAAGGAGGCTGGTAGAAACCTTACACTTATTAAGCCCGACCAAGAAGTGCGGAAAATGCTAGAACAAATTTGTCGAGAAATTGTGAGTGAAGTACAAAGGCCATCGGGGATTCGTCGGGACGCCATGTTACGGTGGGCACCTGAATTGAGTGAGGGGGGCATCTTCACAAATATTATTGAGCAGGATGGACAGGGAGTGGTGAGAGAATTCGACGAATTCGTCGTATCGGTGCACGAGCTCTTATACCCGGAGTCCAAGGTTGAGCGGAAAGAAACGGGTCCAGGCCCCGAAAGGAACGCAAAGGATGTCCCCACGAACCAACGCCAGGCGTTCCGAATACAGATATACGCACCGCTTTCGCGGATACTAGACAAGTTAAGGGCCAGAGGAATCATTAACGCTGAGGGAAGACCAACCTCCGTACCTGTCCTCGCGACCCAAGACGATGTCACTATCACGCAATGGTACGGAAGTGTGGCGCACGGTTTCTTAAGTTATTACCGATGTTGTGATAACCTCTACAAGGTCAAAAAGGTGGTAGACTATCAGCTCAGATGGTCCTGCCTACACACTCTATCACACAAGATGAAAGCCAAGGGCGTGGGTAAAGTCATAGACAAATATACCCACGAGCTGCAGGTGGAAACGGCGAAGGGCCCAAGGGTATATTTCCCTACACCTACTGAACTGAGGGTTATGGGGAAACAATTCTTGGTGAAGAGCATCAAAGACCCGGAGAGAATCCTTTGTCTGATGGTCTTACGCACCACTAGGCACCCCGCAGATAGATGCTCGGTTATAGGTTGCCTGGAAAGTAAGATCGAAATGCACCATATCCGTGCGCTGAAACGCAGTGGAGCGGGCACCCTGTCGATAGTCAACTCTAGCAGCGACCGAATCAGTGGGCTAGAAGCTCTTCACGCGGCGCTTAACCGGAAACAAATTTCCCTATGCAGGGAGCACCACAAGGCGATGCATGCGGGGGATATCAGTCTGCAGGATATAGATGTATCTGTGGTTCTGAACCCGAAACCAAGAAGAGGGCAGGCCTGTGACTCTCGATGATTAGATTCTACAACGAAAAAGATTGGGGGTGGGAGCCGTATGAACGGTAACGTTCACGTACGGTTCTGTGAGAAGGGTTGGGAACGGAAATGCCCCCATTCCCTTACTCTCGATGGTATTTCTTACCAGTCTATGCGATTCCTCGAAGTATACCTAACAAATTAGGGGGTGTAGCCGCCATAGGACTAGTTTTTGTGTCATTATTGGCTCTACCTTTCATTAACACTTCATATGTGCGTAGTTCAAGTTTTCGACCAATTCACCAAAAATTGTTTCGGCTGCTTGTAGCAGATCGCTTGCTTTTAGGTTGGATCGGATGTCAACCCGTGGAAGCACCATATGTTACTATTGGACAAATTGCTTCAGTGGTTTTTTTCTTCTATTTTGCTATAACGCCCATTCTTGGCAAATGTGAAGCCAGATCAATCAAAAATTTTAATGCTTGCGAGGCGCGTAGCGTCCTAGCAAGCTTTCTCACTTCTATTGGCTTGCTTCGGTGGTGAAATCCAAAGCTACCACCAGCCCTCCGGGCCTTACGCAATTCTCCCTTTTTTGGACCAATAATAATTAATATCCCAAAGGTTATTAGTTGCACCAAGTATATCGCACTTCGATGGGAGCTACCGAGGGAGACGATGAGATCCCCATGAAACCCCTGATGATGACAGCACTCGTAAACGTAGTACTAATGACATCAGTATTAGTGACAGCAGTACTACTGCTGAATCCGGGGGCAACCATAAAAAAAGGATGCCTCGCTCATCTTCTGGCCTTCCTCTCTACAGGAAAGGCGGGGGCAATATGACCGGGAATAAAAGCATTACGGGACTTCGCCCGCCGTTCGTCGTCCCATTTGACTCCGGATCTGGAGCTGGTGATAAAAGGTTCAGGGCCTTTTGCGAACCGCCGTGTCTAATCCAAGCTTGGTTCCCGAGCATCGTTTGAACGTTTCCTTCCCTATTAAATTGAGGAATAGCAATGATGTACTTCCGTAACGTCCCGGGTTTCTTAAATTATTGAAACTGTAGGGCTTCTATACGCTGTGTTATTCCGAAATTCCCATTTTTTCCGTAGGACCGACCCCCCCCCGACCCGGCGGGCGACTGTGAGTTCAGGAATTATCGTCCTCTGGGCCTCGTAGAGAGTGCCAAATATAGGGTGGTAAATAAAATATTATGCCCGTTGGTGAGAATATAGAGTCTACACCAAGAATTTAACCTTCCAATTCTTATGACTCCTTTTCCGAGTCAAATCGTGTGCGGATAAGGCGCTAATTGATCAACAGCGGACGCTTATTGATCCATTACCCGACCTCGAGCCTAGTTTTAGGCGGTTGAGAAGCTCGTCATATGACGCGCAGCGAAATGCCTGAGGGGACTGGGGGGGTAGCTAGCCCAACGAGCCAGTCCCCGGACTAATTCGGCGGTTAGGCACGTAGTGCTCTCGCTTTGGTACGAAAGGTCCGAAGGCACGGTCCGAAGGATACTTTATTTCTTTTGAAAAATATATATATGAATGAAAAACAAATATATAACTATCTACCGGTTTTGCGAAAAAAGAAAGATACGATTTATGGATAACCTATTGTTTTTCAAATCTCTAATAGCTACTTCACCGAAAAGGACACATAAATGTCGAACGGTATCTAAAGCACCTGAAAACTGCGCGAAGATGCCCAAGAGCATCCAATTCCGAGCATTCGGTGGAACCGGTGAACCATTTGTACGTTTGGATTTCCGAATGGGGCAGAGGGCCTTTAGCTATGAAAGGCAAAGGACAAGGGCCTTTCTAAGCTTCAGCTCTCCCCGCCCTGGTGGAAGAGGAGGTTCGGCTTGGACCGAGCGTCTTCGTGCCCTTTGGAAACACTGTCAAAAAGAGCAGTTCAAGGAAGAGGGCCTATTTCGGCTCATGAAAGACATAAATCTGTGGATAGCGGCCTATAAGAAGCTGTCACCAGGCTCGAAGAACGGTGGTGAAAGACCGAAAGGCACCTTGATCAAAGCACTAGAAACACTGAGAGACTCTGTGATAAACGAGGGGAGCCCTACGGGCCGCCGCCAGAGTTGTCCCAAGGGGCACGAGACTCGAGGGACAGGGGGCAAAGCCCTGGGTCCGGAGGGTACGAAGGATACTTCTTTGGCTTTGCGGAAGAAAAGCCGAAGACCGGAAATGGATCGTATATTTACGCACACTTCTTTGCCCCGTGTCCCGCGGACCCACAAAGTGTCTCGTGCCCTTCGGGTCGTAGATCCTTCAGACGCTTCTTTAGCTTCACGGCGGGGGCTTACCCAGAAGGACAAAGATATACTGGTACAGGAAGTGATTCGCAGCATCCCAGAGACGGTTTACGAACCGTACTTCCTTTCGTGTTCTCATGGATTTCGACCGGGGCGCTCCCAACATACCTGCTTGAAGCAGATACGCCGTGACTTTGTGGGTACCGTCTGGTTCGTAGAGGGTGAAACGCAATCCTTCAATAAAATAGATAAGCAAGTGCTTATAGGCCTCATGCGGCGAAAAATTCGAGACAACAGATTCTTGAACCTGGTTCAAAAGGAGCTGGAAACGAGCCTAAAGGCCGTAGGAGCCGAGGTCGCCATCACGGCCAAAGGGGGGGGAGTTGCCCCCCTTCTATGCAACATAGTGCTGCATGAGCTAGACCTTTTTGTTATGCGATTGAAACGTATCGTTGACAGGGGGCGGCGTTGGGCAGTCAATCTGGAGTCCAAGGAATTGTGGCGTCAATCTGCGCTGGCTCTAATCGACCGCACTCCGGTACACATAGCCAGGGTGACCTCCCGGGGGGGGCCCGCCGAAGGCAACCCCCCCGGCCACCCGCAAGAAACCCGGCAAATAAACTATGTGCGCTTCGCAGATGATTTTCTCATTGGAGTCATTGGTCCAAGAGCTCTGGCGGAAAGGATACGCGGCTTGGTTACACGATTTATTGAAGTGCGGCTCAAGCTCAGCCTGGATAAGACCCGTGAATCCATTCAATCTCGCTCGAACACGCTACCCGCGCACTATGTGCCTATGGGTCCGAAGGAGGCATGGCCGCCGAAGGCCGGAAATAACTTTACAATTTCCGCACACGCGGCTGCGGGGAAAAGTAAGAAACAAATTTTTTGCATAAGGGGTGGGGCAAAGAAGATTGCTTTCCTTGGATACCTTATTAGTCGCGATTCGACCTACCTTAGACGGGAACGTAGGTACGGAATACGTAGATATGGTGGGCTTAGTTTACTTGTAGATATGCGTAAAGTTATAAACCGTCTGGCGGAGAAGGGATTTTGTGATAAATCGGGTCACCCAAAACCTAATTTTGCTTACTTTCAGTATCCCCAAACCTACTCGGTTGCCCGCATGGCTTCCATTCTACGCGGCCTTGCCAACTATTACCATCTTGCGAACTCCAAACGCCGATGTGTCACACGCTTGAGCTACATACTACGTACGTCATTGGCCAAAACATATGCCGCCAAATTCAAACTAGGCACAGCAGCTAAGGTTTTTGCCAAGGGCGGCAGGGACCTTTCAAAACCAATTAAGGCTAGGAAGGGCCTCAACAAGGTCCCCAGGGTGTCCAATCGGGGGGGGGCGGGGAGTGAACGGCACTTTTCGCCAGCCATTCCCTACACGCGATATGGGCAAATAAAGCTACCCGACACGAAACCGCTAACCAAAAACTGGCAACCGAGCCAATTCATTGCCCGCCAAAACTGGGAAACGCTTAGAGGCATACGATTGTTTATAACCACGGGTAAACTTGAGTCGGAGAGCCAGGTGATGGCTAATCATCCCAGCACTTGATGATGATATCGTGAGAGTGCACGGGGGGGGCTCCGCAATTGAACTCTTTATTCTATGTATTCTGTTGTCCCCGAGGAAGAGGTAGTTACGATGATAAAAAAAAATCAAATTTTGTAATCCCGCAGGATACAACATACTTCGTTGGCGAGACTTCTTCGGCTTTACGAAAGGAGCGCCGAAGGCCAGGGTCCGTAAAAAGAGGAGACTCTCTCCTACGCGCTGCCTTCGTTCAGTGAAAGCCAGTGATATGAAGAGGGGTCCGCTTTTAACCTATCAGGTTGAAGGCGCTTAAAAATTAATATATATAAATTTTTCAAATACATATATATATATATATATATATATATATATATATATAAATGGAAAAAATATATCTACCGGTTTTACGAAAAAAAAGAGACGATTTATGCATAACCAATTGTTTTTCAAATCTCTGATAGCCACTTTACCGAAATGGATACATAAATGTCAAACATCGAAACATGAAAATGTATTATATACCAACCCGAACAGTCTATTTCAATTATTATATTTCCTGAAGTATCATACCAATACGCGTTTTAAAGTTTTGATTGATATTTGTGGCGTTGATCATCCCTCTCGAAAACGAAGATTCGAAGTAGTTTATAATTTACTTAGTATCGACTACAATACGCGCATACGTATATTAACAGGTGTGGATGAAATCACTCCAATTTGTTCGGTAGTCGGTATATTCCCATCGGCCGGCTGGTGGGAACGAGAAACTTGGGATATGTTTGGTGTGTATTTCTCCAATCATCCCGATTTACGACGTATATTAACAGATTATGGTTTTGAGGGTCATCCATTAAGAAAAGACTTTCCTTTAAGTGGATATGTGGAAGTACGGTATGATGATTCGGAGAAACGTGTGGTTTCTGAACCTATTGAGATGACTCAAGAATTTCGCTATTTTGATTTCGCAAGTCCTTGGGAACAAATGTCGCGCAGTAACGGGTCGAATCAGAAGTAAGCCAGCACCAAAATATTTCATGTTGCTTAAAGCCCGCCCTCCTGAGTGACTACGGAATCGCATGCTTGGCTCGGTAGGCATCCGCTTCGTCTTTCTCTCGCCAAACTAGGTTTTTACAAGCAAGTTGGAACAGCTCAGCTTCGCTGAGCTTTTGAGTCCGAAGGATACTTCTTTGGCTTTGCAAAAGAAGCGCCGAAGGCCGGAAATGGCTCGTAGATTTCCGACAGCGGGATATTTCTGCGCTTCGCGCCTTTTCCCAGATGGGGCTGCGGCGGCCTGGAGGGAGCCTTTGCGTTTGATTGGCCGGCGCTGGGGCCCCCCCCTGTCTCGATTTATCATCTAAGATGATAAATTGGTAACAATCTTAAGGTTCAGATTGCGGAATTATGGATTAGTCGATGTTTCCATTCATTTATGAACAAATTGGCTGGAGCTGAACTCTCCACTTTATTAGAACAAAGAATTACCAACTATTACACCAAATTACAAGTGGACGAGATCGGTCGAGTGGTTTCAGTTGGAGATGGAATTGCACGTGTTTATGGATTGAACAAGATTCAAGCGGGAGAAATGGTGGAATTTGCCAGCGGTGTAAAAGGAATGGCTTTAAATCTAGAAAATGAAAATGTGGGAATTGTTATATTTGGTAGTGATACTGCCATCAAAGAAGGAGATATTGTAAAGCGCACTGGATCTATTGTGGATGTTCCGGTAGGAAAGGCCATGTTAGGTCGTGTGGTTGATGCGTTAGGAGTACCCATTGATGGAAAAGGTGCTTTAAGCGCTGTAGAACGAAGACGTGTAGAAGTGAAAGCCCCAGGGATTATTGCACGTAAATCTGTGCACGAACCAATGCAAACGGGATTGAAAGCAGTGGATAGCCTGGTTCCTATAGGTCGTGGTCAACGAGAACTTATAATAGGAGACAGACAAACTGGAAAGACCGCTATAGCTATTGATACCATACTGAACCAGAAACAAATCAACGCACAGGGCACCTCCGATAGTGAAAAATTGTATTGTGTGTATGTAGCGATTGGACAGAAACGTTCAACCGTGGCACAATTAGTTAAGATTCTTTCAGAAGCGGGTGCTTTAGAATATTCTATTATTGTAGCAGCCACGGCTTCGGATCCAGCTCCTCTGCAATTCCTGGCACCATATTCAGGTTGTGCTATGGGAGAATATTTTAGAGATAATGGAATGCACGCATTAATAATCTATGATGATCTGAGTAAGCAATCAGTGGCGTATCGACAAATGTCATTATTATTACGTCGACCACCAGGTCGTGAGGCGTTCCCAGGAGATGTCTTCTATTTACATTCTCGTTTATTAGAAAGAGCCGCTAAAATGTCAGACCAGACTGGTGCGGGTAGCTTGACTGCACTACCTGTGATTGAAACACAAGCTGGAGACGTATCCGCTTATATTCCTACCAATGTGATTTCCATCACGGATGGACAAATTTTTTTGGAAACAGAACTCTTCTATCGTGGAAGTCGACCTGCTATTAACGTGGGATTATCTGTGAGTCGCGTTGGTTCTGCGGCTCAGTTGAAAGCCATGAAACAAGTATGCGGTAGCTTAAAACTAGAATTGGCACAATATCGTGAAGTAGCCGCTTTTGCTCAATTCGGTTCAGATCTTGATGCTGCGACTCAGTATTTATTAAATCGTGGGGCTAGATTAACTGAGATACTTAAACAACCACAATATAGCCCAATTCCTATTGAAAAACAAATCGTGGTTATTTATGCAGCTGTCAAAGGTTACTTAGACCAAATACCCGTCGTTCTCATAACGCACTATGAGCAAGAGCTATTGAAATCTATCGACCCAGGTATACTTTCCGCTATTGTACAACAAAAAAACATCACTGAGCAAATTAGTAGTCAACTGGCTCTCTTTTGCCAGAAATTTACGCAGAGCTTCTTAGCAACTCATCAATCATAAAAAAAGAAGGGGGGGGGCGAAGCAGCTATTTGCTTCACCCCTCCCCCCTCCGGGTATCGGGTAGCCCTGGCTTATGAGAAAGGTAGAGCATGGGCAGGGGGGTGGCGGTTGCCTGCGGGGATTATAAGCTTGGCGTTAAGAAATGTCGATCCTCGTACGAGCGCGGCAAGCGGCGCCAAAGACACAACTACAGTTCGCTGTACTCGGTGGCCGCCGCGAGCGCGGAGATGGAGGTGGAAACCCCGGAATGAATTATCCGGTGGATGCGCTGAGAAACAGAACCCGGCCGACACGGGACCTAATACCTTCTGCATGGAAGATGTGCGGGCTAAAACGGGCGCGTACTTGGAGTCTACGGACTCCGTAGCAAAAGTTCTAGCCAGGAACGTGATTTCTTGCTACAGAGTCAGTCTTTTTTGAATCTTCGGAGGTACATTTATCTATTTCATTTTATCCCCTACACGTGCCTGCCGAGCCTGCTTTAACTCGGCCGAGCTTTCCAGAGCCCGAGGATCGGATAGCCGCCGGATGCAGGGAAATCTCGCATGTCTGGTTCGGGGCCTTCGTATGGGTTAGAGAAAGTAACTTCGGGCAGGGTAACCCTGTTTAGGCACATAGGCTCTTTCCCTCTATTCTGTCGGACAGGTCTTTGGTTTCGTGGTGACCGCCCCCTGGGCCCTGGCTCCAACCCTGCAGTGAGACACAAAAGAAGCTATTGGAGCAAGTGCAAGGGCATCGGTGCGCGTAGCGCCCCTTGCACTTGCTCTTTTTGAGGGCAAGTGCTTCGATAGGAAATGCTAAGATTCGAACTTAGATTGGTTAAGGATTTGTTAGGAACCAATAAAGCCTTGCATGCAATGGCTTATAACTTACGGGTTATATCAAAAACCCTATGATCATCGACGCGAAACAATAAATTAAAAAATTTATTAGTGTTTACTTTTTTTCTATGCTATGCTTTGGTTGGAGAGAGCTGAAAAAAAAAAGCTTTGAGTTTTGAAATCTCATCCTTCTCCTTACGTTGCGGGTCAAGCGTTTCATAGACCCGAGTCAATTCTCCATTAGGATCAGTCTGTACTTGATGTTAAATTTTATTTTATTTATTAATGCGTCAAATCGGCTAACCAACGTTGGATCCAAGGCCAAGTCTGACGACAAGTCTAACAATTGCCTGTACGCCAGGCAGATTGCATAAATAATTTCCGTATTTCATTTATTCGAATTCGAGCTTTCCTCAGACTTTTTTTTTGCCCTTCACGTATTTATCCTCCACACTATCTGATTGAATCAGATCTACGGTATGGAAACTCCGCTCCTTGAGAATGAGTTTTAAAACCCCGAGAAGGCCGAAGCAATACAGCAATTCTGCGCGTTTCGATTCGAATTGTTCCTTCATTTCCGTGCGCCTCGCGAACCTACCCAAGTTCATAGAAATAACGTCTAGGGGTCCTTAGCCCGTAGCCGCGCAAACTCGAAAATCACCTGCATCCGTATACCAAAAAGCTGATCGAGGTTGCCAAACCTTAATATTAATAAATATTAACTTCCTTTCTGGCAAGTTTAGCCCTATTCCGAGAATTTCCACAGAACCTGCAATATGGGGTTTAATCGGAGTTAAATCAACGTCGTTCTTCACACTTTGCAATTCCAGTACGGTGTCCAACTAATGAAACCCAAGTGTATAAAAGTTTTTGGGTTGTTGGTTGGGCCAGTACAATCCTCTCAGAAATCTTTATCGTACTGGGCAAACCAGTCCGAATTCGGAATTACAAGTTTCAAAATATCCATCCAATTTGCGCTCTTGTTGTCGCTGCACACGCGAAATAGTCGAAAAACCTTTGGTTATATATTTAAGACTTGTTATTCCACAATCGGGTACGGCCGCAGAAGCAAATATGCAGGTGTCCATTTGGCAGCTGTCAACAAATCAAAACATATCGAGTTGGAATTGAAAGAAACATTATCTGGGTAATAACATCTTTTTTTTCAATCTGTTCCTCGTTTTCCGGAAATGGTTCTTCGTCCGGATATTTTCTTTCTTCGTTTTTCAATATTGTCACGAAATTTCTTAAAATTTCAAGCTGCTTTCTCTTCTACGCTGTACGGAGAGTAGCTAATTAGGCTAGGTTTAAAACTGGCTAATATATAAGTTATCCAATGTTGGACATCGATATGCACATTGTTAAAAATTGTCCTCTTCCAGTCGTAAAAAACGAACTTCTGTATCATAAAGATGTCGACAAGAATCTATAGGTGAATGGACTTCTTCCGAAATAAATTTAGCCATTTTCGAGGTAACCCCCATAACTTTATCTGGTCCTATGGGTGGAGTATTAAAATAATGATTCGTCGACGTTGGTTCGTATGACATTTGAAAAATCCCGGTGTCTCCCAATTCTTTAACACTTACCCTACCATTACAAAGTTACGAGTCATTTAAAGCTTCGGATTCAATCGATTCCAAGGATCGAGCAACAATTTTTTGACCGTAACGTTTAATACAAATTCGGTTCCAAGGAATAATTATCACATTTTGTTGGAAGAGGGCCTCGTCTATGAATAACTATATTTTTTGGCTAAAGCACGTCATGAGTGATGTATAGGAAACAACTAAAGTTATAGAATAACCGGAAGTTAGAGTGTAGCTCCTCCGAATGAATTTGTGGCTTTTTACTCCGGAAGTAGCTAGCTGTATAGCGTTTCAGGAGACTTCAAGGTCTCATGAAAAATAGGTCTAAGTTATACTATTTTATGGTCATTTCTAAGAATATGCTTTATGAGTACGTCGCGACTTTGTATTAATAGTTGTTTCGTCATAAAAGCTAAAATGGATATTTTGCCTGCTTTACAGCTACTGAGAGAGCTTCGTAGGTTTTACCACGCCCCGGTGGAGCTGTAATTGATGCGACCTTGGCCTTTTCATAGTTAGTATTCAGAAAGGGTTTAATTATTCGCGGCAGGAAAACTATCTTCCTGTTCCTCTATGGGCGACATTGTGCGATGGTTAGAAATAGTCGAAATTTCTGAATGAAACATGCGGCGGTACTTGTTTCGACAATAGGCATGTTTGCACAGGGCGGGCTCCGCCCTATAAGGACTAGGTCTGTATAGGGCGGAGCGGATCGGTGCTTAAGCTGCACAAATTGCTGAGACGTCTAAATGCTTTCCTTGATAGCTGGAAGTTCTTCAAAAGTATGAAATGCCGGAGGGCTCGGGACCATCCATTCAAGTGTCGTTGAATTCTGTTCAACAGCCCAAGGACTTGGAGCACACTTGTTTTCACTGGTTAGAGTAAGAAAAACCACTACAAAGAAACAAAAAATCCCTACTACAGAAACGTATGAGCCAAAACTACTAAAGGCATTCCATCCAGCGTAAGCATCTGGATAATCAGGAATGCGACGTGGCATACCTGCAAGCGGTTTTTCCCTTATTTATCAAATGTTAATGGATTGTGACTAAATATTTTTCTTTTGTAAACTTCTTCATCTGGAATTAGTCCCTCAGACGTTTCGGTGTGTTTAAATCCCAATGTTGAATCAGTTATTTTATTGGTATTAAGAACTGGTCCAATGATAAATAAGGAATATCCTTTATATTTCTAACGAGGCCGGACTATATCTTCACCCTAATTGTCTGGGAGCATCACGTATAGTCTCTGAGGATCTTATTCGTCGGCGTTGAGATTAGACTTTGGTTTCCTGCTGATTGTCCAATCCCTGAGATGGTTACTGCTCGAAGTGAGTATCAAGGGCTCTAAGGAATTTCCAGCGTATAGTGATGTTTCACTCCAAATTTGACTTTGGAAGTGGGCCTAATATTGACCTAGGAAATGCATAGGAAAGAAAGTCGGATTCACACCAAAGAAAGTAATCCAAAAATGAATTTGACCTAAAGTCTCTGGGTATTGAAGACCAGTTATTTTACCTATCCAGTAATAGAATCCCGCAAATAGAGCAAAAACGGCTCCCATAGAAAGAACGTAATGGAAATGTGCAACCACATAATAAGTCAACCTTACCTAGATATTTTCATATCCACTTGGACTATATCATCGCTCCGTCGATCCCACCATTGACCAACAGATGCGTTTGGCCCATAGTCTCTGAGAATCCTACTCCCCATAAAGCGTAAAGGCCGTAGGGCCGAAGGGTGGTCCGACACTTTGGCTCGTAAGGGCCCGCCCGAGGGAGGGTCCTCTCTCGTTGGTCTCGGATAAATCCCGGAAATCGTAAATTTACGGAACGTCCTTCGCCTTCTTTTTGTCCGAAGTGCCCCGACCTGTCGGACAGTCCCACGCACGCCCCACGGCCCTTTTTTTCGAGTTTGGTTTCCGGCGGATTGTCCATTTCAGTAGAGTTTAGATCTACGTCATACTTGGGATTATTACTGAAGCCCTGGGAAGGCCGCAGCTAAGACCCGGAAAACGTAAAGCAATAAACTTCACAGTATCTGCCCTTTCTCCGTCTGGTTATTTTACCCAAAGTCCCCCTACGCGCGAAACGTTACGGCCCTGTAAATCGATCGTCAAGCCGTTTCCGATCGTAGGAAGAAGGGCTGAGGACCAGAAATGGCTTGTAGATCTCCGATATTTGGCCAGCGCTACGCGCGTAGCGCATAAACCTAACAGTTTATCGACCGCAGGTATCTCCCCGAAAGGTTATAGGCCCGCTGTAGGCCGGCCAATAAGCCCGGGGTAAAGGGCTTTACTATTTACGGGTTTACGTTTTCTGGGCGACTTCAGCGCCGGAGCGCAAAAAAATATATTTTTTTTGCTCGCTTCTTCCCCCGATCCGGATTCCCTTGAGAATGAAGTGAAAGGCCTCTAGTACTCAAGTCTTTAGGAATTTCCCGCATACAGCCAAATTTAGCCATGACACTTTTGCACGGGCTCAAGCCCCCTTTTTGTTTTTATAAAAAGCCGATATGAATTTATGAAATTGGAACAACTTCTCTCCACCTAAACTAATAATGTCATTACGACTAAAGAAGTCTATAACTCTTGCTAAAGAATTACGATTATGAGTCTCTATCAAATAGATAGGTTTCCCATTTTTAACAGCGATTAATCTAACTTGATTAGGTAGACTGAATTTGGTAGAGACACTCTCCAGAATATAATGATCGGAAGCTTTAGATATACCGAATGAATGTGAACCATTCGATCTAATACAGGAATAACCTTCAGCAGTTGTAAAACCTACGAACCAATTATCGAAATAAGATAGGTTAGTTAACTCTAATGGAGTCAACTCTCTAGATACAGGTTCTAAGAAATGCTTCATAAACTGATACTCTTTTAAGGAAATTCTATTTAGAAAGCAGAATCGTGAAAATGAATAACGAGTATAAGCATTAGTAGTTACTAAAGGATAATCTGTTAATATACCTAAAACTACCTCTATCTCAGTTTTGTGATCTATTTGTAAAACAACACATTTTTTTTGGATATATATCTGACCTATATTCAGAACTTGTGATAATTGCTTTAACATAAAATGGTTGCCTGCCGTATATTTCAATTTAATAATAATCCTAAACTGTAATATTGTCTCTCTCCAACGATTAACTTGAATTGAGCCGTCACCGTCAATAAGACCTACAAAAAATTGTTTCATAGCTTCCGTATAATTAACATCCCGCTTAGGGCAAGGTTCAAAGAGATAATAGTGCATAATAGTTTATCATGTAGAGCAATATCTAGCCCAGAATTGGCCAATACTATTCCAGTGAGCCCCCCTACCGTGAACGAAAATATGAACCCTACAGCGAATAACATGGGTGTTTTGTATTGTATTGACCCCCCCCACATGGTTGCAATCCAACTAAAAATCTTTATTCCAGTAGGCACGGCTATAATCATGGTAGCCGCGGTAAAGTAAGCACGCGTATCAACGTCTAACCCTACAGTAAACATGTGATGAGCCCATACAATAAATCCAAGAACTCCAATACTGATCATGGCGTACACCATGCCTAGATAACCGAATACGGGTTTTCTTGAAAATGTAGAGACGATATGACTAATGATACCAAATCCTGGCAGAATTAGAATATGAACCTCAGGATGCTAATGGACTATATCTTCATCTCCAATCGATTAAAACAATTTGTTTTATTTAGCTGGATCTAGATGATTACCTCTCTCCGGATATCTCAAAGAACGCTCGAATCCTTTTTTCGCCTGACAATGCCCTGGCCCTTTCGATTTAGCTATCCCAGAAGGGTTGCGTAATAGATGAATGTATGAATGAGAAATCATTAGCTCTAGCTGAGTCATACCTGAATACCACAAAACCCGTCCATCCCGGCTTTCATGATAATAGCTAGATCCACCGCTATATTTTTCGGTATCTTTTCATCTTTCCGACCCATACCCAAACTAGGTTGGAAGTTTATTCGGTCAATGTTAAAACAGCCATCTCCAAATCCGGCAACCCAAGCGTTCTCTACCGTTAAAGGTTTTAGTTCGATAAATTCTATTATCATAGCATAACAGAAGACTCTTCACATTTGTTTTTGCTTGCTTATTGTTCTCATTCTCCCATTCACCAAATCAACTAATCTTTTTATAGCCGATCTATTATGCAATTTTCAACGAAAGCTGCTGGAGTGATATACAATCCTCCGATCGACCGAATAAAGATTCTTTTTTTGAAACGCCCTAATTTTTGGCGGCTTTGAAAAAGTACAGGTTTGTACTTCTTTCGTATGCATTGTTACTTCACAGCTTATATATCCAGCCTTTGAAATGGCCGCCCAGCTAACCAATTTCAAAAAAAATTTATACTCATTATTTATTGTTTCGATGGGAGATGCGCTGCGTGTAGTCTCTGAGGATCCTTCACCTGTTTGTAAAGTCAAAATATTTGTTTCATTCATTTACATTTTACTTATTTTTCGAAGTTTCCTGCTGATCGTGCATTGCCTGTAGAACTGAAAATCCAATTCAGATCTAGATATAAGCTTTTCACAGGTTCAGGCGTAAAAAAATCTATTTTTTTGCGCACTTATGAACCGAGTACTTAATGGCATTTAGCCTTTCCAGCAAATAGCGGCACTATTTAATTTGGGATTGCTCCCAAATGCGGCCATCCCGTGGTTATTTTTTGACCGAAGAACCGGAAAAGATGCTGGTATAAAATGGGATCCCCGCCACCGGCAGGATCGAAAAAGGTTGTATTAAAGTTTCTATCAGTTAATAACATGGTAATTGCACCTGCCAATACTGGAAGGGATAATAAAAGTGGGAAAGCTGTGACTAAAACGGACCACACAAATAGGGGTAATCTATGCATGGTCAATCCGGGGCCCCTCATATTGAAGATAGATAGGGTCAGTCGATGCTGCCCTCCGAACCATACGTGACAATTTCTCGTCATACGGCTCTACCTCAGAAAACTTAAATTGCTGAGTTTATTGTATGAAGTCTATCTCTATAATAGCTGGGTCACTTTATTTATAGAGAGAGCTCGGGGCTTAACCAGGTTTACTTACTAATAGGATGATATTATCCGAATTTCCTACCTATTAAGCTCCCCCGCATGATAAGCTTGGTGGTGAGCTCCACATAATCGAATCTGTCTTCGTTCGTACGCCCCTAACCATTCCTGGTAAGTTGCCTTATTTACTCCAATTTTGGCTCGAATGTCGCGAAGAGCCCTTACGTGAAGCATCTCCACGTTCTTACTTATCACCACAGATGACGCAACCCTGCCCTAACCCAGACTTGTAAAGTTTCCCAGCCCAAGAAACCTGGCTGGATAACCGAATCCGGAGTAGACATTGGACTCTCCATTTCGTAATGGTGCAGAACCACCTTATAGTTATTTGGAATGTTCAGCCTGCTCTTGGTATTCGGGCACATAAAATGAGCTCCGAATTAAACGCCTTTTTTCCAGTTCAGAGCTTCCATTCCAAAGCTAGGGTTAGAGCGCATAAGGTAACTAGGAACCATATCACTTTTTGCAGATCCCCTCTATTACCCGCAAAAGAGTAATAGTTAAGCAGTCCTCTAATCTTATGATTGTATAAAGCCGCCAGGATATCAGAGTGCGATAGTTCCACTAGTCCTCTCATCGCAGTTGGGTACATTATAGTCATATGGTTTCTTTTAGAATCCCCCTTTAATTTGAACAGCAAGTCTTTTATGGGAGCATCGTTCGGGTCTGCCCTTTCCGTGTGATATTGGAACCTTCGATCATGTAGAATGGCCTTTCCTTTCTGGGGTTAACATTCAGCCAGGGCCATTTGCTACCCAAATGTGTGATGAGAATCTTATCCACATTTAGCTCTAGACCGCACGCTTGTTCAAGGAAGCTCTTGATGGATCTCCGCTCCTATTTCCTCGGCCTCGTTTCTGGTGCCGTAGATGAGTAAGAACTACGAAATCGTCAGCGTATCTTATGTAACTTAATCGTCGGAAATTAGGATCAATCACATCGTATTTAGGATTTATCCCCATTTCCATCAGCATAGCTTTTCGAACCGCTGGATTATTAGAATATTTTCTTTTCCTGTTGTTCACTCACGTCTATTAATCCCTTTCTCGAATCTGTTTCACATACTGAGCATGAATTGCTCTGGTTCGTGTAAAACTATGTTACATAGGAATGGACTTAAAACACTACGAGTACCCGAATGGATGACCTTTTTCTAGCTCGATGTAAGCCGCTTTCAGGTCGGGTTTTCATAACCAGTTCTAGGGCCCGTTGACATTTCGGCAAGGCCTCAGCCTTTTCATGACGGTGGAGTACGGTATCTCATTTAAGCCGTTAGATATATCTCCCTGAATAACCCATGAATGGTGACTGCCTATCAAATGGATAAAACGGAGGGCAGAGTGACATTATCTACCCGGTCTGAATCCGTGGGAGCTGTCTATAAATTGTTCTTAACATATGGCTCCCAAGACTAATTGGAGTGCTTCTTGCACTATCCTTTCTATGGGAGAGGCGATAACATCTCCCGTTGGTCGAGCATTACGTCCCTCTCCCTAGGGTCTGGTGCGCCAGTTTCGTTCTTTACTTCTGCGAGTTTTTCCCCCTTGTCTGACATAAAAAGTCCGGCGTTGGAGCCCAGGGGCTTTTAGCGGGCTTAGGTATAAGTACTCTTTGGGCAGGTTAAATTTGGGTCTATCTGACCCTTGCTCATACGTTCCGCAAGTTGTACAAACGAATTCCAGTCTAGCCCATCTAAGGTTTGACCATTTGCTCATCCTGGAGTCCTATTGCCAATCCTACCTTTGATACTCTCATAGCAATGAACCAGAAACATTGGATTCAGTATAATTATTATAAGTCCATTATAGCGTCCCTGGTTAGCTTTACAATTGTTCACCACTTTCTCAGCATATGTACTGGCGTCGCTCTGACAACAATTATTATGGGTGGGTTGACGAGAGGAGTTGCCCGAGACATTTGGAGAACTATGGATCGTGTTCTGACTAGTCGCCTTCGTGGCCTGGCTGGGTTGGCTTCCCTTCCCCTCACTACTACGGGACCTCTGAGCCCGCGCATCGTCTGTTGGACGAGCGGTTACTTCCCGTGGTTGCTCTATTTCCGTGTTTTCGCTCTTCTTCAGAGCACCTAGTGGTGTAAGGTCCTTGCGCACTTGCTTGATTGCTCAAGTCAGTTCCTATGCTGGAATTACTTGTGACTGTCCGACAGCCTCGACCGCTAACAGCATCAGTCAAAGCTTTCGCCCAGCTGGATCCCTGGGTTACTCCGCCACACACATACCGACGTATTCTGCTTGGGATATGTAGCCCCTTCTCGGGCAGTGGGTGCGTATCAAGTTGGTTAACCTGACTTTGACCACCCTAGCTAAGAGACACCACCAAGAAGGGCAGTCCCCTTTGGCGTCCCTCTCGACCAACTGCTCGCAAACATGATGGATTATTAGCCCAGGATGCCGCATTGGCCTGCTGCACGTATTTCCCTATGGAAGTCGGACATACGCGTAGGAATATGGTTATTATTCCTAACCGAAAACGAGCCTCGCACGGCGCACTTGTTATGAAATTAATAGAACCTAAAATGGAGGAAACACCTGATAAATGAAGGCTAAAAATTGCTAAATCAACAGATCCTCCGGAATGACTGGTTATACCACTTAAGGGTGGATAGACCGTCCACCCCGAACCGCACATGGAAGCTCCTTCTCATGTAAGAGTCTAATCGGCGGCATTTAGCCGGTACAGATTTGGAAAGCTACAATCTTTTCGACTAGTAGTCATAGTAGCTTTCAAAGCTAGTCTTTTTTGGGTACCCGACGCGCTCTCGTGAGGTTCGCTTCTATGCGAAAAGCAAACGCGTGACCAATCACGGAAGTCGATATATTTGGGGAAACCTCCTCGCAAAAAAAATAAGTATCTAACAGGTTTATTGATTCTAGGTTGGTGCCAGAAACACGGAAAACCCGCTATCCCCCCTGCTCACGGGTTTTGAACTCCGGGATGGTGCAGCGCATTGCCCAAGCAATGGTTGTCATAACATGTTGCAACAACAAAGCGAGATCTGATACGCCTTTCGCACTTTGCGTAGGACAAAACCGTATATGCATGTGAATGCAACAGCTTTTTCTTCACCGATGTCGTATTGAACAGCGAAGTGGCCATCTCGAACATGCTCGAAAACCAACCATTGGACAAGATGGGGCGGCGTTGTTTATCGATCTCTAGGTCGGGGAGTACCCGTTCAATAGGTGAAGCGCTTCTATTTTTGGGGTGCGCCTCTTGCCGTTGATGCGAGTGACTATTCCGAATACTGCAGGCATATTGTGCACCCGATCTATTCGCCTGAATGGTTAACATCGTATAACACGGTACCTACAATCCTTGCGCAAAGCTTTGGAACGAAAGGCGACTCGTCTTCACAACGAAAGACAATCTTTACGTTGAGATACCGATCCCCACAGCCCCTTTCGCTTTCAGTAGTTCTTAGAGAACCATCCCTCCCATTAAACTAGCCAAATAAGCATCAAGCTTATCGCCTGGTGGCTGATATTTGCCCGAACTGGACTCTTTTGGAGTTTCTTGGACTATTTCTTTAAGCTGGGAGCTCGCTTCACGTATAGTCTCTGAGGGGGTTTTTTTGACTTCCCTGCTGATCGTCCGTAGGATTTCCAGCATATAGTGAAGTTTTTGGGGTGGGCTGCGGCTGGCTTTAGCAACCCACCTCTACTAAGGCTGAGCTTAGAAGAAGTAACAATGAGGGTGGCAAAAGCCAAAATGAAATATTATTTAATCTAGGAAATGCCATATCCGGACTTCCTATAAGAATGGGAACGAACCAATTACCAAAACCACCTATCATCGCCGGCATAACCATAAAGAAGATCATTGAAAAAGCGTGAGCTGTTATTAACAGTAGGGGGTCAGTCGGGTCTTCTTACGACACAGCTGCCCTCAGAACCGTACGTGAGGCTTGCACCTCAAACGGCTCGCAACTCCGGTCTCCACTTATTGCTATGAACTTTCAATCTTACAATTGAACATCTCTCCATGGATCGTGTACAGAGACAGTGCTAACATTTCCGACTGAGATAACTGGCCGTTGTTATACGCACTATGATGGTGAGAACATAGGGGGATGCTTTCGTTTCAAGGCGCCCTCGGAATAAGAAGCGGAAGTGACGTATCGGATCCTGTCCTTAACGTCTTTGACATAACGGATATGATGCGTCCCCCCGACTTTCGTTGATCCGCAAAGAGCACATGCTCTAGGCGGCTCGGGTCGACCTCCACCAGCTAATATCAATAACCTGCTCAGCCCGGGCAATCGAATCGGGATTGTATAGGTGTATGGCTTCGTACGCACCTGGTCGAAATAGACTCATACCCGTAGCAGGACAAGCAAGGTACTTACCAAAGCGGTGAAAAGTCTTACTAGCTGTCTTCAGTTTGTATTTTGAAGCGAGGGTCAGGGCACAGGACATATGCAACACATGTACAATCTGATTAAGACTACTGCGGTTCGACGCGAACGAGTAGTAATTCAAGGTTCCCCGAACTTTATGATTGTAGAATTCCAAAATGTCTGCATGAGCCCATGGGGTTAGATTACCCCTCGCCGTGGGTACATGTTTCCCCGTTTCATTCCGTTTCACAAAACCTTTTTCTTTTAACTTGTGAAAAAGTTTCGTAATGGGGGCACAAACCCGAAGACGTTCTATCGAACGCTGCTTAATCGTCTTCGTGCGCACATGGAGGATCCGGTGACTACATCGGGTGCGTTTGCAGTATGCACCTAAGAAATGGAATCCCTTGTTTGCAAGGTGTGAGACCCTGGGTTTATCCAAACCAAGCTCTAACCCAAGACTCCGGTGCAGAAAGTTTTGTAACGACGCTTGAATCGCGAAAGTTTCTAACCGAGTTCCGCCTACCAAAATGACAAAGTCATCGGCATATCGTACATATAAAATTCTTTTAAAGTAAGGGTCCAGGGGATCCTCATCTTTCGACGGGATTAATCCGCGCTTAATCAGGAGAGATCTATCCCGTCTGTTCGCATTCATACGACGAGTTAATAGCTTGTACTCTGGGTTAAGTCTTCTACTTTTGCCCTTGTTAAATCGATCACGAAGTTTCATCACGAATTCGTCGAGGTAATGTAGTATGATGTTGCGGAGTAGCGGGCTCAGCACCGAGCCCTGCGAAATGCCTTCGTCACCACCTATGACCTGACCGGAAGTAGGATCCTTGTAACCCGCACGGAGAGCCCTCTGGAGTAATTCTAGCGTACGATGACACTTTACTTTTTGTGAAATTTTGTGAAGGATCGCTTCATGAGGTGTCGAATCAAAAAACTTTTGAATGTTTCCCTTCACAACCCAGGGATAGTGACCTCCTTCTAAGCAGAGCCTCTTTAATGCTGTGTGACAGCTTCGGTGGGGACGAAATCCATGTGAGCAATCTAGAAAAATAGGTTCATAGATGGCCTCAAGCACAAGCTCTAAGGCCTTTTGTACGATCTGTTCCCCGTAGCACTTTCTTTGGCCATTGATGCCTAAGGGACGCTTCTCCTTCCCGCCGGGCTTTGTAAGTCCTCGCGCGGGCGAGAACTCAAACAGGCCCTTCTTAAGTTTCTCACCTACTTGTACAAACCATTCCGGACCATCCAAAGTTTTCGCATTAGACCCGGGGGTCCCTGGCGTACCTCGGATGGATTCATAACACAAGGCCAAAAATGTAGGGTCTGATATGACATGAATCAGCCCATTGTATCTATTGTCCGGCCCTAAATAAGCTTGAATCTGTTCCGAAACGGACATACGGACACGGTCGGACCAGTCAGCTTTGAGGGCTGAGCCGGCGGAGCCGTTGGAACGAGACGATGTTTCGTTATCCGAGACCTCCGGGATAGAACAGTACGACCGAGAGCTAGGCTCCTTGACTGCCAGGCTGGATTGCAAAAATCCGAAGCTATTACGGGCCCTCCGAACCCCACCCCGATTGGGGCGGGTTATTTCCCCGGCTCTTACATGGTCCTTGTCATTCGTGTCCGGAAGACACTTCGATCCTTTCTTCGCAAAGCCGAGAAAGATCTTAGATCCTGAAGGGTTAGGCCCTTGCGCAATTAGCTGATTACTCAGCTGGTATCTGTGTATAGTGCCCCACATTCTTCCATGGACTGCGCACACACAATGTATTGTGCACAGTTCCGACCTCCGTAGAGGCTTACTCATCGTGCTCTTGCCATAATGTGCTGCTCGAGACAAGAGGTCTACTGTAATACGAGCATTGCGTGTCAAGTCAGTTATCCTGGCCGTACCTTCTGCTCTCTCAGGGCGTCCTAGCGGTGGCAGCCCTGCCGTTCCCCGATTTAGACTTGCTGCTTCCAAGTAAGCCACATTACTATGGCGCCTCTGCAAGTTGAGCCTGTGCCCTAGCTTGTTAGCTAGCCTGGATGGCACATAGAAGAGTGGATAGCTCTTCTTGTCGGACGATGTATATCCGGGCGCACCATTATAAAGTTGATGATTCCCACCAAGAATTTGATTGCCGGGTTGTGCTAATTCCATACGAATTAGTACTGAAAAGCATGTACCCATTACTCCAGCAATGGCACCGAAAATTAAATATAGAGTACCTATATCTGTCGAGTAAAGGATTAGCCCTTCTCGTGGAACCGTGCTTGATAGTCTTCCATCACACGGCTCTCCAAGAGCCTACTCTCGATTGGACGTATGCACCTGGAATTTTATGGGGCCTACTCCCGATCCAGTTCTCCAAACTACAATGACCTCTCGTGCAATTCATCGCGATATGATCCATACACGAAGGTATTTGCTTTATATTGATGGCAACCTCGAACAACGCTTACATTACCGTAACCTTGGTCACTACTGTTACCCCCGGTGCCCCTCGCGCACATGGTGCATTTACACCTTATCCTCAGAGCACGCCTCCGCGGAGCACCGCAATCGGAAGGAGCGCCCGAACATGGCGTGCGTAAATACGGTCCAGAGTCCGCATGTCAGAGCCACATTGGACGCCCCTCAAGAACATTCTTCTCATCCGTCGAATTTCGTTGGAGCTTAGAAAGCTTATTGTTTTTCTCCCCTCGTCATCCCTTATGACCATATCTCTCGATAATGCCCCGATGAGCTCCGTCGCCGATGCCTTATGCTTCCCGGCCATTGTGTGTATCAAGGACCAGCGTAAAAAATAATCCACGTAGTCTCGTACCTTGTGGAAATTGGCACAGCAACGATAGTAACTCAATTGGTCTCGGGCTACGGAGTTAAACCAAAGCACAATGTCTTCGTCGTTGAGTTGAATCAATCTAACCACACAACGAGGTTTATTATTTTCCGTAATAAGGCCCCGCGATTTGAGCTTTTTCCTTATCTCCTTTAATGGGGCGAAAATTTGCAGGGATAGCGCCTCGTATCGTCCCACGGGTCGAGCCTTTCCCCTCTCTTTATCAAAAGGGGTTCGAACTTTACACTCATCGCACCACTTGTCGAGTTTCCTCTCGAGGTTATCCATTGCTTCCCGCGCCTCATCCGGGGCAAAGTCTAGCCTGCTCGCTAAAGCCGAGTGGAAGTTTTTCTGCGAGTCCCGAATGTCGGTTACTAGATCCTTATCGGCTTGCATTTCTCTCAACAAGGCTTTAGCTAACTCCGCCATTTCCGGGGATTTAGGAAGGAGTTTTGTCAGTCCCGCAGAGTTCTGTTTCATCGACAATTTACCCAGCGCCCTAACCAAGGCATCGTGAATCGAGGAATCTTGGCGTTTGCGTTTTTGTACTCTTAGGGTAGAGATACGGTTCCTAACCCTCCGTCGCTTCTCCATGGCCTTGCTGAATCTCCTTCGAAGTTTCGAGGAGGGCGCAACTTTTATCTCCATTCCCAGAAATTTAACGCTTTCGGCGCTTATATGGGATATATCACCTTCGGCGAGTTCCAAGTGGAGCTTCGAATTAACGAACTGCACAATCCTACTCTTGACCGTGACCACCAGTTTCTTGGGTCCGGCAATACCTAAGAGGAAATTGCCCGCATATCGAACGTAAAATGCGCGTGCGTAGTTGGGGTCCTTCCAATCAGTCGGGGGCCCCGCCTTTCTCCAGACCGTCATGATTTCCGCCCGCGGCGGGGTCAGCGCTCCGAACGCCTTCGTTCTGGGCGTCCTCCTCGTAGCCGCCGTGGTTCCTTCGTCGACTCTTCGCTTGCGGCGGCCTCGTGAGAGTTCATTAGCCATCTTGGCCACTTCTTGGTCCAATTCGTGCAAGTAAATATTACAAAGTAGAGGGGCGAGAGACCAAGGGGGGGTCGACCAACGGGAGAGGACTGGTCCTTTAAGGGGGTCTGGCCCGCCGCCAACAAGTCCCGCGCTGAACAGTTTATGCACGAGATCCATCCACCTCTGATCTTCTATATGCTTTTGTAAGACGAAGACCAGCCTGTGTCGATCCATGGAATCGAAGCAACTTTTTATGCCAAATTCAAGGAACCACGACGCTCCTGTCCATTTCAGGCAAATTTGTTCTAACCCCGAGTGACATCCTCTTCCGGGACGGAACCCGTGGGAGATGTCCAGGAATATGGGTTCGTATATATGTTCCATCACTATTTTCATGGCTTGTTGAACAATCTCGTCGCTCCCGAGAGTTAAAGGTCTGAATTCACTGGGCTTGTTGGGCGTGGGTATCCCACGTGCGGCGGGTTTGAAACAAAACTGTTCGCTTCGAAGTAATTTGGCGGTTCTTTCGAACCACGCGCGATCTAGACTTTCCGGAGCCACTCGGCGAAGGAAGAGGTTTTCTCTTTCCTGGCCCTCCCCCTCCGGTATCATGTTACCTGTGTGGGACTTAATTTGTTCATAGGCCGCAATCAAGAAGTTCGGGTCCGTGCATATGGAGTAGATGTTTACAATTTTCCCGGATTTTTCGTTTCGTTCGAGAGTTTCGAGTTTCCGCCTCCAACCGCCACCGTCCATATGGACGGTTACAGCAGGGGGTTCATTACCCGACCGGTTCTCAGCTGAGTCACTATCCCGTCCGCCATTGGCATGGGGTTTACAACTCATCCTGGGGCGTGACCCAGCCCCACCCTTGCCGCCGTCATGCCTAAATCGCGCAGAATGGCTTGTCCTACCTAGCGCATCAGGTGAGCTTGTAGCATCACCGCAGTACGAGCGTTTCGTTCTGGTTCTCAGGGACGCTCCTTTTCCCCCACAAAGTAAGATATTCGGATGAGAACGGCGGCACTCGTAAGCCGTAGGCATGAAACCGCCTACGCTCCACAGAAACGGAGGGCGCATCATTAGTATTCGTTTCCCTAGACTCACCAGACCGTCTACCCCAACGCAGGACATCACTCTCCTACTAACCTTCGGCTGAGTTGCGTGAGGTTTAGCACCAGTCGTCCCGGCGCGGTTTGACCCAGCGATTCTAGCATGCATAGCGTCGCACTTGTGGTTCGTGGAAAACAGCCATCTTTGTGCAAAATTGTTCATTTCGGAACCCCATCTTTCAATAATACCATGCTTTGTTGAACTAGTTTTGACTGATGCTTCCGTAATTTGGAAAAGCGAAATTCGTCACAAACTGTTTCGCGAAAACAAGTTACTATCTTATCCTGTAAACTGATACGGGAATGCTCTTGAATAGCTAACAGTGTTTTCAACTTTTGTTCTATTTGTTGGCATAACACAGATTTAACTGTCTGTTTGCACTTCGGCGCACAGCGCGTAACCATATCATTTATACATGATTCCCCAATCATTTGTGTACTCGAACGCAAGCTTATACTACGTAATTCATGCTGTTTCTTCAATTCGGACAACATAGCTTCTTGATAACTCATCCATTGCTGTAAATCGGAAAGGATAGCTTCGCTTCTTGCATCAAGAGTAGCTTTTATAGTTTCACCAAATGTTTTTTGACTAAATATAACAAAACACACAAAACTTAAAGCTACAATAACTTCTTCATTATATATTAGGATTTTTTTTGAACTCAAAACGCTAAAGCTTAAAATTGCAAATATTAATATTTCACGCATTCGTATTTTTCCTTTTTTTGATCGCAATAGGGATTTAATTGTAATAAATCATGGGAAAAAATGTG